TCATAAATAACAAAAAAGAAAAGAAAATAAAATAAAATAAAATAAAATAAAATAAAATTAAAAAATAATGTGATTTTTTTTTTTTACTCTTATTTTTTTTTTTTTTACACACTAGAACACTTTTATCTGTTTGGCATCCTAGATATTTTAATTGTTAAAATTTTCTCGGGGACGTAAATCTCGTTGCAATTAATAAATTAATAAATTAATAAATTAATATAAAAAAATTTTTTGGGGGTTTTGTAATAAAATATCAATCCTAGTACGGTGGGTTTTTCTATTTAATGTTAAAATTTATTACTTAGTGCCGGACGCCTTATCACCCCTCGCCTTCTCAGCAAGAATAGGTTTAAAAAATTTTTTCTTTATTACTTTTTGTTACTAGTGGCGTAGCCTTTGCATTAAGTTAAGCTAATTATCATAATTCTTGACTACTTAAAATTAGTAACTTAACAAAAATTTGCGCTGAGCCGAGCTAAGGTTTTAAGCTAAAAAAAGCAAGCGTGCCCGCAATATCTTCTTAATATACCCTGCCCCCCGAATCGGGAGTCTGGCTATTAAAAAAGCAATAAGGCCTCTTAAACTCTTGGATCTTTAAACTTACTTTTAATAAGGTAGCTAAATCTTTTTAATTTTCCAATAAAAAAAATATTAGGGTTTAATTATTCTTTTATTTTTTTTTTCCCGCGTACGCGAGTGTAGGAGGACTTGTTTTCGAGGCTTCGCCTCCTACAACCCCCGTGTTTTATTAGAGGCGAAAAAATCAACCATTAGAAACCCTCAGACCTACTAATTTTGGGGGTACTTATCGCTTTGCGCAAATCAAATCAAAAATTTCTAGCGGGCACATAAGTGGTATGACGATACCCCTAGAAAAAAAAATATATTGCACTTATTATTAAGTCCTACCCTCCCCGCTCAATAGGTAATATCTAAAGATTCGTAGTATATTTTAATTTAACAAATAATAAAAATTAAGCGCGGACTGCTACGCCGGCTACGCCAGAGAATAGCGATGAGGCCTAATAACCCCGGCCTGGGCTACTACTGCCCCCGAACCTAACCTGTTACCAAAAGTGGTTTAACATAAATCATAGAAGGGCTACGCCGGAGCAGTGGGGGAAGTATTTTATTCGATAGTCCAAGTAGTAGGGGCAAGGGATTAATTTGTATGCATATGCCTTCACACACGCTTCACGCTAAATTATTGTTTCCGTATAGACACACCTCTCTGCCCTTAGGGTGGCGGAGCCAGGAAAGTAAAAAGATGTAGATGCTACATTGAAAAAAAAGGTAAAACTTTTACTTATGAATTTTTTGTGATATTTAAAGGCCTCCGGCAGTTGAAAAAAAATTTTTTCTCTACCCCCTCCCCCTCCTTTCCCTGACTGGGTTTACCTCCGGCGTAGCAGTGCAGGGCCGAGCCGGCCTTATCCCCTCCCTGGCGTAACCCCAAGCACCTCCCCCACTCGCCTTTAGGCGCTTGGTGTTAGGGTGCGCGGAGCGTGGCGAGTGGGGGGAGGCGTTTGGTCGGAGGACGCGTAGCAGTCCGCGTTTGTTAAGGTAGGGCAGTATATAGAAACGCAGTTCCCCTTAAGGTTAGGCTGCAACCTTACCATTTGCGAGAAGGCCCTTGGTAAACGTCACCGCAAAATTTACGGGTAGCCCCAAGGACGGAGGCATTCTTTTTCTACTCCACCTTTGTGTGCTATACGCTAAACAGTAGCGTATACTAATTTATATTTTAATTTTGTTTAACTTTTTATACATTTTTTTACACTAAATAATTACATGCTAAGCGCCAATAAAAAAAATATTAAACAGCTCCTCTCCTTTATTACCAGTAGGGCTGGTTTGCAACTAACCTACCCTTTTACTTTCGACATATCGCCATCACCCTTATCCCCGATATCTTTTGTAACAGGGGCGGGGTTTTCGAGGGGTGTGGCTGTAGGTGCGGAGGTGATTGAGGGTATGTGTAAGGGCTTCGTACAACCGGAGGCCCTAAAAAACCATGGTATTTTTGTTTTAAAGGTGAAGCAAATAATTACACCCTGTACAGTTAGGGATAAAGGAAAAAATGAAAAATTTTTATATTTTAGGTTTATCTAATTATTACTATCCCTATTATTAAATTTTCCAACTTTTGAGTACCCGACCTGTAGGATGGCCAATCCGATTTAAATCTTATCTTATGGTGTATACTCACGGAGTAAGTCGTTTGCAAGCGGAGCCAGCGTAAGCATACCTTTTGTATATATAAAACTTACGTCAAACCCGCTCCATTTAGTAAGGACTTACCCTTGCTAATCACCCTTAATTTCATCCACGCCCACATGCTTTTATGCTAAGGGGGAAATTTAAACAACAGAAGGCGCGAAGGACTAGAGGCTCCGCATGTTTTTTTTAATTTGAGGGTTGAGGTTAAAAAAGACAAAGCCATATACCTTTAGCGCGGAAGGCCTACGCAGGATAAAAAATTTTACTACTATCTTTATCGCTAAAGTCGTGAAACTTTATTTTTAATTTGGCACTTACCGTCTTCCATAAATTTGCTGCATGTTTAAAATTTACCTTTACCACCTTTAGTGACTTAACAATTAGTTGCACAGGGGCGTCGCAATAGGGTCATAGACTTTATCGCTTAAAAATTTTTTTATCACCCTCCACTGCATGCGCACGTTTGCACACACCAAGCTACTAAGACCCAAGCTAACCAGAGGGGGGGAGCTGGCGAGTGCTAAATGGCTAAAGTGGCCGGCACAAAATTTTTAGTAAAAAAAATAGCCAAGACCCCTGATACATACGCTAAAATTTTATAAAAAAAAAAATAAATTCTAAGACTCGTTTTACCCTATAAAAAAATAAAATTTTACCGATTTTTAGCCACTAATGTTCACCCTGTAAAAAAGCTAATCAAGAACTTAGTTGTTGCGTTTACAACTTATAAAGCGATTTAACTTTTTTTAAGGAAAAAAATTTTTTTTAAGCGCCCCCCCCTTTTTACGCACCTAAGGTGGCAGTACGCAACAAAGGTGGGTGAGCGACAAGTAAAGATAGAGTTAGAGTTGCTTTGCGTTTATAACTAGGTGTTTAACAAACAGCCAACTTCTAAATATGTAAACGATAATTTGTAGCAAAAAAAATATATTTTTTTTTGCTGTAAATATGCCCTGGGAGAGTATTGAACTCCCTGCCCTACTTCTTCAGAGTAATGCTTTAACCATTTAAGCGACCAAGGCGGAATAATTTAACACGCTAACACATCGGAGCACAAACGTAGCAAAAGCTTTAAAGGCAAGCAAATAAATTTTAAGGTATGCAGGCGGACCTAAACAAGATTTAGGTTTATTTTTGGATTTAGATTTCTCGCTCCGCGCTCCATAAAAAAAAAAATTGTAATTCGAGCTAATTAAAAAAATCACTTTTTTTTACTTTTTGCTAATGCTCCGCTGCCTTAGAGTGTGCGGTCGTACACACACATATCCTTAACATAAACCTGCTAGCAGAAAGCGGAACGATAGATAAAAAATTTACAGCAAAAAAAAATATATTTTTTTTTGCTACATTTTTACTGATTTACCGATAGATTGAAAAGCCCGCAGCGCGCTGCCTTCGTGTATCACGGTGGATATATCTAACTCTTTTTTTTTTGTCAAGTTTAGATGTGTCAGCATACGCATAAATAAAAAAAATTTTTAAGTTATACCAATATTTATACCAATTTTAAATTTTAGGCACAAAGAGCACAGTAGTTTATTTTAACGAAAAATTTTAAGCGTACACGTGTACACAATAGTGGGAATGTGTTTTATAAAAATAAAATCATCACCTTGAATTGAGAGACTAGGCCGGTTTATATACTAAGCACCAGCACCGCGCACAAGGCGATAAGGCGACGAAGAGCGCGATAATTGTAAATCTGGACGCACCAGGCCGAGCCTGGAGGGTACAAAAAAAGAATTTAACTGTAAAAAAAAAGTTAACGCCTACCTTCGGGCGGCTAGGGGGGATATAATATAAAAATATTCACTGTCGTACGCTTTGGCCTATCGAAGATGAGGCTAGCCGGCGTAGTAAAAAAGTTGTGTAAACCCTACCCAAGGTAAGTACGGCACCGATATGGTGCGTTACGCTAGCAATACTAAATAAGCTAAAGAGAAATTAAATTCTGCTTGCTGCTGCGCACAAAAACTGCTTTTGCAGCGTACTAACTAAAACATTTGACTGCGAAGCGCGAACCTGGTAGTAGGAATAAAAGGGTTGATTTTAATTTATCTGCCAGCAAAGGTTAAAAGAGCTGTGGGCCAGCGTACCCTTTATAAAAATTTAATTAGGAATGCCTAGCGTGCGCGGACTTGAATACCCCAAAGGCAAAAAATATATTTTTTTTAGGAGCGGTTAAATTAATATCGCTCCGCGCTTGCCTAGGATTAGCTAAAGCATGGCACCCAATAGCTTTAGCAATTACTTTGTAAATTTATAGTAGCAGAAGCAGTTGCAGTACACAGTAGCGGTAGTTGAAAATTTAACATTTATCAGAAACGTCTCCTCCGTAAAAAAAATTTTTAATATTAAGCGCCTTGGGCAAGCGTAGCGGCAAAAAGTTTTTTTTTCCATAATAAGCTCACTTTACAGCAAAAAAAAATATATTTTTTTTTGCTACACTCTTGCCACCCCGCCCTCACTCGCCTGCCCTGCCCTCATCCTGCCTTTACCTGCCTTGTTCAGCCCTTTGGGCTTGGCAAGGCAGCGTACGCAGTGGGTCTAGGGCCTTGGTTTAGAGTACACGACAATTTATCCCCTTTTTTTTTATTAATCAGCCCTTTGGGCCTTAAAGGCTACGACTCACTCTCCAGATCTACAACAGGATTTTGGAATAAAGAATTACAAAAAATATATTTGCGTAAGCGTTTTACGCCTTTTAATATTTATCTATTAGTTGGAGAAAGATAGATTTGAACTATCATATTTGTGGTGCAAACACAACTGATTACCATTATCAGATTTCCCCTTTATCTTATGTCTAAAAAAAGGTTAAATATAAAGACCCCGCTAAAAATTTGTAGCAAAAAAAAATATATTTTTTTTTGCTGTACTTTTTTTATTGCATACGCGATCCGAGATATTTATACCCCATGTTTTTTTTAATACAAGGCTCTTTCTTGCGCGGAGCGATAACTTAAATTATTAAACCCCGTTTTTATTTTTACACAAAGGCGGTATATGCCGAAGGCCTTTTATCCCAAGCATCAAGGCCCTCCCAAGCGCGGAGCGGTAAAATGTTTTTTCTCCTTGTTAGGGCAAGGTGTGGCAGAGAAGGGCAGGGAGAGGCGAAATTATACGCCGGCTACTTATATAACGGTGCCTTATAAAACGTTTTTTATCGCTCCGCGCTTGTTAAGGCAGAGGAGTTGTATTATTAAAAATATATACCAGTTATGATTAAAAAAAGCCGTAACCAGCGGATCGATAATAAGAAAAGGGGTTAAATTAAGTATTATTTTCCAGCAGCACTTTCCAGTACGGCTACCTTGCTATGACTTTTGAGATGTTACTTAAATGCCTTAACGACAAATACTTTTCTTAAAAAAAGATGTTTATCGGCCCCTACAAAAAAAAGTTGGGGTACATAAACTTTGCTTAAGGCCCAAAGGGTATTAAGCTTATAATATTTTAAAGTTTAAAAATACTCACCGTTTCCAACAGTTTAAATTCCTTCCCAGCGACAGACAGTTAGTTCATCAAGAATTAATGCTTCACCGTTGCGTCTACTTATCAACGATTACTCGAAATTCCTTCTTCATGGACCCGAATTTCAGGGTACAATCTGTAATACGACTTCTTTTTTGTGATTAGCTCTTTCTTTCGATATTGCTTCACATTGCTAAAGCCCACGTGGCACGTCTATAGCCCAAGGTCATAAGGGCCATAACGGCTTGTCTTCGCCCCAAGTGGATCCTATGTTATCCACTAACTTAGGTAATAGCTAAGTATAAATTAGCTGAAGGGATTGCGTCCGTTAAATTCTAGGAGTTAACCTTACTTCTCACAAGACGGACTGACGACAGCCATGCAACACCTGTATTTTTCATAATATAAAGATTAAAAAGATTAACAAAAATAAGGCCAACGGCACAAATTATTTTTTTTTTCGCCTAAAACCCAAGCAAAAAAACGCCTGTAGGCGAGTTTTGCTGTGGCAAGGATTGTAAGGCGCTAAATCTTTATCTTATATTTAGTAATCAAACTTTCCGTTTCCATCGTCCGATATGGCGTTATTTATAATTAATAAAATTTTATTAATTACGAAACTCTAATTTATAGTTATTTAAGGCCCCGGCGCCTGAAGGCGCGTGAGGGTAGATTAATAAAATAACTTATTCAAAAACAATTCAATTAAGGTTGCGCATACGCTTTGTACACACTAACCTAGAAAGTCCTAGAACAGAAAATTGTGCAACTAATTTCTTAGAGCAAATTTTCTAAATAAATTAGCGGTGGCTATTAAAAATAATATCCTTACCTTTAAACCCTAGGTTAACGGCGTGAGCCACCAAACTAGATAGGTAAAAAGGCATAGAATTGGACAAAAGTTAAAGCTACTAAATATTCTCTCCTTTTTGCTTTGCTTTAGTTAGGAGTTAAACCCTAAAAGTTTTTTTCTTACAAGGCTTACGCACAATAAGATCGAAGGGATTATTTTTTTTTTATTTTTTTGCAAGGCCCAGCCCAAGCACATGCACCAGCACAAGGCGATGGTGGTAGTGGTTTTTAGACCGTGGCAAGGTAGAGATAGATGTTACTTTTGTACTTTTGTTACATATTCTCACTACACTTCCGCACTTTTTATCCTTAATCTCAAGTTAAGGAAGTGCATAAAATAAAAAGTAGTACTGTAATTTACTTATTTTTACTTTACTTTTAAAAGTGTTTTGTTTTTTTTCCTTCCAATTTCGTAAGGAGTTAACTTAAGATAGGGGAAGGTGGCGAAAAATACAATTTATTTCAAGCGCAAGCACCAAGCGCCTAAAGGCGAGTGAGAGAGTGCTTGAAACTTTACCGTATTTTACAAACCAAAAAAAAACAAAGAATTTTATTTTTACGTTTAAAAACCTTTTTTTAAAAATATTCAAGACACTGGTAAGATTTTACGCGGACTATCGTATTAAATAACATGCTTCACTTCGTTTGCTTCAAGACCGACTAATTTTTTTGTTTTCAGACTTTGCGACCGTACTCACAAGGCGGAATGGTTCACGTGTTAACTTTCCCACTAAACATTTGCTAATGAGTACCATTCATCGTTGGCAGAGAGGGTACTTGGGTATCTAATCCTTTTTCCTGGGGCTCTCCTTAGTTCCTCAGCGTCAATCTTTACATGAGAGGCTGCTTACGCCTTGAGCATTCTACCTTATCTCTAAATATTTCATCCCTACTTAAAGCATTTAGCGGTTCAAACTCCATTAGATTCTATCTTTAAATTGCTTTAAAAAGATGCCTACGAACCCTTTACGCCTGTTTATGACGACTAACGTTTGCGTCTCTGGCCTTACCGAGTCTTCTGGCACCAGCTTTGGACGACACTGATAGTAACGGATATATCATTATTTCCCAATCACAACAAATTTATCGCTTTTGACAACAAAATTGTGCAACCTTTCGTTACGACACCTTGGGTGGCACACCCATGATTTCGGTTAGCTAGTTCACTCTTTCGAGCATTGACTAATATTCTCGACTGCTGATAGCGTTGATGTAAGCCGTGATATTGCTAATTACAATACCCTCAAATAAAATTTTTTTTGCTTTTTATTTAAATCTCTTACATTAAAAACGACAATTTAACGTTTAATACCGCTACTTGGGTTATCTCATTCCCAATGTGACCATTTGGTTCCTCAACCGTGGCTTTTGATCGTAGGCTTGGTTGGGCTATTATCCCTCCAACTACCCTTAAACAAATTAAATAGAATTTCCACAACAGATTTTTAATCCTTTATTTTTTTTATTCCATCCATTTGTGATGAATTGCGGATGATCTTATTTAAAATACTCACCCCTACACCCTGATTTATTTGTTATTTTATAATTCTTTAAGCCCATAGACCCTGAGAAATAATAAAATTACACACAATCAGCGATTTGCATGCCTCAAAACTACCGATTAACGTTCAATCAGAACCAAAATTAAATTCTACTTAACATTTAATAATACATCCAAACATTTTTCGCTTTTAGCTGTCTGTGTTTCCCAACAAATTATTTGTTTTTTTAGCGCGTTTGCCTACCACAAAAACCCGCACCTTTATCCGCTCAATATCCCACACTAAAAAGGGGAAGAAAGGAAAAGGGAAGGCGAAGGAGATAGGGGCAACATAAGCTCTCATCTTATATAGACAGGATGAGGGTTAAATTTATAAGGCCCTTTAGGCCGTGGCGGGGAACAGCTAGCAGTGTATACCACTTATTTTAAAACAAGGCCCCTAAATTTTATCTAAAATTATAAGTAGCGCTTGTTAGTAATAAGAAAACCAAATGCGAATTCATATTTTTTTTTTTTATTATTTTATAACATTCGATTATTTCACGATTTGTTATATTCTCTTTTAAGAGTTAAAAATAAAAAATATAGCTTAAGGTAGAAGTGTTACCATATAACATTGCGAAATCATTCTCGGTTTAGTAAGATATTAGTCTGATTCGCAAAACTTATTTGCAAAACTTTTTTTTTAATTTGCTCTGTAGGCTTACGCACACCCCTGCTCCCGCAAACAATTTACCACCCTTACAACTTTAAATTTAATCGCCTCCCGGGCGCCGCTGGAAGGAAAATTATAATAGTATCAACATCTAAAACAAAAATAAGTTTAGAAACATAAACTGAATGTTTATCTGATTGAGTTAGTTTATTAATTTTTTTTGAAACATTATAACCCTCAAGCGCGGAGCGAGATAAATAGCATGAAACTTCTTTAAAGCGTGGACTGCACTGCTAACCCGCCCCGCCCCTCCCGATTCGGGCATCGGGAGGGGGTTAGAGAACTACATTTATATTATTATGTAAAATTTGAATAGCATTTTCTATTAAATACCCCTTCAAAACCTAGGAAATTAAATATAGTAAGAAGCGCTGAGCGATATCAATAATAACAGAATGGTTTTATTTCGACTTACAGGTATCCCGCCTGTGTACAATAAATTAATAATAAATAGTGTTTCTCTTGCACCCCCCCCCCTCCCGATGCCCGAATCGGGAGGGGCGGGGGCGGCGTTGTAGTGCAGTCCGCGCTTCATTAGTTTTAAGGTGACTCGTATACCAATACATTAAATTAAGATATAAAAACAATATCACCGCGAAGCGCGAAAAATGAATACCTCCAAGCGCGGAGCGAGAAAACTTTTTTTTTGTGCGTACGCCGAATCATAAAAATTTGCCTAATTTCGTGATCTGAATCCAAAATTATCCAAGCAAAATAACCAAGGAATCTATCATCCAAGCATAATAGCCAAGGAATCCCCCAAAATGGGCGTATCCCGGAGTAAGGCAAAAATAAAAACCCCGTCATTTTTAAAAAAATAAAAAATCTGATCATACTATTCCCATAACGGTAATCGCAAAAATTATTACAGGACGGGGGTTCTTCCGGGCAGGCGAGAGGTGCAGGGGTGTTAAGGATTGGTGACATAACCCTTTGGCCTACTCTTTGACTTACTCTGCGGGCGAAGCATGATAGTGCCCTTTGGCCCACTGCGAGTGCTCCTTAAAGGAATGAGGAGAGGTGGGGTTTTGCCCTTTAGGCCTGGGGTTTCAATATTAATTGCATTGCACAAAAAAAGCCCGGGCCTGAGCGGATAAGGTTGTGATATTAAGGCTAGCAGCTAAATTAATTTATGCGAATCAAACATCCTATTGGAGTCGAACCAATAAACCCTTGTTCCGAAGACAAACGCTGTACCAATTCAGCTAAAGATGTTATTTTTATACCTTTTTACTAGCATTAAGCAAGAAAAATAAAGAGCCTTAAATCAGCCTTTTTAACATAGGCGGAGCGATCGTGAAGATAGCGCAAAGCTTAAAATTTACAGAAAAAAAAAAATCTATTTTTTGCCCTTGGGGCCTTCTGGTTTGTACGCCAAACCGCTCTGCCTGCCGGAATTTGAAATTAAAAGGCAAGATCAAAAAATTTGTTTACGAGTAAAGAGACTTGAACTCTTACATTCAATAGAACACCAAATCCTAAGTTTGGCCTGACTACCAATTTCAGCATACTCGTTAAAGCTTTTCACAGCTATACCATACTAATAATTATTTGCAAAAAATTTAAACCATAGGCTAAATATAAAATTAAAAATTAAGGACGTACACAAGCCCTTAGGTTAAAAAAAGAACCACAGGTGTTTTTAATAAAAAAATGTATTTTTATCTTGCTTGCACCCCTCCCGATCCGGGCGGGGGCGGCGTAGCAGTGCAGTACAGGCGTTGCAGTGCAGTCCACGCTTGCCTTGATTCCAGTTGTTTTGATTTTAGGCTTACCGTACAATTAAAACCCTACCCGTACACAAACAAGCGCCCACGCCCAAACCCTCACATGCTACTGTACCGAACAGTTAGTAAAAAAAAGGGAAGGCTAAGCGCTACGCACCACACGCTACGTACTACACCTTGAGAACACCCTGCGGCAGGCTAGCCTTCGACAGAGACGCTCCAAGATAGTAAACTCTAGGCCAATAGGAGATAGGTGAGGAGGAAGGCAAGCGAGGCCCAAAGGGCGGACAGGCCTAACGCGATAAAAGAGAGCAAACCCTCACCTTTAAAATTTTACTGCTCAAAAGGCGAAAGATTTATAAACTTTCTTTTTATTATTCGTTACGTTCTGCAAAAAAAAAAAACACAAAAGCACACAAGGCCTTTACACTTGCTGGCGTAGCCGGCGTAGCAGTGCAACTACGGCGATAAACAGGTATTTTTATCTTGCTGTAGCCGGCGTAGCGGTCCGCGCTTGTTGTGGCATCGATTTGTAAGCGAAGCGAGTAATTAAAATTTAAGGCCCCGAAGGTAACCACACCTAACCTTTTTCTGCGTAGCCCAAGGGTACAAGATCTAGGCTGGGGTGCACAGATTTTAAAAATAGGGGGTAGAGTAATCGAAACTCTGTCTATAAAGTGTAAATTTATTGCTAAACCACTCAGCTAACTCCCTTTATTTTTAGTTTTCCCCAAAGCTTATGTAGCAAAAAAAAAATATATTTTTTTTTGCTGTAAAATTTTTACTTTCTTTTTCTTTTTAGTAGTACAAGCGCCAAAGGCGAAAAATGGTTTTCAAAGGGCAAAAGTCAATTTTTTATTATAAGCAAAAACCGCTTAAGCAAAAAACGGTTTAACAAAAAATATATTATTATCGCCTTCGGCAGCGTACGCAATCAAAGATGCAGCAGTGCGAAAATAAAAATGTGCCCTAACAAGCGCCGAGCGCTAAAAATATATTAGGGGCCGTCTTATTATTTTTTTTTTAGTATTTTTGCCCAACACCTTTTAAACACTAGACTACATTATATCTCTTTTATTACAATAAAACTCCACGTCCTTGGATTAACTCGCAGGGTGGAGCAGGGCAGGACAGAGCAGGACAGGGCTGGGCTGGCTAGCGTAGAGATAAGTGTAGCGCGTACGCAAAAAAAAAAGCAGAGGCTAAGGTTAAGAGATCCACGCGAAAATTTTATAGCAAGAGCGGGGCCTTAAAATATAATTTTCCCTCTCCGCCCTTCGCTCCTATTATAAATGAATCGTACTTGATGTATTTATACCCCCCCCCTACCTTTTACCTACTAAAGTTATTACTGAGTTGATCAGATTTGAACTGATATTAACCACTTCCAAAAAATGATGTTCTGCCAATTAAACTACAACTCATAAATATATCGCTTTCTACTTTTTTTACGCTGTGGAAGGCCCAAAGGGCGCATGATTAGTTAAAAGATAAAGCTGCTTTAAACAAAGACACTAAGACCTTTTTAGGTTTAAAAGATAGGCCTTGCTTTTTAAGCCCAAGCCTCTAACACCGTCAACACATATTGTTTTCGGAAAACCAAAACTCTAGTATTTAAGTAGATAAAAACAGCGTGGCATCCGGTGGGGAGAAAAAAAAAAGCGGATTAAAACTAATGATACTAGATGAACTAGTGGGAATAGAGGTAGAAGTGGTAGTAATGTAATGAGGGTGCTATTAAAAAATTAGAATGGGAGGGTTAATACAAAACAAGGCTTGGTCTCCTCTAGGTGAAAAACTAAAAAAAAGGGACAGTTTTATTATACAACGCTTTGGACAGTTATTAAAAAGGATTTAGTGTATACACTTAAAAAACCGTCGTAAACTTATACAAATTTTAGCTTTGCAACGCCGTCGCGCGGCTTAGGTAAGGCTAAACAAGGCTGCAAGCATCGGGTTAACAAAAATGATTAAAATATTGTATCCGAAGCATAATCGTGTAATAAGCAAACAAAAATCAAAACCATTTAACGCGGAGCAGCTAAAACATTCCAAGCAGTGACAATACGAATTATAAAACTAGATACTCGCGTACGCGGTACGAAGAATAATATAAGGGCCCGTATGCTTAAAAATGCAACCGCGTGCGTAGACGGCTACGCTGGAAAGCGAGTTACTAAAATACGAGCGCGGAGCGAGCAAAAGCTAAACGAATTGCAAAAAATTTTAATAAGACCTCTGTCTTTGCTTGCGTAGCAATGCAGCTACGGCGAGTAAATTTTGTATTATTATCTTGCCTTAGCAGTCTGCGCTAGTTAGGGCGCAGTAAACTATTTTCAGTAATAAAAATTTTGTTTATAATTTGAATATTTAAGGCCCAAGCATCAAGCACCAAAAGGTGAATGAGGCGAAAACGGTCTGATAAAATCTTAAAAATTTAGGTACCCAAACATATAACATAGTAAAAAGAAGGATAGTTTGACTTTTTACTTTAGGAATTGCGCCTTTGTTTTTTTATAAAAAAAAATAAGTTTATATAATCTCGCCAGCATTTAGGCGGCGCTAAAGAAAATCAAACTCGACCCAATGCCATAACTCTAAAAAAAATATCCTGAAGCGCGGAGCGAGACGAATATTAAAAATATTAATGATACTGCATTTAGACTATAGATTTAGAAATTTGCGGTTGATGCAGCAGGTTTGATTTTGGTTTGCTTTCGCCTTCGAGGTAAATAAATTTTTCAAGTTAGCGCGGGGCGAGAGCCTCATTAGGATAGATTTTAAATTAAAGTAATGAAGTTGGTCCAAAGGGTGTGAGGCCTAAAGATACCTAGAGTAAAAAAAATTGCCGAAATTTGGACTTGAACCAAAATTAATATCTTACAAGGAAACGGTTTTACCAATTAAACTATTCCGGCTAAAAAAATTTTTTTCTCTTGGTATTATAGTACAGAAATTTTTTCCAAGTGATTTTTTAGGTCTTGTGACCCTAATGTAGATGCACGTAGTTTAAAAAGGCTAAATTTTTAATCTAAAGTCTAAACCACCCCCTGAAAGCGGCTATCGCACAAGCACTTTGATAAAGGTAAAAAGGATAGGTAAAAGGTGTTGCATCGCTGGTTTTCATTTAAGGTTTGATAAAATTATACCGTAATGTATCTTTAACAACGGGGAGGGGGATTGGGTGACCATTGGAGCGAGCCGTAGGCCTGCGAAGCGTGCGCAGAGCTAGAAGCACATCAATGCAGCGTAAACCCCAAGACTGTAAGATAAGGCTTACTCAGACATTTTTAAATAAATTTTACGAGGCAGTGTGCGTACGCAGGAGATGGGTCGATTAAACTAAAATATGAGGCCTTAGTTTTATTTAGTCAGCAGGCTGTTCTTAAAAAACGATGAGCAGAATATTACTATCCTCCCTCCATAATAAAACCTGGCACCCTTGCTTCTATGTTTTGATTTATACGCCGGAAGCAGGGGTAAGTGATAAGGTACTTAATAGACAAAGAAGGAAAGGTATATTTTATAAACAGGGTTTTAGCTCTTACCGGACTTGAACCGGTAATTTGAGTATGAAACGCTCAAGTAATACCTATTTTACTAAAGAGCCTTTTCCCGCGTACGCGAGTGAACTGTTATAAAAATTTTTGCTTACACTTTGCTCTTCTTTGCACTTATTTTGCGTACTTTAATGCGGTAACCAAAAACCAGGGCGCACATCTTTCAACCCTTAAGCGAGGAAGACTTAATTAAAAAGCTATGGTAGCAGACGTAATACGTTATAAATAGTCCACTCCTTTATTTTTATTTCGCAGCAGCTACGGCATAATTTATTATTATCCATACTCTTCTCCTGCAGCCCTGCCTTCACTCGCCTGCTCTGCCTTGCCATGTCCTGACCCAACAAACGCACGCTCGGCTGGCTACTTATCATTCAGAGAGCGAGAAATACATTTTTAGGGGACATAAGAGGTATTAAAAATTAGGAATTTGTGTCTTAGATAGGCCGGGGTAGGCAGAGCTTGTTATTCCACGCCTCCCGCCCGGGTTTTAAGATATATAAAGCAAAGCGTCCGTAAAAAAAAATTAGTGGGTACATTTCTGGAACCCTGAAGGGAGTTATTTTACCGTAGGTGTATGCAGAGAGGTGAAAGAAAAGTATCAGCGTACACCGGTACGCCGTTTTATTTTGAGGAAATTAGGAATCGAACCCAACCCTCCAGCTCATGAGGCTGGCGTGCCGACCTTAGCACCATTTCCCCATTTATTATTAAACATCCAATCTGCCCTTGGGCCTTACAGAGTTGCCTTGTGAAAAAAAATATATATTAAACTAAAACAGGTCGTCAAAGCTTGCCATATAACGAGATATTAAACCACACCCTTTTTTTAATCGCTGCGTTACCATACAGAGATGGTTATTTAGGAGCTAACCGTTTACATAAGAGTACTTGATATTTCAAGGCCAAAGCAGCGCTGCTAGGTAAGATGTAATATTTATTTTGTCCTTGTACCGCGAAGCGCGAGAAAGAAAAGGTCCAGGGCACCTCTTTAAAATTTAGCCGTACATCGAACGGTACAAGAAAAAAAAAGAAAAAAGGCAGACTACTAACGGCCGCAGTCAAAACTTTTTTTTAGTGTATGTACTAAATTAAGGCAAGACAAGGCGGAACAATAAATTAGGTAGAATCAGGGATTTGAACCCTGTACTTTGTCGCCACAAGACATTATTTTGCCAATTAAATTAATTCTACCATTTTTCTAACTTTTCAGGACTAGGGCACGTTCGCCTACAATCAATTAGTTTTTTAATCCACGTAAGCTTAAAATTTTAATACGCACATATTACACCACCTGTTTTCCGTACCGAAGGCTTGTCTGTGTACCCCGAAACAGAGCCCTTGGTAAACCAAATGAAAGCAATGCACACGCATGCATCTAAACCCAAAAATATTAGGTACAATTTTTTAAATTTTGGCGCAAAGAGAAAAAAAGTAACAACTTTTATTTTTATATATATCTCTTTTAGTGATAAAAATGTAGCTTCCCGGTAAATTAATAAAAATGTTACTGCTTCGCACTACGCTGTTAAATTAATAACAATCTTGCTAGCGATCCGCGCGCGCACTAGTAGACCATGGGGGTCCAAATATATATTTTTTTAGTCCTTGCCTCCCAAGGCCTCTACAAGCGCGGAGCGAGGTAAATATTAGTTGTTACCTTTTGTTAAGCAGACTACATTACCTTTTATATAAATGTTAAACCCGCGGTTCCATTGTACTGCCACCTGCCGTACTGCCGTACTGCCGTACTGATGTAAAAAAACTAAGGTTATCGAATATATTGCTTACCTTTCCATTTTAGGAGCGGAGCCTTATTTAAATTTTACTACTTAAGTTCGGCGTACGCACACATACCCTATATTATTTTTACTGCGTTAACCATATAAGAGATTAAAGACTCACTCCGCCCTTGAATGGTGCTATACTAAAAATTCAGAATAAGAATAAGGCCAAGAAGATTTGAACTTCTACAGATTTCTCATCAAGAAATTATTCTACCATTAAATCATGGCCTTAAATTTGTTGTGCTTATTTTTTATTTTCGAAGCGAGCGCTCGCTTCGCGTTTGCTATACCAGGAGGGTAAAGAGTGTTACCGTTTTTGGTAATAGTCACCTTTAGGTCACCTTTTTAACGCAATAAGCGGGGTGGGGGATAAAAAAGTAGGCAGGTGTTAAGTGAAACAGCTCTTTGGATCACTGCAATTTTTTTGCGTACGCACAAGGCCCAAAGGGTTGTTATAGAGAGGTGAAGCAGGACAAGCGGTGCGCGGGAAAGGGATAGGGGGGTAGGTAAAGGCAGACTACATTTATCTTTTTTTTTATCGTTCCGTGTTGTACCTTTTAGGGGCGGAGCCAGGTAAACGGAAAAGGCAATGAAACAAAAAAATTATTGTTCCGTGCTTATTTAAAAAATAATAGAAAAATTTCTTTGTTCCGGCTCCGCCTGCGAAGCGAGTATAACTACTAACACCGATGTATTGATTTGTTATATTACTAAAATCTTGAGCTAAGCGGTGCGTCTAATCTGTTTTGTGATTAAAGGTTTAAGGTTTGATTTTATCCTTTGGACCTGGTTTTTAGGGGAAAGGGTATAGCCGAGGGTCTATTAAAAAAAGTGAAGAAAGACCTTTACCATATCTCTATATTCAGGTAGGGGAGAGGGGGAGGGTGTGCGATAAAAAGGAAAAAGCCTTTAAGGTGGGTTATTCTTACACCGCTGTAAAGTATTTAAGACCTACGGCACAAAGAGAAGCACAAAGCGACAAAAAGGTTTAAATTTTCCGAGGAAGGTTAGCCTGATAATTTAGTAGGGTCATACTATTTTTATCTTTCCGCGTTTCCGCGTTGTTTTGGCTTGGCAGTGCCTTAAATTGCAAGCACTAAAGGTGGGGGATACGCTACAAAAAAAAAAATAAAGCGTAATTTTAATAAATCTACGCCTTGCGCAGCATACAAGGCCTTTCAACCCAACCAGTTATGCGCCGGGTTAGGCTTCGATACTAAGGCTAATATTAAATATGTTGATTCGCACTAATTAATCGAGTATGCTGCGTATGCTGCGCAAGGCGACAACACGTATATTTTTGCGTATCCTATAAAATAAGGGTTCAAAAGTACGCATAGTGAAAGCTAGTAGATATTAAACTATACTAAAGAAAAATTACGGACACAGTGAGATTCGAACTCACGACTCTTTTAAAGTAATCGTTTTCAAGACGATCGTATTAAACCAACTCTACCACATGTCCTTAATATTTAAGTTGCTACGCTTTTAGGTTATTTAGTTAAGCGAGTGGATTTAGCCCTAGGGTTAAATTTTGCTTAGAACTTTAAACGTGGACTTGAAGGCCCACTACCCTTGCGTAATAGCTACGGCGACAAAAAAAGGTTGGGACACAAATACTCGCTCCGCGCTTGTACTTATTTTTTTTCCCCAGAGTGAGATAAAAAGGAATAAATTTTGTATAACTAAGTGACCACGTGATTTTTTAAGGTTACCGTACGCACACACTCATTTACAGCAAAAAAAAAAATATATTTTTTTTTGCTACATTTAGGCGTACGCGGCGTACGCACTACCCACTCTTTTTATTTATTTTTTCTCGCACTAGGCGCTAACTAGCACTTCTTGAGACTTGCTGCTAAAAGGTTCCATCGACTCCAACCTTAAAGCAAAGTAAAGGCTAAATACAACTTTCCCCCGCTCCCTTTTTTTGTGGTATTAAAGGTAAAGTATAAACCATAAAACCCTGCGAATTAATTTTTCTCCTTCAAGGAACAGTGGGGTTTATTTTTCTAAAGTAGCAACACTTTAATTACAGCAAAAAAAAATATATTTTTTTTTGCTACATTTTTGGCTATATAACTCCAGCGCTGCAAGGGTGTGGCAGATGAATGGTTATATTTGCAATAGTGGCCTAGGGCACAAAAGGGGTTACACTATCCGGGCTACAATAATACGAACAAAGAGACTTGAACTCTTAAGGAAAAATTTCCACCTCTTCTTAAGAAAGGATTGTTTACCAATTTCAACATGCTCGTTAATTATAGTTTTACCGTCTTGCTTTACTAAAAGTTGCTAATTTTATTTGAGTTTTAGTCGTAACCTTACGGAATGGAAAAAATATAAATAAAAAAGCAGCAAGGCGTAGCTTTACACGGAGGAGTGAGTATGCTAACCATCTATTTTTTTTTTTTACTAAGAGTTTAAAAGCGAGTGCATAAAAAAAAGTAAAAGACTGTGCGTACGCACACCAAGGCCCTAGGGGCGAAAATGTGTAAAACCCACACTGCCCTCCCCCGTCCACCTCTTGGTGCCTGATGCTTGGGCCTTGTGCGTACGCCGAAATTTAAGTTTGTTTGTTTTGCTGCGCTCGTGAAAAAAAAAGCTTTTATTTTGCTTATGACCTAAGGGCAGACGAGGCTCTTACACTTTTATTGCGTTAGCACATTCTGCCCCGTTAAAAACCTCAAAGGCACTATCCTGCTCCACCAGCGGGTAGGCAAAAGGGCCTTGTATGCTGCGCAAGGCGTACGCGCATATTTGTCTTGAATACAGCAGTACAGGAGTACGGCGATATTTTCACAAAAATAAGTTAACAGGGTATTAAGTAAAATATTTAATTTCAACTTTTTTTTTATTTTTATATTAATCTCTTTTATGATTATGCCTAAAAAAAGGGATGCATGTGTGGCTCCGCCCTAAAATCAAAATTACGCGGAGCGGTAACTTAAAAACTAAGACCGAAGAGATTTGAACTCTTAACTAATCCATTATGAGCGAACTGCATTACCAATTATGCTACAGTCTTCTTTTTTTCGGTCGAAGGTCCTACGGCTAAAAAGTAGGTAATCGTAGGCCGGTTTTCACTTACAACTAATAAAAGCAACGTACGCCCGCAGCTTTTTAGTGCAGTACGCACTTACAGATAAAATATTGTTTAACTACGGCCGTATGCCTTTATTTTTTTTACTGTAAGCCCGCGGAGTGATCCGCAAGCCAGTGGTGCTAAAAAGACCTTTGGGCGGCGGGGCCAGTGTGCGTAGCCAATCTACAAACTTTCGGGTCCAGTCAAAATGGCAGAGGTAGTCAGGTCATGGCTAGCGTATACCCTTATTTTTGATTTTTCTGCCTTATGCTTACGCGTTTCCCCGCTTACGTATTAGTTTAGTGTTGAAATATACTATTGCTCTGCGTTAATAGTTTAACAAACTTAACACTATTATTTTATTACCCCAACATCAAAAAAAAGGGCGTACGCCAAACAAAGGATTATTATAGTCCTACGGCAACTTGAGCAGAGAAGGAATCGAACCTCCCACGGCCAGCGATAGACCAATTCTTTTACAGAGAACCACCATTACCATTCGGTCATCTGCCCTTTTTATTTTTATCGCTCTCCCCCTCGCCACGCCCCGCACACCCTAGCACCAAGCGCCTAAGCACCAAGCGCCACAAGGCGAGTGGGGCGAGTGAAGGAGGCGCTTGGGGAGCCACCAGAGGATAAGGGGACGGTGTAGCAGTCTGCGCTTCGATTATTAATTAAGTTTATAATAGTGCCCTCGCGCCGCGTACCCACTACGTCAGAGTAAGAGGTATGCCTAATTTTTTAACCGAAGCAGACGATGTTTTTTTTTTCAATAACAACCTTAAAACTTATTTCTCAGAGTGGTACATTTAAAGGCTTTTAAGCAATTTACACAGAAAAGTTTTACCTAGTATGCGAGCCTAAAATTTAGCGTACGCACAAAAAGGTATATTATTCCGTAGGATCGGGATCCTTTGGATTATTATGGTTAAAATTTTTGTTTTTTTTTCTTTACTAATTAATATTTAAGGGCGGAACCACTCCCACAATATCACCTTTTCTTCGTGCAGAGAGGGGTGTGGCGCTTACGCCTTTTGATACTATTGAGATGGAGATGCCTACATAATGAGGCTTAAGAGAATTATCAGGAGCTTTAGGATTTATAGTAAAATTTAGTGTTCACGCTCAATATTACCGAGCACCAAGCACCATTCAACTACACCCAACACCAAAGGTGTTGTGTACAGCTACAATAGAATGTTTGAGTGTACGGCTACGCCAGAGTGTAGACAGTGAAGGTCAGGACAGGTAAGGAACAGATTACCTGCGCACTATCCAACAATCCTTATTTGTGTTAAAAAAAATTAAAGCACCGACCGTACTAGTTATTATATCTAGCAGCCCTTGCGCTTATCTTAACACATTTGTGCGTACGCCAAAAATTTATAAATAAAAAAAAAAGCGAAAAATTTTAACTTATTATATTCTCTTTTATACACAGCTACGCGCTACGCAACGAAGGGGTATAGTTTAAATAATACTGCCCTGCCACGGCCCCAAAGGCACTTTTACAGATCAAATTATATTTTTTGGTTTGATTTTGCAATCATCGGACTAGGAAAAAAAGTATATTAGCTATTCCTTTTTTTTTTAGTCCGCAAAAGCTACAACGGCATGGAAGCGGTAACGGTGAAGGTGTGAAAGAAAAGGTTTGTAACATTAATAACTTTTTTAAACCCCCTAAAGACTGCCTAGGCTTGTGTAATCTTGCTAAATTCTAATTTAAGCTTTACAGTTTAACAGTACCTACAGTAGAAAAACAAATAAGATATTATATAATAGAAGCGAGATATCTCTATATTTTATTTACTTGCTTCGCGCTTAAAATATTATCCTTTCCCCGCCTATACCTTTTCCGAATCCTTTCCCAATCAAAATTTAAAATCACCGTTGCGCAAGGCGCTGCTGCAGCGCTACCCGAGGCTAGGGCGATAAAGTTAACCTTAATGGCAGTACCTTATAAACACCAAATAATTTAGCAAAACAATTATCAGGAATAAGTTAATAAATTAATAAGTTAATTAGTTTATTAGTTAATTAGTTAAATCTTTTGTAAGCTTCCGAAAGGTTTTTTTTTACGCTGAAAAACTTTTATGCCGCACACGTATCACACCCTAAACCGTTACCTGTGACGCCTCATAATCTAGCGCCGCCCTTGCGTAGCCCGAGCGCTTAGTCAGGAAGGCGAGTAGTCGGGAAGGCGAGCAGGCGAGTAGGTGAGTCGGCGAGTTGGCGAAGGCAAGGGCTTGGTACAAAAAAATATAGGAGATTAACACAATTTTAAATCTGCGCCCACTGTGTGCCTTATAAGCGACAAAATTAAAACCATAATAATATTATAAAGCTCTAATCCTCTTGTAAGATTCAATAATTCCTTTAAATGGTTTAGAAAATTTTTTGAACCCAAAGGGCATTTAACAACGGTTTTACTCGAGGGACGTGCTTTTGGCCTCAAAAGACCTGTAAAGAAGGCAATTTAGCTAAAATATGATGTACTTCAGTAATTTTAGTCTTTTTTTCGCCGCCCGAAGATAGGCGCGGTCGGAGCCACTATCACAATTTTTTAAAGGCCATATTTACCCCATTAGAAGTACATACGAATCAGGTACATAAGACGGGGACCATACTAAATTTGACGCCTTCCGGTAAAACTTCTTTTACAGCAAAAAAAAATATATTTTTTTTTGCTACAAAATTCTACCAAAGCAGTGGCAGCAGCTAGTCTTAAATACAAGGTCGCAATCTATTACTAACCGTTTGGCTGCTTCGGGCAATGCCTTAACATTAAAATTAGCTAGGAGAACGTTAACACTAAGAACTTTATCTAAAAAAACCGCGGTAATATATCAAAGGCGCAGAACAAAGTTAAGACCAAAGAAGCCTAAAAATTTTATGATAAAAACTTGTTGTGCGTACGCACTATAGGGCCAAATGGCGGAAAGATTATTTTTAGATAAAAATGTGATATTAGTAAAATTTAAGCCTTAATAAGGTAAAACTTTATAGTGCACACTGTCTTTGAGCTGCGTATACCGGCGCAGCAGGTAAATAATTCTTTTTTTCGCCTAAGGCGCGGGCGGAGCCACAAATTGTATGGCTGAATAAGCGTAGGTTGCAAGGGGCTATCGAGGGTATACAAATTAGGCCTCAGTAAACCACCTTTAACATATAATAGAACTCACGCTTAGATGCTAGCTGTACTGTGTAAATTTAGCTTCAAATTTGTAATTTTATATCTTACGGTGGCATACGCAGCAATAAATTTCACGATTCAGGTTTAAAGGGTTTGAGTTAGGCAGGGCTCTTTCTGCGTACGTACACCGGCTATGTGACAGGTTAAGAGCCGAGGAGGAATGTGTAGGCCAACAAGACTCCAAGACTCAAGGTCATAGAGGAAAAAAGTAAAGTAAAAAGAGAAAAAAAAAAATAAGTTAATAAATTAGGGCCTAAAGGCAAAGGTGAGGGTTAATATTTAATATAAAAAAGTATAATTAATCTAAAAATTAGGGGTGAACACAAGCCTTTTTTATGTCGCACCGGCGCTAAAATAAAAATTTTCAGAAAATTTAACTACAAAACCAGCCGGGTATCAAAGGACAAATATCCTAATCGGTGGTAAAGGAGGCTACCTTATAGGGCACGTAGTAGCTACAGCACAAATTTTAGATCTTTAATAAATTAGCATGTAGGCTCACTGGGACCATAAGTATCCCAGTAGGATCGTCGAGAGGGTAAACACCTGAGAGTTTTGCGTTATGTAACGCCGGAGTGATAAATGATTAGGGAAATACGATGCTTACTAGATTTTTATTCAGCTTTTCTTACATTATAAACACTAGGGCAAGGCAGAAAAGGTAGCAAAAAGGTAATCCTCGAAAGGAAAAAAAAAGGGGCCAGATTAAACACAGCCACGCAGATAAGGTTAGACATTGATACATGTTTGCGTACGTCAAGGCCCAAAGGGCACACGTTCAAGTAGAGCTTTCCTAAAAACCAAAAAGCTAATATGGCCCGGGGTTTAGAGACAAAACACCGCGAATTAATAAATATGCACCCCTTGTGCCGAGACAGGACGAGCCGTGCTAGTATTACCCTCTGGGTGGCGGGGCCAGGAAAAATGACACACGGCCGCTAAATTCGACGCCGGCTCCTACGCCTGCAGTAGGTTAGAGTAAACAAAAAAGCATGAAGGCCCCCAGGCCTCCGGCAGGCCTCCAGCAGGCCTCCGGCAGGCAAGGGCACGTTAAAAATCTACGGGTCCTGGTACAGATCAATTACCTCTTTTTACAGTTTTATTTTGGGTTCTTTCTTCAAAATTTAAAGTCATTGAAACTTCCTTAAGACCTTGAGTTTTAAGTTTAGGATGTCCTTGCTCCGTGCTTGAAAGTAGTTCGCTATTTAATTTTTTATCTATTAAAAAATTAATTTCATCCCTTTTCTCTTTTGGGAAACATTTAAATTTTTCTAGAATAGTCTCATCCATTTTTAAACTTAAATTAAAAAGAGAATCTCCTTCTGTTTTTGTATTTATATTTAATACGTGTCTTTTGCTAATACCTACTCGAGTAAAAGCCTTGTAAGCTTCTTCGGCTGACATGTTTGGTTTAATTTTGTTTAGCTCTTTTTTAAAAGATCTACCACCTTTAGCTTCATTTATTTCCAGAGAAGAAACGCGAGTATCCATAGTAGCAGAGCCGGAGACCCCAGAAGTTGAAGTAGAAGAACAATCAACACCCTCAGCTAAAAAAATAATTGGTAAAGATTTAGAAATTTTATCTCCGTCTTGCTCCGTAAGTATAGGCACCCCTTCCGGCGAGTAAAGACCGCTGGTCTCAAAAACCCCATCAACTCCACCATTTACAGCAAAAAAAAATATATTTTTTTTTGCTACACCCTCGCAGACCCCTTCACCTTCAACTATCTGCCCCAAGGACTCACAGGAGCTGGTTAGGGTGATTGGGCCTTGGGTGTTTGGCCTTAAAGAAATATCTAGATTTTCACTTGAGCTACCATCTATTTGACCTTTGGAACCGGGGGTTATATATTCATTAGCTTCTATAAACGAGTAAAGAAAATTTCCCTGTATTGGCGCGTACGATCCGTTAGGGAAGAAAAACTTAAAAGCTTCCAATGTTACTAATAAACCAGCATAAGAATAATTAATTAATTTAGTTATTGCTTCTATTAAATAAAAAAAGGGCGAAGCCACATCTATCCCTTGCGTAGCAGGCGTAGCCGCAAACATAGCTAATAACCAAAAACTTGTGGAAACTAATCCTAATAAAGTTAATATAATTCTAAAAATAAAAGTATATCTTGCTATTTTTCTTCCTAGATTTGTAGACAAATTTAAAAATAAAAAAATATCGGGGGTTTTTATATAAAGATAAATACTATAAATAATTTTAATTAAAAATAGTAAAAATAAAAATATAGAGTAGGTAGTAGCTATAATATTAAAGAACGGATTTAAATAAGCAGGTATTAATGTCGCCAAAGGCGGTAAATCAGGTAAAAGCAAATTAAAAAAAGCTCCATTAGTAAAAGCGCGAACTGCTGTGCCTTCCCCCACCAAAGGTGCCAAAGATGGAAGGGGGAAGAATCATAAGATTAAAGCAAAAATTAAGATACAAAGTCTAAAATCACGGCGCATCAATTTTGATAATAAAAAAGGAGGTAGATTTTTTTGGGTTAAACCCGCTAGGATCCCTGTTACAACAGGATAATTTCTAAATCTAGTAACCATTAGATAAATTAATATTGTTATTTTTTGTTTTATTTTCATCATCTAAATTTCTATTGTTTTTTTATTAAGTCTAGCAAGGGTTTAAGCTCATCTTGCGTACTGATATATTCTGTAACCGCTGCTTGTTGCAGTGGAGTTAATCTTGCATGAAATCCTCATAAATTTGAAATCGAATTATCATTTAAAGCACCATACGTTTTTAATTCAATTTTAATGAAACTTTGGAACAATTCTACAATCGTTTTGGGCGCGACATCATCTCTCGTCTGAGAATGGATATGATCCATAAGTAAATTTCCAAAAGTCCGAGACGCATTTGTAGGGTTAGGATTAGGAGATACGGTGGACTGGGAAGAGCTATTTAAAGAGCCGGTGTTCGACCCTGACCCATCTAAGCCGGGAGCTGAGTTCGACCCACCCTGGCTATCGGAGAACACAATAGAAGGAATTTGAGACATTTCACTGTTTAAACTATTTAAATCAGATACCATAGATAAAGGCGTTGAGCCTAACATGTCAAAATTTAAATTAAATGATAAAATATAACCAGCTGTTGCGTTAGCTGCACCATTAAATAAATCTAAGATAATTTGACCTAATTGTAAAAAGATTGAAAAAGAAAAAATTGTAAATAATAATAAGGAGACATACCGAGGTGCTTTGGGTAGGAAGATTGCATAAACTAATCTTAAATTCTTAAAGTATGAATTTAAATTAGCTGCTTTTGTTATAGATGTTTGCATATTAATGTCCACAAGTGAATTTTCTAGTAAAGTTACTACAGGTACTAATATTAAAAAGTATGAAAAATATAAGGCTGTGGCTACTTGACCCATTAAAATATAAGGGGCTTCAGCGTGTCGGGATCCTAATTCCATTAAAAGAAAAAATGTACAAACTATAAGCCAGAAAAAAACTCTAGATAAGGGTTTAAAATGGTTACCTCTAATTCTAGATAAATCAGTGAAAGGAAGTACTAATAAAATTAATAAAGAAGCAAACATAGCAATAACCCCTAATAATTTGTTAGGTATAGAACGTAATATAGCATAAAAAGGTAGTAAATCATTGGTATTAACTTTATTTTACAATAAAGATTGGACTATATCTTCATCCTAAAAACTAAATTAGGAGCCCCACGTTTAGTCTCTGAAGAGCCTTTTTTTTTCATACCTGCGTACTGGCAAAAAATTAGGGAGAGTGTGTGTAAAAAGGTTACCTGCTGATTGTACTAGACATTCTTAATAAAGATAGGCTTAGCAGTTTCCAGCAATTTAGCGGGGTCTATTTTTCATAAGATTACTCTTAAGCGTAGCACACTCTTTTATGCGTATAAATTTTTTATATGCTGGCGCTTGCTAATGTTTTTTACAAGGTACAGGGCGGCCTTCGCCTCCCCACCCCTCCCTTTATTATTAGGAATAGTTTACCTTTATAGTCCACAGCATCCGCTAACCTTTAAGCACCTTGTTTTACTTAACTCGCTCCGCGCTTGTAAATTTAAATCTTTTTTCCTCACACCCCCAGGCCATGCACCTCGGTTTAGGGTCGGACTCGCGCGGGTATACCAAATTTTTTAAAATTAGCCCCCGATATAGGGTTAAATTTTTTCAACTTCCCCGCCAATTCTAACTAGAATTGCAAGCCCTCTTAATAACTTACCAGATTAGAAAACCCACAGTAAAAATAAAGACCCCCTAAGGCAGCTAAAAGGGCAACCCAAATGGCTGAGTTCCTATATAAATAAAAAACAAGAATGCTGTTTTTAACACCACTTTATTAGATCCCACTACCCCTGTCCCCCCCCCCCCCTTGGCCTGCCCCCGCCACAAGAGGGCAGGCAGGGGCAAAGGCTAGAAAATTTCATCTTTGATGAAATTTGCAAGCCCCCAGGTCGCGGTTGGGTATTTACCCTTTGGCCCCCTAGCATCAACTTGATCCCTTACCCCAACCTGGTGGCGTACGCTACTTACAAAAATTCATATAAATTTTTGTTGAGTCCCTTGACTTTTTGGTATCCGTAAGGGGGGGAGGGTCGGGAGCGTAATCCTGACGCTTGCGCAGGCAGGGGAAGAGGCAGGGTGCGTACGCCTTCAAATAGGTTTTTGCACCTGGAGGGTAAAACCAAAGGCTTGCGCTGGCAAGGGAAAATGGTTTTAAAATACTAAGCAATCATGCCACACAAATGGATAAAAAAATAAAGTGGTAAATATCAAGATAATGCTTTAAGGTTGTACTATTTATTTACCCCCCTCATCCGTATGTAAGTACGCACCCTAAAAATTTTCATATAAAAATTAATAGGTTGGTCAAGTCGGGCCCTCCTTAAGGGAACGGGGCTCCCACACATCCGTGACACATCCGTGACACATCCGTGACACATCCGTGACACATCCGTGACACATCCGTGACACATCCGTGAACCGCGGTTAAATTACTTTTTTTATAAATTTTCTGCGCTAGCGTAGTTTTTATACCCTTTCCACATTTTACATTCCTAGGATTTTTAGCAAGATCCTAATAAAAGGGGGTTAATATAAACGATTATGTGTCATTAACTTTCCTGGATTGCGAACGCACACCGACTATCCCTACCTTTAGGTTGGAAAGGGCCGGGCTAGGTAAGGTATCGCCTTTAAAATTTTTCCTCTCGCGCTGTTGGTGTACACAACACAGAACACAGCGCCCCTTGTATTAATAATTGGTTAAGTTCTTAATTTTACAGATAAAAAAAAATATTTATTGCGATCATTTAAAGCATATCCCTATATTGTTTTTGTAGTTTAGCGGGGCCGTTACTTGGGAAAATGTATACTTCAGTTCTTAAATACAGCGGATTCTTGGGTTAATCAATTTCGATCTTCCTGTGGCATTTGTTTAAAGATATCGGCTAATTTGGCTCTTATCTCCTGAAATTCTGTGGTCGTTTCAGTGACACCAAAAATATTAACAAACTTGGGAGTATTAGGGCCATATCAATATAAATAATTATCATAACCCGTAACTGCCGAGAGAGCAAAATATCTATTAGTATGGTAGGTATTTTTATAACTAATATGTGCCTTGGCTAGATCCAAATCAAATATTAAGTTATTAGTGTCCTGAATATGGATAGCCTTATTAATATTGGGATTTGAGATACCGAAAGGTTTGAAGGGTGATAAGAAATTTTCCCCTATTCCGGCGGGATTCGAATTAAAAGGTGGTAGATGGTTTCCACCTCCCCCTTGTAAGCCCGAGCCAGACGGGTGAGACTGAGAAAATAAAACAGACGGAACCTTATCTATATTAAGTAATTGAATAGAGTGATTAGGTAATTGAATAGAGTGATCTAAATATATACAAGAATCCGAAAGGGTGCAATAGTTAAAATATTCATTAAAATTACAGAAAAAGCCGCTCAATACATTAATATCAACCTCTAAATTATATACAAAATTAATAATAAATACAATAAAATGTATAAATAAATTTAATCCGTATAAAAAGAACCATAAACAAGTGAAAAGAGTAGATAAATCTCCTATACCAAAAAAATTAAATATTTTTGCTAAGATAGTATACATTACCCCCCAGAATTTATCTTTTATTAAATTTAAATTATTTTTAAGGCTTGTAATGGTTATAGCAAAAAAATTTTGACCCTTGCCTTGCGATAACTGCAAGGCAGGGCTAAGTTTAATATTGTTCAAATCCACTAAACTATTTTTTAGTGAGCTAATTATAGGTACTAAAATTAAAAAGTATGAAAAATATAAACCTGTGGCTACTTGACCTATTACTATATAAGGAGAGTCAGCATGTCGAGCACCTATTTGAAATAAAACAATAAATACACCTACTAACACCCAAAAATTAAATCTAGAGAAAGGTTTAAATTCATTACCTCTAATTCTAGAAAGGTCAGTAAAGGGTAAAACCAGCAAAATAAATAAAGAAGCAAACATTGCAATAACCCCTAAAAGTTTATTAGGGATAGACCGTAATATAGCATAAAAAGGAAGCAGATCAAAAAAAAATCAATATATACTTATAGTATAAATGACAGCTTTATAAGCCTAATTTGTATAACATTTCTTTTATAAAATAAGGTTTAACCAAACATATTAAGTTAGGCATAGACTCTTTAAAAATGTAAATACGAGGCTTTTTATCCTTTTTATAATGTATAGAACATTTAAAATTAAATTTATCTTGTAATGTAAACATTAGATTAATTTTGTAATTATTGTGCCTTTGGTGCTTGAAAAAAAAAAATATGTAAATTAGAGGCCGGATACTACTAAACCGGGCAGGGTGTGTAACCACCTGCCCCGCGCCTTTATTTCTTTATTACAACTGTAATTAAATATCTATTTTTATAAGCTTTTTGATTTTTAATATATCTACCTATAGTAGCAGTAGTAGTATTAAGATATGTAGCGGCTAAAGTCATAGTATTAAAAATAGTTTTATTTTTAGAAAGTAAATCTTCTATTTTAACAGATTTTGTTCTATGGTGGTTTAAACTTATTTTTAATTTTGCTTCTTGAGTATGTTTGTAATTTTTAATTTTTATTTTAGTTTCTTCAGATAAAATACGACCTTTAAGAGCATCACTTATCTTTATACGTGTTTCTTTAGAAAAGGTACGACCCAATGCTGAATCACTAATCATTTTCCTTGTTAGCATACTGTGTTTATTACCTAAATTGGATCCTGCTACTTTTAACAAGTTATACTCAGGCTTAAGGTTATCTAAATAAAATTGTTCTCTTTTTATTAAGGATCTTTTATCACAATACTCCAGAATTTCTAAACTAAAATTCCCTAAACCATATTTTAGAATAGCCTTATTTATTGCCATTCTAGAACCAGAACCGGTAGTCAGACGATTCTTATTAAAATAAACATTAAACCTTATGGTAAGATTAACACTACTACCAATATATGTTTTACCGTTTACAGTATTTAATCAACGGTAAATACCCGATTTACCTCTATTTTCTTTTACAATTATTTTTTTATCTAGTTCAGCATTTTTATAGCGTAATATGGGAACAAAATTTAAACAATAAAGATCTTTATTTAAATCAAAACCTAAACACTTATCTACATCTTCATTATAAAATAGTAGGATTATAAATACAACTAGGTATATTAAGCCACCACCCAGTAAAATTCTAACTAAAACATCCTTTATCTCATCAGGTATAGTAATCAAAGCTCTCACAATATTAAATCTTACCTAGTTTATATAACATAGGCGCCAAAGGCGAAAGGAATAAAATAATTTGAAACAATTTTTCTTAATCGAGACATAGAAGATTGTCTAATATATATCCTAGGATGATTTTCTGCAGGGAATTGTAATGTACAGCTCAATTCGTATTTTATTATTAACACATTCATTAATTTAACAACTTCTGGTACACTATAAGAATCAGTACAAAGTAATAATCCGTGGGGACGTGCTGACCCGTCCCCCATTATCCAATGCGCTAATGCAATAGGTGTTAATAAATCATAAATATTCTCAGGTATACCTTTTATTTTGTTTTTATAAAACAATTTATATAAATTGGTAAAACAAGGGAGTGTTCGAGTTTCAAAAACTATTCCGAAATGTCGTTTTTTAGCTAAAATTCCACTTGTAAAACGAGGTACTTTATTACAAAAATGAGATAAACAAAAAAATACAAATAAAACATAATCAGCATGAGCAAGAGATTGTTTAAATCCCAGTAAAGCATTTACGGAACCTTTGGTTCCAATTTTAAGTCAAGCATCGGAAAGAATTAATCCTACAACTATTGATAAATAATCAGAAGGTAACTCAATCATATGACTAACTTGTTTTGTGAACTTACCCATACCTACTGAGGTTTGTAAATTAGAACCTCAAACTACTAATTTTGTACTTGTTAACAATTGTGCAGATTTGTGTGAAGATAAACGAGGAATACCTTTTGTAGAATATTTACGAAGAATAAATAAATTCATCGCTAAAGTAGAATTTGCACTGGTTTGATCAGTATCCATATTATTTATAATATGGCCGGACTATATCTTCATAAATATTTCAAGCGCGGACTGCTACCTCGGCTACGCCTGATAAATATGTCTCACGTATAGTCTCTGAGGATCCTACTCAATACCTCCTGCATCGGAGGGTTATTTTGGTTTCCTGCTGATTGTCCATTTTTTCGCTGCCTATGCATCAAGTCCCCTTCCATTGCTAGCAACTACGGCGAGAAATTGTATTTTACTCATCTTTTAAGTATCCGGCGTAGCAATCCGCGCGCGCGCTTGGGACAGGCAGGCGTCATCTTTAAGATTTTTACTTTTTGTTATTATGAAGCGCGAAGCGAGACTTTAAGTCAGCATAAAGTAGAATATGAGTTGGCGTACGCACAACAATAAGGCTTAAAAATATAATATAATAATTAAAAGTACTTAAAGCTTTAGGAGTTTCCAGCATATAGTGAGATTAAGTGGCATCTTTATTTACCACTCAGGAACGATCGAAGCAGGTGTAGACATAGGATTAGCCCAGTTAACCCTTAGAACGTTGTTATTATTTATAGGTATATCATATTTAATATTCAGTATAACTTTAACCCTAGCCTCTGTGTACACGCCCATCTAGCGTTAGGCGGAGTAGGTGTGCGTACGCTCATCTTTGATTGCGGTCTGCACGCAGAGGTTATTTTGGTTGTTAAAATTTTTTATTCAATCCGAAAGAATTTTATTTCTATATTCTACAGCTAATTGTAATGCCCGGTCCTGGCCTCCACAGGTAGAAAACATAAAAGACTTTTTTATTTTAGTTAATTTTAAAGAAACGGGGAATCTCACCTGCCAACCTCTAATTTTTTTATCCGAAGTATAAACCGGTGATATATAGTATTCACCATATTTGCTTCGATAGGATAATGCCTGTGATCTTATATTTAATCTCTCCAGCCATACCTCTTTTTCGGTTACACGTTTATTTTTAATCATATAAATTTTATCTATAAGAGCTTTAAGTCCAAAATAGTTATGATGACCCCCTAATTTTACCAAATTTTTAGTTCAAGAAAAAAAATTAAAATCACCTATTTTCCAGTATAAAAATTGGTGGTATTTTTCTAATAATTTAAATAAAGAACCAAAAACATTATCAAACCCTTTAATTGTAAGTTCAAGGCCCAAAGGGCAGACGTATTCTTGTTAAGTAACGAAGCTTTTAACCCCATATTATTTAAAGTAGTTGTCATTATTTCCATTACATGTGTATTAGATTCAACATTAGATTGTGCCATAGAAAATACAGGAATAATCACTATAGTGCTATTGCTTATTTTTCATTCTAATTTTAAATGTAAATTACCGTCCCCTAAAAAAAATCCTAAAATAAAAAGGAAAGAGGGTGAAATATTGTTTTCAGATAAAATACTATCGGGTATTTGTACTATTGTTAATAAGGCCGGATCTAAATTTAAAGAAAGTAATTTATCTTGTATACTAACTTTATATCGGGCTGAATAAGCAGTTAAAGAATAAGCAAGTTTTATAAGTAAAACTTTATTCTTATCGCCATTTTCACTATTAAGAGAACATGCACCACTATTTTTAATTAAACAACTTAATTTATAAATCTTTTCTAATTTTTTAACAGCTTGGAATTTAGCACCATAAAGCATATAAAAATAAGGGGTAAACACAGAAAAAAATGTATCTCAACCAGAAAGTCTATAAACTATTATAAATTTTCCATGTTTATTTAAAGTTATACTGAAGGACCCTTTATTTTGTAAAGCATTTTGTAATCTTAAGAAAAAAATAGCGCTTTCTTCAGATAAATATTGAGTCCCTGTACATATCGGATAAAAATTAACACCGGATCTAAAAATTCCTCCGATGCAGATGCCCGCCCCCGTATGATGTGCAACACAACACAATAAAAAGCAAGCGAGGGGGCGCACTAAATTTTTATTTATATACCTGATTTTTTAAGCAGCCTGTAAACCTTTTTTTAAAATCATTAATTCAATCTAAAAGTATTTTATCTCTATATTCAATAGCCAATAAAAAAGCTTTATCGGACCCTCCATTAGTAGAACTTTTAAATGCTTTCTGATATTCTGGTAAATTTTTTAATGTTGAAGGAAATTTAACTTTTCAACCAAGTATTTTTTGATCTGAAGAATAAATCGGAATAATATATTTTTCTCCTGAATCTCTTTTTACAGATACAGCTTTTAATCAATTTTCTAATCTAAGGTCTCATTCTTCTTTTTTAATTAATCTTTTGTTAGGATTCTTATATATTTCATCAATTAATGCTTTAAGACCAAAATAAGTATGATGCCCCCCTATTTTTATTAGTTTTTTAACTCACAGCAAGAAATTATAACTATCTGTTTTTCAGTACAAAAAGTGTAAATAATTATTTAAAACAATAAACAAGGAATTAAATACATTGTCCATACCTGTTATTGTTAATTCTAAAACATTAGTAGAATGAGTTAAATGAGCTTTTATACCATGATAATTTAAAGTAGTAACCATTTTTTCCATTATATATATATTTGACTTAACATCTGATTGTGATAGATTAAATACAGGTACAATTACAATAGTATTATTTGTTTGTTTTCATTTTAAATTTAAATATAAAGTTCCATCACCTAAAAAAAAACCTAATATAAATAATAAAGAAGGGTTTAGTTTATTTTCAGGAAAACTTAATTCAGGTACTTTGTTTATAAATCTAGGAGCTATATTTAAAGAACTTAATTTATCTTCTATGCTGACTTTATATTTAGAGGAATGAGCGGTTAATGAGTATGCTAATTTTACTAATAATACTTTATTAAAAATAATACTTGAGACTAAATTTAGATCTTTTTTGCGCGTACGTGGTATTAATTTAGTTAACTTGTATATTTTTTTTAGTTTTTTAACAGCTTGGAACTTAGCACCATAAAGCATGTAAAAATATGGAACAAAGGTAGAAAAAAAATTATTCCAACCTGATAATTTATAAACTAGTACAAATTTTCCTAATTTACTTAAAGTAATACTAAACGTTCCTTTATTAGATAAAGCATTATCTAATCTTAAAAAAAAAATAGCACTTTCTTCAGATAAATACTGATTAGCTGAACAAACCGGATAAAAATTTAAATCTGACCTAAAGGTTCCTCATATACTTCCTTCAGCTTGCCAAAACCCGTTAGCTAACAAACAAAAGTCTTTATCGGTAGATTTATCACTCGGTCCTGACACTTGTTTACTAAGGGCTGAAGAACTTGAAAAATTTAAAAATCAACTCTTTGCTTCAGAAAGGGTCATTTCTTTATTTCCTAGTTTTCCAACTAAGGGATTATCTTGTTCTGATTTTGGTGTGTACAATTTTCTAGTATGAGATATACCTCTACTTCCAGTCATTAAAAATGTATAGGAAGTAGATAAACAACAGTTATGCCTAAAGGCTTATCCCTGAATAATTGACTTTTTTTTTAACTTTTTACTTTGTTGAACCAGTGGTCTATAAATGAGACCTTAAAGCTAAAATTATTTTATAAAAAGGCCAGAGGCGATAGCAATTATCCTTTTAACGGAAACTTAAAATTAAATTTCCTGCAATCTTTAGAAAGGGGCTTGACTATATCTTAAGCCTTTTTGTTAGTAACTAGCACTTAACATAAAAAAAGCCAACCTACGTTTAGTCGATGAACTGCACACCTAAAAATAGGAGCTTGGCTGCGGATTACCCATTTAACTAAATTAAGGCCCCGTCCACCTTTGGTGAGGGCAGTAAGCTAAAAAATTAGTAAGACATACGGTAGTACGCGTACTCTTATAAAATATTTGTTAATCTACTTCGATTTTACCATACCACGAGTCATTACCTGTGCCCCAAACTGTGTTACCACGATTGGTTGGTTGAAGAAGCTTTAGGGTGTCCCCGCAATTTGAAGGTTTCTTATAGCCAGAGGTTCACTCTGACAATAACTAAACTATATCTATTTAATTATGTAGTTGTCGCTGTGACCTAATAAGTTAGGATAGAAACAAACAATTATAGATAAAGCTAAGAAGAATAGGAATACTGTAACTAAATCTTTGAATACAAAATAAGGATGGAAAGGTAATCTATCCTCATTAGCATTAACTCCTAGAGGGTTAGATGAACCGTGTTCATGTAAAGTTAAGAAGTGAATTAAAACTAGAGCAGTCAATAAGAAAGGTAATAAGTAGTGTAAAGAAAAGAATCTATTTAAAGTAGCATTTGAAACAGAAAAACCACCTCAGATCACTTTTTATTATTATAAAGAATTTAAATCTTTATCCATATTTTCACAAATATGTTAGACTATGTCTTCAACCTAATATTTTATTTGTAGATTTGCTGCGTAGCTGCGTAGCTGCGTAGCTGCGTACACAACGCAGCGGCGCAGCACCCTTTGATTTACGATTGGTACGGTAACACTTAAACCCGATATTGTTATAATAGTTAGTACAGCAACTATATACAAAAAGGGGTAAAGACCCAGAGGTAAAAGAGCTAGCGCCTATACATAATAATACAAATAAAGATTTAGTAATTAGAAACTTAAGCGCGAAGCGACAGACTATTAAATTACGATAACTAAATTTTAATTTAGGTTGTGGGTTTTCTTGTTAGGCTTATTGTTGATGTTACTCACCTATTAGTCGTTGAACGTTTTTGCCTTTTTAATAAAAACTTAGTAGACACGTTATCCTTCATATAATTAGTATGGTGGGGCTGCGTACGCTAAAAGTATTATTAAACATCTAGTCAACATTCGATGCAATTAATATAATAAAGGAGGTTACTTATTATATGTTATTGCAATTTAACCCATTTGCCTCTAAAACATTACTGTTTTAAGGAGCCGTTATTACAAAAAATTTTACAGCAAAAAAAAATATATTTTTTTTTGCTACACTTTTTCGCCTGAGGCGCGAAAATACTTAATAGGGGAAATTTAAAGATTTGTAACGGTTACTATTTTTCAAGCTATTTAACCAGTTAAAATACTGAATATTTTTTAATCCTGTTAAAGGGTGAAGCCCTGAAAAAGAAAAAAAATTAATTACGGTTTGTATATCTTTTTTAGAAGAAACAGAAAATTGCAGATATTTATCTCCTTCCATAGTTAACTTTCGATTGCTTAAAAATAATAGTTTTATAGCTTCGAATAAGTTGATATGTATTCTCTGTTTTATTTGAAAACAGGCATCCTTATTTATCTTAAGTAGAAAAGAGCCCTCAGCAGTAGTAAAACCTACAACTCAATTTTTAAAAAATTTTAAATTTAAATAATCTAAAAAATTTTCGGGCAATTCACTAAAAGCGGGTGGGAGTACATCGATCAAATTATCTCGTATTAATAAAAATTGTTTTATATCATTTTCAAGTATATACATCGCCAAATTAAACTGTGATCTTCTAGAATCTGTTAAAAAAAATATTCCGTGGTGTATCATCAAAGGAAAAAAAACATCTTGTAAATCTGTCTTATTAATAATCAACTTACAATTAGGACTTTTATGATCTCTAGTTATAGTTATTTTTCCTAGTTTTAATACTGAATTAATATATTCCAAGGTGGATAAATCCTCTAAATGTAATTGAATAACTAAACTAATTTTTATATAACCTTTAGTTGTTTTAATTATTGGAATATAGCCATCCCCATCTATCAAGCCAACTAAATAAGCTATAAATTGATAAGGCACGTTTAAATATTCAGATTTATCTAATCTTTTTTTTATACCCTTTTTAAAAGCATGTGGGCTAATAGTACCTACTGTAGGTAACACCGAAGCAAGGCTATAAGAATTTAAATTTTCCTGTAGCAGAGAATCTGGTTCAATAAGTACTATTAGTTTTTTGTAAACTTCCAACTCAACTAAATCAGGACCAAATACAGGAATAGCAGATAATAAATTAGTAATAACAGTTGCACCCCATAAACTCATTTGCCCATATGGTAAAACATACAAACTTACCTACCACAACCCGATAGGCTAGAATAACTTTGAATTCGTATATTCTATTAGTTAAATACTTTTTATTTAACTAAAAGCTTCGACTGTGCATTAAGCAGCATTTCAGCCACCCATTAGTGACCCAGTCTGTCGCGATTATTAATATAACCGACGATCTTAAAATTTAAATTTCTTTGATCGTTTTCACTAACATCGCCAAATAATCTTAAAACTATTCTATATCCCCGTCGGGACATACCACTTTAATCTTTTCTTTTTCTATTAAAATTGCAGATAGATTATTACTCATGGGACTATGATTTAATAATTAAAATATGTGCGTACGCCGAAAATCAAGCTGGCGCACGCTGCGTGCCCTAAAATTAAAAAAAAAAAATATAAATTTACAAATTATTTACAGGATAAATCTTTTACTATTCACTGTCTTTTTACTAAACCTTTTTCTGTGTTTAATGCTCTTCTAATGGTTTTTTCGCCGCAATTTATAGATTTAGCAGCATCCACAATAGAAGCATATTCTCCGTAAACAGTTCCATTGAGGTTATATAACACTACAGGCCTAGTATTAGAAACACATTTTTTTTTAGTCTCGGTAGACTCGCCTTTGGCGCGGGGTGGTCTATTTAAAGCTATTTCTCTAATTTTTTCTATAGTTTCAGGAGAGAGGTTTTTTCCCTTATTTAAATTACCTATCCTTTCCCGCCTAGCATCACTATAAATATCCCTCATTTTTTTACGGTCAATTTCGGTATGTTTGTATCCAAAACTTGAACCAGCCTCTGTTAAGATATTGTAATTAGGTAGTAATAATTTTAAATATTTATCTTCTAAATCCAATAATTCTTTATTATTTTCTTTAGTAACTATGTTAGGATATAATTCCAATACAATAAAAGCAAAATTTTCTAATCTATATTTTTTTACGGCTAATTTAACTATTTTGCTACCGTGAAAGTTAATTAAATGATTACTAAATCTAGCATAAAATCTATTAGTTGAAGCAGAACCTATATAATAATCTTCAGTTATTTTATTAACTATCATATAAATACCACTTAAACCTTTAGTTTTATTTAAAATTTCTTTTTTAATATCTTCTGAACCTAAATTTTCAAATGTATATACAGGATTTATTTCTAGTTCTTTAAGTATTGTATTTAATTTTTCAGATGGCGTACGCAGATCTGGACTAGAAGATGTAGAGTATTCTCTCCCTCCTTCAACACGCCTCACGGCGCTTACGGCTACGCTGGCGCAGCCGAGCCGGCGTAGCAGTCCGCGCTTGTGCTCTTTGGCCCTTAAAAATACTAATTTCGGCGTACGCACGTTAATTTTCGGCGTACGCACATATTTTATTTTTTTATTAAATCATTTTGGGCTATGTTCATAACCCAGGAAAGCTGTACCAATCATTACAATTAGAATAATTACTCCTACTGAATAAGGTGCAACTCTAGGACTTTTATAGCTACCATAGTACAAGTTTCTTCCAATGTGTAAATAAACAAATATAAAAAAGAATGAAGCCACGTTGGCATGTGTGTATCGGATTAACCATCCTGAATTAACATCCCTCATGATCATTAAGATCTTACCTATCTCTGTTGGACGTCCATTCAGAGATCACATCTAGATTAATACCTTTAATATTCTAAAGTAGTAATTAAAGGTTTAGATGTAATTTTAAATTTAGATTTATACAATCTATTGGTATCTAAATATCTATTACAAGTATTACTTGTAGATTTTAAGCCTAATGCTTTATGTGCCAAACTAAAGGAATTAAATGGAGCATCTTTTATAAGATTACCATTTTCGTAAATATATATGGTTTTTGGAGCATCTGATTTATTTTCTAATCTAAATTTTCTCACATTATCCACATGAGATATAAGCTTATCTACTTGAAATGGAGGTTTAATTAGTAACAAAGCCTGATATCTATTAAATATATCTTCAATTTTTGAATCTATGTTTTTAATAGGTCCAGTGCTATATCTCTTATTTAGAATTTCAGATATATCCAGAAATAAAGTTTTACCTTCTGGTAAATAATAGTACCCGTGAATTTTTAATATTAAAGCTATTCTTCATAACTTAAAATCCATTTCTTTAAAAGTATACATTTTACTTTTATCTAATAAAGGTAGTAAGTAATAAAAAAGAGCATCCACACTACTAACAACTATTGACATTACATTAGTTTTACTATTAATTGTACTTAATACATTAATAGGTAAAATTACACTCTCATTAGAATTATTTACATAATAAGGCCCTTTCATACAATTTAAGTTAATTAAAAAAGTTTTTATGGCATTTAGACATTCAAAACTAGTAATTTTTTGAGCTACTTGAAAATATATAGAAGATCCTGTTTTTATCCCGAAGGTACCTTCACCTTCAAGGAATCCTATAAACCAATCAGGGTTTACATTAATTTGAGAATTAATAGAAAAATCTGTGAATATTTCTCTTTTTGAGTTCATTCCATTTTTAAGTAAAATAATTTTATTTTTATTGATATCAGATAAGTGGGTTTTATTTTTATTTTTAATTAAAACAGCTTTATGAAAATCTTGAAAATCTAATTTTTTACTTGTTAATAATGGAAATTGAACGAATATAGGACATAAAATATCTTTAATATGTGAAAATTCTTGCACTACAAAAGAACAATAATTTTTATCTTTATCCACTATTACATTACCAATTTGTAAGGTAGATTTTATAGTATTTAAAGCTTCTAAGTTATCTATGTGCATATTGATTTTGAATCTAAATCTAATATATCCTCTATCTATACTAATCAAAAAATTACCTTCAGCGTCCGTAAAACCAGAAAACCAATTTAGAAAAGAAGATTGTTCTTTAAAATCAATTTTGGTATGTATACAAGAACTATTTTTGATAGTTTTACACCCAACTGGCGATAAAGAAGATAAGCGATTAATTCCCGTTTTAAAGCAACTCTTGAAGATTATAGTAGTAAGGCTAAAGATCTATACCCCTTTTCTTTAAAAAAGGGCTGGACTATATCATCACCTTTAAAGGAGTCAAGCGTATAGTCTCTGAGGATCCTACTAGAATATAAAAAGATTCTTTGGTTTCCTGCTGATTGTCCATTGTTTCGCACTAGGCGTCATCTTTAATGTTTTTTCTATTATTCGGACCGCAGGCAGCAAAACTATCAACTTTCTCGCTCCGCGCTGTTAATATTAATTATAAAGTTGTTAGTGGCCCCGCCCTTATTAAATTAGAAATTAAAGCTTTAGGAGTTTCCAGCATATAGCTTGATTTAAAGAACACATCATGATTATATATGCTCTACTGAATTAAATGCCATTTCCACATTAGGTGTGTAGTGCATTGCTAGGAAAATACCAGTTAAAATTTGTAACACTAAGCAAATACCAAGTAAAGAACCAAAGTTTCATAAATATGAAAGGTTTGAAGGTTGCGGTGAATCAACAAAGTAAGAATTGGCCAATCTAAGCACTACATGTGATTTTAATAATCTCATTTTTTTTTTAATTATAAGTTTAGCGTTTCTCCTCTCTAGCAGTATAGAATAGGGAAAAAGCGCGAGTTTTAATTTTTTTTAGTATTATTTATTTTATTTATTTTTTTACGCTTCGCGCTTCGTTCCACCCTTATACGAGGTGTTTATACTTTACAAACCTCCTTTTTTTTTAACTAAGACCAGCCGTGCTAGCCCTAGGGTTTTACCTTTTTTCCTACGTCGTAGCGCAGTGCCTTAACAAAAAAAATACATTTTACCGCTCCGCGATTGTATGGCCTTATTACGTAAATTTTACCATTTTCCTTACACTTATAACCTCAAAGGCAGAGCTATATTACTGTGCGTAGTGCGTACGTCGAAATTAAATTATACAGCGTAGCACCGTGATACACGCAAGACTAAAGGAGATAGAAAAGTATAAATAAAAATTAAGACTCCGCAAGGCTACGCATCCAAAGGCGAAAACAAGAAGTATGTGTACAAAACTTAAACCTTTATTAATTAACCAAACGTCTAGTCTGTACTCCAACTTCGCCTCATCTAGTCTTTAGCAGGAGCGCGGAGCGAGAAAAATAAAAAAAGTAAAAGGCGGCGGTAAAGTAAAAGGGCGGAGCCACACTACAGTACTAACCCACCACCCATTTTTTGTATTACCTGGCTCTTGTTTCAAGATGATGTCATCTTTAAATTTACGAGCAAAGCTTTTGAGTTTCGGCGTACGCACGCATGCACGCACGCACCAAGCGCCTAGCGCGGAGCGTGGCGAGTGAGAAAGGTGAGAAAGATGAGTGTGCAGGCCTTCCCTTAGGGCCGACGTCATATACATATGCCTCAAAAGGAAAAAATTATAAAGTATTTTTCTAGTAAAAACCTCTCTGGCGTAGCCGGCGTAGCAGTCCGCGCTACAGTGATTTTTACCGCCTACCTTCGGGCGGCGACATTTTTATTTTTTCATTAACAAAAAAATACAATAAAAGGGCGTGTAACGGGCATTGAGCGTGTAAAATATAAAATATTAAATAAAAAAAAAGAATTAGAAATTTTAATAAATTTTTTTAATTAACCGTCAGGTTTTAATTATAATAGTTTACAACTCTGCATTCCATCATCACCAACACAAACACCTGACTTTGGTGCGGTTGAGGAGGGGGGGAGCTGAGTAAGGTATCCACGACTCTCTCACTCTTTACCTTTTGGGTAAACCCTTTCTTTTTTGTGGCTACGTCGGAAAAAGCGGAGCAATTATATAGGTGCGAGTGTAACGCAGCCTTTCTAGGTTACAGCTTACGCAACCCCAACAAATGGAAATGTGTAGAGGGCCGCGGTGTTACCTGTAGCTCAAGAGAGGGGTGGTGAAGGGGTGAAGACACTATTATAATTATTTTTTTAGCGAAAGGCGAGCGCTGAATGAGCTCAAACCTAGCGCGGAGCGGGTGATCTGCTACAATTTTTTCAACCTTTCCCGTCTACCGTTCTTCCTACTCCCAGACCTAGAGTCTTTTATCTTAAAAAAAGGGATTTGATAAGATAAAAAAGGGAGGGGAGAGGATGGCGAGACAGCAAGCAAAAGTATTTTTTTTTTACTCGACACCGCAAGCCTCGGCGAGAAGAATAGAGTACCATATATTAAATTTTACGAATCATAAACATATCTTAGTACACCTTTTAGTTATAGAGGAAAACGCGAGTAAACTGTATACGCTTAAAAACTGCGTACACGGAAAATTTTGTAAAATATGTGACATTTCAACCTTTTTGAGGCAGGCTTAAGGAAAAAGGCATAAATTTTAATAAAAAAAAAAATAAAGCCCTTTAGACTCTATTTCGCGCCTATGGCGAGTAAAGTGTCTAAATATATAATGTTATGATCAGTATACACAACCTAAGCATAAAAAGTATTTTTTTTAAATTTTTGCATTACCTTCCGGTATATTAATATAATATAAATGCGATTTAGATTTATTTATATTTATGTGCCCTTTAGGCTTTAATTGCTTCCTCAAACCTTAGGCTCAGTTAGCTGAAAAAGCCCTACCAAAGTAGTGCGGTTGCACACTGTAAGCAGTCATTTTTTGCCACAATATTTTTTTGCCTATAATTTGGTTGAAAAAGCTATTGAGAAAAGACCTAAAAGGCAAAAATCAAAGCACAATTAAACTAGAAATTTCAAGTATTTTTAATAGGAGGAGGTGCAATAAATAAATACTGAAGAAGGGTAAAGTACGGGAACAGTGTAACAGTGTAATACTTTTAGGTATTACACAGTTTATTAAAGAGCGATTAGTTATAAGTTAGAAGTTTTACAACCGGCACGGTACCAAGCGCGGGTTAAAAATTTTTTATATTTATTTTTTTTTTTAGTAGTAAAAGAATAAACCAAAAATCCCTTACAAAAACATAAAGGAAATTTAAAGATCTTGTATTTCTTGCTTGTTTATGTAACCCTCCCCTCTCTCTGGCGTAGCCGGCGTATCAGTCCGCACTTGTTTATTTTTATAAGGCCTTTGAGCTTTACGGCAAATAAAAAAGGTAACCGATAAACAGTTTATAAACGTGTAGCTAGAGTGATCATTTCGCGCCCGACCTTTGTATCGTATCCATAAATGTTTAAATAATAAACCGCCTAACACGACGTCCAGCTTCGGCTAAAGTTCGAAGAGCAGGGCTTGATCAAGAAAAAAAGTGCAGAGTGTTTATTGAAAACATTAAGGTAAAGAGAAATATAAATCAAGGTTAAAACTACTGCATAATGTTAGGCTGCGTATTTTATTCCCCGTCCCTCCACACCCTCCTCTAAAAAAGTTCTTCACCTCCTTAATTTTTATACGTTATCTTAGTGCAAAGACACCGCACGCCAGACCTATTTAAAAGCAAGGTAGTTGACTACAAATTAAAAAACATATTTATTACTAGAAACAGCTTATCGCTCCGCGCTAGCACGGAAACAACAAGGCCTTTAAACTTTTTAATCTGAGCTAGGATAGTGGAGGCAAGAGGGGTGTTATATTCCCATTTACACTAATTACAATAAATAAATATTTTTATCCTCAAAAGTACCCAAGGCATCGCCGAGTTTGTTCCTAGGCGCAAGGCTCGGAAAGATTTAAGCCAAACAAAGGCGGGATAAGGCGTTATCTATTTAGAGAATCTCGAACCTTCAGTAAAAGGTGCCGGCCTAAGCACGCTAATAAAGCGTAAACTCCAATTACTTATGCAATACTGCCGTATGCCTGCAGAGCGAGAAAATGCTACACGAAGGCAATAAGTACTGTATAATACAGCCGTAGGCCTGCGGGTGGCAATATACAGCCGTAGGCCAGCGAGTGGCAAAATACAATACAGCTGTTTTTCGGAGGGGAGATGTAGTTACTAAACTAAAATATACGATACACGCGGAAGGCTAGCCAGAAACTAAATAGGACGACGCCACTAAGTTAGTAATAGTAATAGTTATAACAAATTATAATTAATCAAGCCCCCCACCCGATTCGGGCTGGGGCGGCGTGGTCTCAAAATGTGCATAAATAGATTTAACCTTAAATAAGTGCAGGTATGCATATAGTTATAGACCATTCACTCTAAAATAAACCTAAACCCAATATTAGACTAGGTATTAAAACTATAAATGAAACTGCGATAGGTAATACGTATAATCAACACAATTCCATTAATTGATCGTACCGTAAACGGGGAAGTGTGGCTCTAAACCACACAAAAAAAAAACAAAAAATACAAGTTTTTATTCCTAATACAACAGAAGGAATATTAACTAGTAAATCAATTATTCCCAACTTATCAAAAATAAATGGTAAATTATATCCACCTAAAAACAGTATTGAAGTTAAAGTACTAAATAATACAATAGAGGAATACTCGCTTAAAAAAAAAAAAACAAAAGGAACAGAAGAATGCTCAGTAAAGAAACCACCTACCAATTCAGATTCCAAACATTACAATAATAGTAAAGACTAAATATAATTTAGCTAGTTTACTAAGTTTTACTATTTATTCTCGCTCCGCGCTATTAATTTTTCTCTCGCCTATGGCGCGTAAAATTTATTTTTAAAAAGTTTACCTGTTTTAATATACTTGGCTCGGCAAAGCCGCTTGTGGTTTTATGCACACCAAATTTATTTGCTAATTCTACCTGCCCCTGGCCCCATCCTGGCACCAGGGTGAGGGCGTTAGAGAATTTCTCAATAAAGTTATTGTTTTCATCGTATAAGGCGCAAAGCGCACTAAAGGTATCATACTTTTTTTAATCGACATTAATTGTTTAGTAACTTCATTATGAGTTTTACCAAACATAGGATTCAAACTTCCAGGTTTACTTATTAAATATTTTGAAGATTCGCTATGAGTTTTACCAAACATAGGATGGTTTTGTTTATTTAAAAATCTAGCTTTCATTTTAGCTATTGCTTGCTTAGTATGTTTATAACCTAGCATAGAGCTAGCTTCCTTTTTAAAATTAAATAATTGAGAAAAAGGGAAAGCAGAGTGCGTACGCACACAGCTGTTTCAATATCTGTTAAAAGCACAGCAGGATCATTATGAAAATAATAAATTACTATTGCGCTGTGGCGAGAAAACTATTTAAACCATATTTTTTTATGGATCTTTGTAATCTTAAGTTGGAATCTCTTCCCTTAAGCGCGGAGCGAGTGATCCATTAATCTGTCATATAAATTTAAACTAGAACCGATATATTGCTTAGAAGATTTTACGTGTATTAGGCCATAAACCCCACCTAATTTACTTAAATCTTTTTTTAAGATCTCTTTAGCGCGGAGCGAGAGAAAGATCACTATAGCTCTTTAAAGGTTTTATTGGTAAAATACTAAAACATTGAACATCATAAAAAAGAGAAAAATCCTCGTATTGAGGCTTATTAAAATAAATTTGAGCAATTAAAAACAAAAGCGCGGAGCGAGATAAATAATAATTTCACGGCCCAAAGGGCATTGTAATTTATCCATTACCTTTCAATAATGGTCGGACTATATCTTATTTCAATTAATTTTTGAAATTTTCGCGTGTAGTCTCTGAGGATCCTACTCTCATATTAATATATTTATGATTTGGTTTCCTGCTGATTGCCCATTGTTTCATCTTTAATAATTTTACTTTCTAAAAAACACTAGAATAGTAATTAAAGCTTTAGGAGTTTCCAGCATATAGCGAAATTTATAGAGACCAAATCTATTTGTTTTTAGCCTCTTGTAAATCAAATGGTGTACGTGAGGTTTCAGCTAATATAGATAAAAAAAAGAAAATAAACACTGGTAATAGAGGGATAATTAACCAAATAGATTCTTGAAATTCAATTATAGAAGTTAAATTTAAAGTTCCAGTAACTAAGATTATTATTAATATAGCTGAACTTAATACTAATTCATAACTAATCATAGCTGCAGTAGACCTTAATGAACCTAAAAATGCATATTTGGAATTAGCCGACCATCCAGCGAATAAAATCCCATAAACTTTTTTGTATTTTTTTACCTTGTAAAGTAATAATTAAAGCAAATAATTAAGTCTCGCCATTTAGGTGTCTTAGTTAACTTTTGTTATAATTATTTTACTGTATTTAGGTATAAGCTGAATACTAAACGCCTCGTTTCCTCGGCTAATAGAGTAAACCTTACACTATGTATCTATCCTCTGTAATTCAAGAGGTATTCAAAGGCGCTGACAGCACTGCCAAAAAGCACCTTAATACTAGCGAATAACCATCTACTCGTTGCTCTTTTACACATATTAAATTATTAATAGAGGTGTTTTAGATCCGCGAACATCCATTATGATTTTCACCATATCTCACAACTTGTTACTTTATCCAATTAATTAGATTGGCCACTCTCCTTACCCTTTTAGGTTAAGAGTTTAGTATTGTGAGCTCTTAGGATTTACCCGGAATTTGGCTATTTTAGAGTGAATTTAAACTTGCTTAAGGTTTAAACGGGAAAAATATATTTTATACTTATAATCGTAAAATTTATAGCGATTTAAATTGTTTAATCGCACCTAGACCTGGAAGTGCAATAGAAGGAAAAAAGATACTAAAGTTTTAAATTATCTAATAATAGTTAAAAACTAATAGCTCTTTTAAAAAAAACTTCTTTTTGTTCCTCTAATAGAGGTGTAGAAGGTAGTATTAAAGATTTTCCTGTATTTAATCTGTACCTAATTATATGCTCATCAACATTAAAAAAATTCGCAGTCGTTTCCAAATTTTCAAAAGAATAAAGAAATAAACCCTCCTTATCATAAACTTCAATTTCAACATTTCCTCTACCTTTTCAAAATTTTTGTTTAGATTTAATAAATATTTTCCCATCGGAATAAATTTCAAAATTTGATGGCTTATTTAAAAGGTCTTTAACTTTTTTTAGTATTAAATTATAATTTAAATTGTTCTCTCGCTCCGCGCTATTAGTTTCTACTTGCGCTTGCGATTCAGCTTGTAAGTTTGTGTCTAGCGTCTCTAGAATATGAGGCGAAGTAAGATAAGTTAATTTATCTTTTACTCGCGGAGCACTACTTAATCTATAATTATTCATATGTTTAGATATATCCATAATTAAATTAGCTCCTTCTTCAGATAAATGTCACCCTTGGGTTTTTAAATCTAAAATATTTTTTCAATCTTTGAAATCTAATTCTTTTTACCGCCTTTGGCGACAGTAAGAAAATTTAACTTATTAAAAAAAGGAACTAATATATGATTTAAGGCCCAAAGGGCGATGAATGATCATTAATATTTAAATTTAACTTAAGTTTTCTGTTTTTAGAAAGCTTAGATTCTTTTTCTTCTATTATTTGAATAATATTGCTTGTTTTTCTTTTTAATTTTAAGGGCGAAGCCACACCTTCTTTTTCTTTTTTTATTAAGGAGGCAGACAATTCTAAAAAAAATAATTTAATAGCATCTAAAACCTTTTTTTCAATAATTGATTGTACTATATTAAACCTAAGAGGATAACTTTTTTGAGAGGTCGAAATTGAAAATGAACCATCGCCCTCTACAAACCCCAGTAATCAATAAGGTGTTATTAAAATTTTATGATGATAGGGAAAAGTAAAATTAGTTCTTAAAGTATTCATTGAACTTTTAAGCATTCTAATTTCGTGAAATATTAAAGATTTATCTCGCGCTTCCCGAGATAAAGATAAGCTTTTATTTTTTGCTTTGTCTCGCTCCACCTCAGCGCCGTAAATAAATAAAGCTTTTTTAAACGCAAGGTAGTTTAAATATTTTGTAGTATTTAAAGGTTTAATTTCTAAAATATCAAATATTTTTTGTAATTCTTCATATTTGGAAACTCTAAGGCCCAAAGGGCAGTGGCTGTATTTTTATGGATATATATTTTACCTACTCCTAGTTTTTTATTTATATTTTGAAGCACCTTAATATCATCTATATGCAATTTAATATTAAAATAAAAACTAAATCTGGTATCTAAGTCTGAAATAAAAAAGTTAGACTCGGCATCACAAAATCCTGAAAACCAATGGGCGAATTCTTTAATTGAAAGATTATTTAATGTTGAATAAGTTGAATAATCAGTAGCAGTAGAAAAATTTTTTTTACCTCAACCTTCTGCCCCTTCTCCTACTCCTAAGCAAGTAGGGACAAAGGCAAATTGATAGCATCTAGGTTTTAAATTTTTAAGCATTGTGTTATTAATATTTTTTTTTATTTTGTAATCTTTATGCCCTTTGGGCCGTAGTTTGATATTAAAAATTTTTTTATCGTTTTCGTCACCACCTCTGCCTAAACTAAGGATAGTAAAAGGAAAATAGAGTCGGAATATTTGTCGTAACCCTCCCGCTAAGATAAAATAATTTAATCAAACTAAAAATAGATCCCCAATTACTCCAAGAGAAGATAAAGCTAAAGTATATAATATACCTAGTGAAAAATCAGAAATAGCTAACCCAGGTCCAAAAGGTATAATACCTCACCCTAGTAAACTACATATTAAACTAGACACAGGTGCTAAGTAAAATATAATTTTATTAGATTGAGCCGGTATAACATTTTCTTTTAAAATAAGTTTTAGAGCATCTGCGACTTTTTTTAATCTTTTGGTATATCTTCACTATTAAGGGCGTACTAATTGTGGTAATGTGTAGTAATAGTAGCCTTTAAAAGGTTTTCCAGTGTTTAATTTTATAGGCAATGTACTATGACTTATTGGCATAGCATCTACAGCCATACGTAAGCTACGAAAAGGTTTTCCGTTAACAAGTGTGAAAGTCTCGAAATCATAAACATATACCTTAGTTCCAGCCTTTTCGGCTGCAATTTCTAAGGCTTTTTCCCCAGGACCTTTTTTAAAAAAAGGATTTAATTCACCTAATCGAGATATGCTTTTCTTTGTTCGTGTATCCTCTGAGTCTTTTCTTCCCGTTAAAGATAAACTAATCTTAGATCGAGTTAGTAGTGATAGACCAGGAAGGTCTGCTCGCTCACCTGCAGTCATTAATACATTAAGTAACGGGTTATATCGTGAAAGATACCAATTCTCTCGTGAACGTAAAGATTCTCGAGGACACACCTCTACTACTGTAATAGAAAATTTAGACCAATCAAGGCGTACGCACACGAAGAAATAACCCTAAGAAATTTGCTTGTTTAGAGCCATTAAAATAATGATATTTAAATCGCATACCTAAATTAGAAGAAGAACCATAGTATGTAAACATACGAAATGGTAAGAAAGTAATTTTATAAATACCACTTACTCCATTTCAAGTGTTACGAAATAATACGATATTATTAGGCACATCATTGCAATTTGCTTCAGCTTTATGTTTCTTGTATCGTGTAATAGAAGGCCAAGACTTAAAACGTATGATATGACGATAGATATTTCCAGGATCTGTTATAATGAAAGATAAACCAGCTAATACATCATAATTATTACTATAAAAATATAATAGACACATAAAAAAAATAAGAATAGTTTTCTCGCTACGCGCTATCAAGATAATAACACCAATTGCGACTAAAGAGTGGACTATATCACCATCCTCAATAAGGATGCAGAACGTGTAGTCTCTGAGGATCCTACTATCAAGTTATTTATGATTTGGTTTCCTGCTGATTGCTCATTGTTTCATCTTTAAGATTTTTACTTACTATCTTTGTTTAAAGTTATATAGTCTAGTACTTAAAGCTTTAGAGGTTTCCAGCATATAGTTCTGTTTTCATTGATTTATTACTAAATTAATGCCGCTCGCCTTGCTCATTTAAAGGAACGGTTGTAATACACCATAAGCACCAGTAGTATTCGGACCTACACGTCTTTGCATAGCAGCTAATTGTTTTCGTTCTATTATTGTCATAAACGCTACAGCTAGTAATACAGGTAAAATGATTAATAAAACATTAACCACATACATAGAAGAAACATATTGTATAATGGTAAAAATACTAGTTATAATCAATATTTAAATATAATTTATAAAAAAAATTTTTTTAATTCACTGCCTCGCTTCGCGGGCCTGCCTTATAAAAACACCGAACCTTCCTGCGCCTCCCTCTTGTTATTTTTTATTTAGGCTCGCTCCTCGTTTCGAAGATGAGGCGGGGTCGGCGGGAAGGGAAGGTGTGCGTGCGCAGGCGAAGGCGGAGGTTAGGGTTAAAGCGTCTTTTGGCTTCCGGCTGACAAAATACCTCAAAGAGGGCGAAGCAGGATAGGCGATAGATACTTTAGCCTTATTACTCAATATAAACAAGCAGGCCAAGGTATTACACTTTCGACGTTTAAAGCCCATGTTGCGGGCAAGGAGGGGAGGGGGGGAGGCTAGAAGCTTGATAAGATCCTATACCAGGCCCTCCAAAGTGGAGTGAACGGAGTCTTTAAATTAATCATTAGCAGTCCCCCTTAAGTGTCTATTTAAACTCTACGTGGGATGTACACGTCTAATAATAAAGGGGATGCATATTAAAGGTAGTACGGAGCGCTTACCGCTCTAATTAGCAATTAAATTTTACTTAAAATTTTCACCTCATCTTTATTTTATGCCCCAAGGGCACTCTTTTTTACCTTAAACCCTTTAATATCAACCTAAACTTTTGTAGTTTTCGGCCAAAAGGGCACAAATTTATTCTTCTACCAAGGCCTAAATGGAGGGACGATTATTTTTCTTAAAACCCTTTTAATTATCATCCTGCGCCTCACAAATTCTCGTTTTTCGCCAAAGGCGCGTGTACGTTGAAATAGAATCTGCCTACTTTTTTATTTGAGGCTGGGGGCTAATTGGGACTCCACACTGCTCCATAATTAAGGAGTGAGGTGTAAATAAATACCGCGGACAAAGCCTCAAGCACCGGAGTAGACACTCAACCCTTCGCCCCCACCGCCAGGGTGCGAAGCTAAAACAGACACAAGGCCTAAAGGGCAATAAAAGCTGAGCGATAAAGGTGAAAGGGAATAAGGGCACGATGTGCTAACGCAAGAAAAAGGACGAAGGGCAACTTTTTTATCGAATGCTCGACCTTGAGGCCTGAAAGACCCGCGTAGACACACCGGAAAGTAGGGCCTTAAAATGCCTTTGCTATAATTATGACAGTATTAAGCATTACTGCTCAAGATGTTTTTATTTTTAGCTTTACAGGAGAAAACAGTACATGATCGCGCTTTAAACCCCAAAACTCAAGCACCAAAGACGTGGCGGTTAAAATAGTTTATTTAAGGCTTGACTGCGTACGCCGAAAATGCAAAAGGCTAGAAAAAATTTTTCATTTGTTATATCACACCGTTCCCTCTTGCCTTTGGATAGCAGATCACAGCTTGGTTAACCAAATTCCACTTATATTCTTCTGTATTCGCATACTTTTACCGGCTCCGCCCCATCTATTACCGCGTACGCTGCCAAAGGAAAGTGAGGGGGTGGTAGATGAGCAGTGTTAAAGGTATGTGCGCGGCGTACACCGGCCGAAAGGTGAGACGGCGAAGCTTTTTTATTTTTTAAAATGTGCGTAAGCCGAAAAATTATAATTGTAGCACAGCCTGGTAAAATAGAAACGCGCCCGCGAAAAATAAAAATTTAATAGTAATTTTCGCGCCTGCTTAAGGAGCAAAACTTCTGGAAAGGAGAGTTATATACTCAAGTATTAATATTAGAAAAAAAAATAACGAAAAACGCGGAGAGTAGCAGTTAAAAAATATATAAATGCTCGATACTTGCATATCTTAAAGGTGCCTGTTAATTTTACCTTTACACTTGCCTTTCCCCAGTTACTAAAAATTTTTAAATTATTTGCTTATCGGGCCTACGTTTTTTATTTTTTTTTAGGGACCGGGGCATAAAAAAGTAAAAATAGTAGTGCTGATAGATAAAAAGGATCGCAAACGTAAGATAAAAGACCAGGCAAATATAATTAAATTTAAGGTAATAAAATGGTAGCCTTGTTCAACCTACCTATTTTTTAAGGGTTTACATCTATCTGCCTTTTAGGCTTTGCTTAAAATTACGCAGCACGTAGCACTTACACGTAGTCATTGTTTTAAGGCGAGAGTGATCATCTTCCTTAAAGCGAGGAGTGGACGATTGAGAAGGAGCGGTTAAAATATACTTTTATCTCACATTACATTACCTTAGCCTCCAAGAGCATTAATACCGCTTCGTACCTGGGGTGGGCTAGCTTGCCACAAGGTGTTCTCAAGGTGTAGTACGTAGCGTGTGGTGCGTAGCGCTTAGCCTTCCCTTTTTTTTACTAACTGTTCGGTACAGTAGCATGTGAGGGTTTGGGCGTGGGCGCTTGTTTGTGTACGGGTAGGGGGGGTGAGAGTGGACGTCTTAGATAACATTCGAAGTGGTCGGGTAGCTTGCCACCTCACCGCGTTAAAGAAATCAAAAACTTTGTGCCTAAGATCCCCTAGCCTACTACCGTAAATTAAGTAAATAATAAGACTCTTTTAGTTTTTTTAATAATTTATCAGCGGCGCGAGCTCTGGCGCCTAAAATTTTTTTAACCAGTTAATTACTTTAAATATTACGCCTGGTACATGCTGCGTTAATAAAGCTAAAAAAATTTTTTTTTGTCGTGAAGTCGTCCGCGTTAAATACTAAAATTTTGAATTTTTCCTAAAAATTAAAAGGTAAAAAATAGGAGTATATTTACATTTTTATTTAAATTTTTTAATTACATATAGCGCTTGTATTTACTAACTAAAATTTTTCACTCTAGAACTAGTGATGCTTTAAATTTTAGATTAAATCTTTGTGTCCGCGGCGTTCGACAGCCGATGGTGCGAAGCTTTTTCGACGCATGCACACTAGCGTCAGCCTAATTTGTGTGCGTACGTAGACTAAGGATTTACGCAAAGCCGAAGATCTTAAAGTAAATAGTTAGAGCCATGCTTAAGATAAAAAAATTTTTCATACTAAAAAAAATAATTAACCCTTACTCTCGCTAGCAGGCCTAAGGCAGAAAACTTTTAAAATAGCCCTCCTCTAATTTTTATTAAAACCTAATGTTAACGCTCCGTTTAGTGTGGGTACCTAATAAAAAAATAAAAAGCAAAAAGCGAGAAGGCCTACTAACCCTTATATCTCTAAGGGTTGATTTTAACTAAGCTACGCTGCCCTAAAGGGGAGTGCTGCAGAGCCAAATAGGTAGTAGGGAACTTACACTTTTTTTTTTTCGGTTCGGGTTACTCGCTCGGCGGCGTACACAGAGTGCATAAAAATTTTACAGCAAAAAAAAATATATTTTTTTTTTGCTACATAAACAAAGGTCTGGCGCAGCATCCACGGTAAAAGAGGCGCAAAATTTGCAAATAAAAAAAATTTTCTATTTATTAACCACAAATTAATTTGTTAAAAAATATTTTTAACTTACCGTGAACTTTCCTAAATAAAACTTAAATTTCGCCTGTATTTGCTTTCAGGATTTTTAAACCCCTTACTTTACCGCTACACTAGGGCAAGGCGCCTACAGCTGATTAAACTGAAAAGCTATTAAAGACCCTGTAACACCCAATGGATATATTTATCTCTCCGCGCAAAAAGGTGAGGTTTGAAAAATGTAAGGCCTTTATTATCTCCTTACCTGTCGCACCCTTGCAGCGCTGAAATTGTAAGTAGCAGAAAAATGTGGAGCACTATAACCTATAGGCAAAAAGGGCACGCAGGCGCGGGCTGCTGAGGCCCTCCGGCTTCGCCCCATTCACACGCTCCGCGCTTGGGTGGCGGAGCCAGTGAAAGGCTGGAAGCAATAAATAAATGGTTTATTTATACCCTAAGCCTTTTTATGGAAGGATTGGCCCAGTAAATTTATAAGACGAAATTTAATTAATTTATATTAACAGTTAATGAATTACGCGCGTAATATGTAACGCAGGGCAATATATATTAAGTAAAAAAAACTCCAGTTTTCCCCAAGGTTTATCCTCACACCCACACCCACACCCTTGCCTTTTCCGAGGGTGATAGATGAGTGGCGAGGGCGGGAGAGTCATTTAGGCCCGTAAGTGTTGCATAAAAGCGATAAAGGCAGAGCCCTTAATACTAAGATTAAATTAATTATCTTGCTTTAGTTTCACGTTCCACGTTTCACAGGCCAACGATGTTTAAGATTCCCCTCCCCCTCCCCAGGGAGTTCGGTGCGCAGTATAAATAATAACCATCTCTTTTTAGATTGAGCAACTTGGGCGAGCGGAGCCTCTAATACTAACCTAGCGCGGGGCGATAAAATTACTATAAATTAACCACGGGGGTTGTTAAGGCCCAAGCATCAAGCACCAAAAGGTGAATGGGGGCTAGACAAATACTAGCGTAGACATATATTAGCGTCCTCGGCTGGCGCCTTTGCTAGGTTTTAGGAAAACGTAAAGAATACCGGTAAGGGAATTCTCTTAGAATATTTTAACTTATAAATAAAACCCCTGTAGACACTAAACTAATTAGGACATAAAATTCCAAATTTTATTTACTTAATAGGCGCCAAGCCTGGTAATGGTACGCAAAATAACTTATTAAAAAACAGCCCTATTAGTTGCTACATTTAATTATTAACTAGAATCTACGGCACGTGTAAAATTGAATAGGTTACTTGTTACTTACTAAGGTAGACGGTACTTATATTACTGAATAGGTAGGAAAAGAACCTGAGTTGAAAATAAAAGCTACGCGCTACACACTACCCTTTAAATGCTACGTATATAATTTATTAATGAGACTCTAAGGCTTCTTTAATATAAGAACTAGTTAGTACTGTAAATACATATGATTGTATAAAAGATACTGCTAATTCTAATAAAGAAAGAGCACCAAAAATAGTAAATGGCACTACAGCTATTATAGATATAAATAAGTTTTCACTTTTAAAGAATTTTAATAAGAAAGTACTTAATATTTTTATAAGTGAATGACCACCTACCCGCCTACAAATTTATCCTTAAAAATTTATCAGTTTTATTAAATATTTGCCTTTAAAGGGCTTAGATCGGTTTTTTTTTAAATATACGGAAATACTAGACTGCCTTACGGATAAAGCTCTTGCTGCACCACCAATGGAAGGAAATAGCGTAGTTTCATTTGAATTAACATCTGTAACCTCTATTTTTAAAGATTTTTGATTAATTTTTTCCAAGGGTTGAAGGGTTGATGAGGACAATTTAAAAATATATCTTCCTAAAACGGGGTTTTCCTGTTTTAAGTTAATGTAGTTTTCAATATACCTTTTGTCTAACCCTAAATCACGAGCGGCAGCTCTAATAGCATGATAGGTTAATATTTTATTTGTTTTTAAATCTGTTACTTCTAATAAAATACCCTTAGACTGAGAGAGAGATTGATTAGCGACCCACTTGGGTGCCTGAGATCTTTTTGCAGACCCAATACGAATTTTTTCTTTATGATCCTTTGAAAATATGCGGCCTGATCCTTGGGAAGGACTTCCAGGAGTTTTCAAAATATTATACTCTGGAGAAAACTTATCAAAATAATATTTTTCCCTAGTCGTAAGGCTTTCTATATCACAAAATTCCAAAATAGTTAAACTAAAATTACTATAACCATATTTTAATAATGCAACATTAATGGGCATACTTTTTTCTCTTAAAAGTCTATTTAGATTAAAGTATTCAAGAAATCTACGCCTTAGATGTACAGAACTTCCAACGTAACTTTTCCCGTTTAACTTATTAGTTCACAAATATATACCACTTTTATTTTTTCCGTATTTTAGTATTTCCAATTTTTCTTTGTCGGCATCTTGAAAAATTTTGGAATTTAATGAATCGGTGGCAGACAACTTAGTAAGTAAATTTATATCTTGGTTACAATTTGTTGAATACAATCTAGTCATAAATTTTTTAACACTTATATTTTTATGACTACACCAACCCTGTCCCCCTCTTTGATAAAAAGGCTTGGGCCTTAAGCTAACGAGGGAAATCTTAAAATTATCGTTATTGTACAAGCTACGCAGAAAAAGGTGTGCTGCGTTCATCGAAAAAAGTTTAAATTTATTACTAATTAGACAAAAAAATCGTAATCGCCCACAAATTTATCCTTATTAGGGTCATCCACCTCTTAAAAATAAAAATCTACTACCATGCAAGCTACGGAGTGCTCATGCACACTAAGATATATTTACGATTAAGTGTAGTGAAAAGTGCCAGTGCCTTCAATATCATGATACGGGGGCAACAGTACCTGATCTAGCGCCTACCTTCGGGCGGCGAAAAATAAAAACTTAAAATTTAATAAGGAAAGGCTATTGTAGTTATCTTTAATCTTGGGTTATTTATTTATCCCAAGAGCCGGTTTCCCGGTGACTAGAGTACACCTTACAGTTAAATAGTTTATTTTACGTATATAACTGAAGAACCATCTACTCGTTGCTCTTTTACAGATTTGCTTTGCAATATCTAATTTAGATCCACGATTACCCATTTACATTTCTGACATCCCTAGTGATTTTACCTTACCCTGAGTCATTAATCAGGCCAGTTGCGAGTTTCCTCTTCAACTTTGGTTACTAGGGCTTTAGGGCTTCCCCGGAGTTTGGCTCTTAAACACAAGAAGGAGAGACCTATTCTCACTTATGTTAGCAAATAGTCGGATTCCTAATGAAAAAGCTCTAGCAGTATAACTTATTAATTCAATTAGAGATAATAAAGGAACTAGGGCTAAAGGTGTACCTTCTGGTACAAAAGAAGAAAAAAAAGATATTTTTTTAGTAATTAAACCTAATAGAGTAACACCTATAAAAATAGTAACACTAGTACCAATAGAAACTATTAGTGAAGTTGTTATAGTGTAGTTATAAGGAATATTACCAATTAAATTAGCAATTAAAATAAAAAAAAATAAAGAATAAACAAAAGGAAAATATCGTTCATTATGTGAACCTATTTGATCTCTAACAATACTAGATAGTGTTGTATATATACTTTCAAAAGCTATAGACCATTTTGAAGGAATTAGTTTACTTTCATTATTACCTAAGTAGTGTAAACCTAAAGTAATAATTAAAACTATAAATGAATATAAAGCTAAATTTGTAATAGTTAAAGTAAAATATCCAAATATTGGAAATTGTAAACTAAATATATTGGTAACTTCAAATTGTTCTAAAGGTGATTTATTTAAAATGAAAGTTGAGTAAGATAAAGCCATAAAATAAAAAAAAAAGGAAAAAATTTTTGTAGGTTTTTTTAATTTCGCTCGAGTATAGTATTAGTATTTTTTTATGCGTATACCGCCTAGTTAGCACCTATTTTTATACAAGATCCTGACCCTGCGCACCCTTTGGCGGCGTACGCCCGCACCAAGCGACTAAAGCACGAGCATCACTGCATACGCTGCCCTGGCTCCGCCACCCCTTCTTTATTCCTAGCACCTTTGGCGAGGATGAGGCCCTTAGCACCTTTGGTGAGAGGACAAGGGTAGGGCGAATTGGGGCCGGTAGGTGCCGAATTTGACACCCCCCCCACGGGACACAAAGGCGAAGCATATTAGTGCCCTTCGAGGTGGAAGGGGGGAAGATCATCTACCCCACCTCCCTCCCTTTTGTTTTAACCTTTTGCTGCGTAATACATATGCACAAGGCACATAAGGCTTAGGAAAAGTGGAGATCTTATGGGCCCCCAGGCTGGGCAGGTAAACTACTATCTCATTAAGCTAATGTATATTTATTTATTTTAGTAGTGTAGAAGTAGTGCAGAAGTAGTGCTGGAACAGGGTAGGGCTTATATTTTTTTCGAATCCATCGCCGGAATTTTGAGCTGGGCGAGGCGTGTGTAAAAAATTAGAAATCCCTATATCCTGTAGTCAGGTTCCATACTGCCCCTTTTTTTTTCCTACCCCAGCTAAGCAGTAATAGCGCTTTTTTAATCTTTAATTTTGTATGCTAATACGCTGCCTTAGGACTCCTGTACGCAACTTAAACGCTTTTTATCTAGGGGTGCAAAAGTCCGGCCTACGCAAAACCCTTAAGATTGTTTATAGACTAGGCATTTATATTTTACCGCCTTTTGGCTGGCGTAGTCCACTAAAAGCTAATTTTAGCTGAAAAAGGAATAACTTTTAGGGTTTATTAGTCTGAACAAAGCGAGCCCGCGTTTGTGTTTAGCGTAGTAAATCCCTGTTAGCTTTTAAACCTTGTGCCTTATTTAAACTAATTTATAAATTACGGCTTAGGGCGCTAAATCGAAAAAAAACCTTAACCTTTTTATTAATGTGCGTACGCAGACACAGGACAAAAAAATCAAGGCGAAAGCTGGTTTTACTAGCCTCAAAAATACTGCTCTCGTTCAGCAAATCTACGGCAATAAATTTAAACAGAAACCCTTAATTTCAGGTAAAAAAACTAAATAAAAGGCAAGGCCTCACCCGTGTACCCTTTGGGCCTTAACAGGGCAAAAGGCTTTGGTGATGATTAAACCGGTGCTATGAAAAGTGTGCGGTGCGTACGTTGAAATAGGGAATAGCGCAAAGCCATTCCCAAATTAGGTACAATTTAACGATTTTAATTTAAGTACGACCATTTTTAAGTATTCGGCCGTCTTCGGTTGCCTTTGGACGCCAAGGCTGCCTTTTTCCTCTTTGTTTGCGTACGTCTAAAAATTGTGTACATACGCACAGGAAGGATAAAAGAGCTTAAACCGCTAGCCCGGGAGATAGTCTAATATTTAGGTGTTTACAAAGTTATTAAGCGCGGAGCAGCAAACTAAATATTTAGCGCTGACCAAAAAAATATATTTGTACCCTTTGTTACCTATAGTACGCTGTCTTGAACCCAGCGCACGCCTTCAACCCCGCCCCTGCGTACGCACATAATCGTAACCCTAAGGCCCAAAGGGCAGCGATGCAGCCGTCTTCCAACCCAAGACCTAGGGACACTTCCGGCCGCGGCGCGAAAAAAAATTTTTTTTTGTACCGTAACCTTCTCGAGATATCTAGGGTTTAGCTGCTCTATGCTCAAATCTAGCAAAGAATCATTTCGTTTAGTAATGCGCAGTGTAAAGAACGGGGCCATTTTCCACTCCTTTGCTGCATTTGAGTGCGTACGCAAATATAAACAATAAATAGTCAACAGCCCTTTAACTTAAGCTTGTTTTTAAATAACCTATAAATTTAGAAGCTGGTTTAATATGGCAACATTTATTAAGATAGAAAGCACGGAGCAAAAAACAAAAACCCGTTATAACTAAATATACAAGCAGGGAGCAGGTGTGAAGCAATAAAATTGCACATACGTGATGCTGCCTTTTTTTAACATCCTGTGGTAATCAAGGCGTATGCTGAACGGGGCAGGGAAAGCTGTTTGTGTGTAAACAAGCAAGTGTAGTGTGTACGGTGGGTGGCGAAAGGCTGCCAATAAAAAAATTACTTTGTTTATTATCAGATTAGCTTCGGATTTTACTACCTTTTTTTTAGCTCGACCCCTGGAGTAGCATTCTAATATATAAATTTCGCACCTTTGGCTATTAAAAAAAAAAAGAAAGGTAGAAATTTAAAAAAGGTTTCGGCGTACCCAGTAAAGGGAAGTATAGTGCCACGACCCAAATAGGAAAGTTAAAAGAAGGGAAGAAGTTAGTGGCTCCGCCTTTAATTTTTTAGCTTAATTAGCCGTAGACCGGCGGAGACAAATAAAAATAAAACAAATTTAAATAAAAATATTTAAAATTTTTCGGAATAGAGGTGACTCGAACACCTATAGGTTACCCCGAACAATTAGCAATTGTCTTAACTTACCAATGTAGACTATTCCTTTTAGCAGCGAAATAAATATGGCTAACCTGTTTTATCTTAAGCACAGTTTTACAAAAGATAAAAATACTAGTTAAGCGTACACGCGCCTTTGGCGAAAAGTGGGTTATTTTTATATGTCACCGGAGTAGAAGTAGCTGGCGAAGCAGTCCACGCCATCCTTGGAGGTGTACGCGGAAAAATGTTTAGGGTTTTATAAGTAAAGCTTATCGGCCTGCGTAAATTTTATTACTCTGCGCCATCCTCTGGCATTTCGCCAGGTTTATCACTAGGCGAGGGATTACGCGCCTTTGGATAGCGGAGCACAAAAAAGTGAAGGAGGCCTACGGCAGTAAAAAAAATTTTTAGGTGCCACGGGGATAACCAAAAATAAAATAAAGAAAGGGTTCGGCGTACGCAAAAATAAAAAAATCTAAAGAGAACTGTTTGCCCTTTGGATCTTGAAGGCCAAAAAGGCACAAAAAGATAAAAATTTAATGCATACACGCGCCTTTGGTGAGACTATGATTTTTGACTGATTTTACAGCCATGTGCGAAATATAGGAAGCTACGCAGAAAAAAGTAAAGCTTTTTATTTTTTTGCTGCGGGGGTCTACCCTCCGCTGAACAGTTGTAGCGGAGCCTAAAGGGGCTGCATAGGGGGCAGCTTTCGCAGCGTTTGCAGAAAAATAGTATTGACCGCAGATCTTTTTGTTTTATTTAGGAAGTAAGGCTTAACAAACCTTAGTGTGCAAACGCTGAAAAAAAAGGATGTTTGAAAACAATCGGGTTTGAACCGATAACTTTCTCCTTAAAAGGGAGACACTCTACCAACCGAGTTCTGTTTCCCAGGACCCATCAAGGGTAGTTTTCCTTAAATTTACGTAGCCCTAACACTCTGCTTATAAAAAAAAAAATAAAGTAAAAAGTGAGCCTATGGCTTGATACGCCGACCCCCCGTAGATAAAGATTACCAATTGGATATCTTTCATAGCACTCGCCAACTTAACGCACACAATTTGTACCCCACTCTCGCCGGCGCCTTTTTTAGCGACCACATTCGCTAACCGAGCACCTAGAGCCTCCGGGGTGCCGCCCGAGCGTTGCTCGAAGGTAGGCGAGGTAGTTTGCATTCGCGGGAATTGGAGAGGTAATAGGACGGTCGAGGAGCACGGAGCGAAAAAGAGGATGGAGAGGGTGAGTGATAGTGCCCTTTGGCCCGCTATAAACCTTACACCTGAATTTAAATTTTTTCGCTTTGCACCGTGCTAGTAATAGAGTGTTATTGTTAAATGTTACAGATCTGCACCTTTAAGGGTCCAGTTACTTGTTTTTTTTTGGCAATAAAGTAGTTCAAAGTGATCCACTTGACTAGCAAAAGAAAAACCATAAAATACAGCTGTCCTTTAGGCTCCGTTTTTGCTCTAAATTGTCAGCAAAGTGATAAAAAGGCTCTACTAAAAACCTGTTAAACTGTAGGCCTAGCTAGGTATTTAAAAATAAAATTTATTTCACCTTTTAAGACAATAAAAATTGAGACTATTTATGCTCAACATCTTACGGATACAAAAAAATTTATATACTTCTTCGGAGATATAGTCTCATATGCAGCAACGGGGATATAAGTATTTTATTTATGCTTAGTTTTAGACAAGTTAAAAGGGAGATAGGTAGCTTTACGCTAACTTTTTTTACGTTTTGGCCGTTGGCGCGGCAGAAGACAGAAGGGGTGTACTTACCCAAGCAAGCGTAGTGTGTAATAGCAAAAGTTTTAAAAGCGGGTACATTATAAAGGTTTGAAAAATAAAAATACGATCAATCAGATTTGAACTGATAATAGCTACTTGGAAGGTAGTGGTTATACCGTTTAACTATGATCGTGTTTTATCACCGTGCCTACATCTAAATAAATGCTACCGCACTAATTTTATCCTTGGCTGCGTACGCAATATGTCCCCCCCCCCCCTATAAACGCGGCCGACACTGCCCTGCTACGCCGCCCCGGCCCGATTCGGGAGGGGGTGCAGGCAAGAGAGTGAGTAAAAGAAAGAATTTTTGTCGCCTTACTGCTACGCCGGCTACGCCAGCAAGGGTATGGACCCGTTACGTAAATATAATTTAAAATTCAAGGGCCGCGCCACTAAATTAAGTGGCGTAGCCTTATTTAATTCTCTTTTATATACTTTTAGACAAAAAAAATTTTTTTTCTTTTAAATTTTTAGGTGGCTTTAAACCCCCCGTACCATGCCGCCGCTACCCTTACCCCGCTCACCTTTTAGGCCCTGATAAGCCGCCTGGCAAGGCATGCTCGGGTAGCGGCTCCTAGAAGGCACGGGGATATAAGCAGGCTTTGCAATGTAAAACCAGCCCTTACTGGAAAAGTAAAGAGGCCGAGTATATTTTTGTGCGTACGCATAAAATTAGGCCTAGGGCAGAAAATAGATACCCATGCTAAAAACTTTAGTGGCGTAGCACTTATCACACACCGTAGTACTGCAGAGCCAAAGTTAAAAAATTTACATCTCCTTCTCTAATAAAAATAAAGTCGAAAGCTATCCTACCCTAAGGCCCAAAGGGCACAAAGGCTGTAATAAAAACATATTAAGTTATAAGACTATTTATCTAAACTCTACCGTAAGGCCGCAAAGCGGTAAACTAATAAAAATTAGACTAATAATTTCATAGGGCCCAAGCACCAAGCACCCCTAGACGCAAAGGGCAAGGAGCGCGGAGCGCGGTGAATGAGGGCAAGGCCGCACGATTACATTTAGGTCTGAAAAAAAATATTTAAACGAGAACATAGGCATGCGGAGCGAGTCTGAGGCAACGAGGGTCTTAAATAAAATTTAAACGAAGGTTTACAAAAGGACAAGCAAGGCCTCGGCTATCACTCTAGCAGTCCATTTTCACCTAAATTTTTAAAAAGAAGGTAAAGGGCAAGAGTCCCCTAGGACTTGACAAAGTCCAAAGGGTAAAGAAGAAAAATAAAATAAAAAGACATAAGCTTGGTTGCTACAGTATCCGCTACTTGTTAAAGGCAACAAGTAAAAGGTCTTAAATTGCAGCTCGCGCCCTAGATTATCCGGCATACACCACGCCGACACATTCAAAATTTTCACTTTTTGTAAATCTAGGCAGCGTACAGGCCGAAGAGGCCGTAGACCAGTAAATCGAGATATTGGTTAACATTCTACCTTTCCGTAAGTTAGGAATACCCGGTCCGCACCCTATAAGGCACACAACCTAAAACACAACCAGAGGCTGTAATGGTGTACGCAGAAAAATATTTTACCGTTTAGCCTTTAAATAGCGCGTAGCGGTTTAGATAAGGGGCGTAGATAAGTCCGTTAGGTGTTTCAATGTTATTTTATATATTTAGCCTTGTGGTCGCGGAGCCTAAATTTTAAGGATCTTACGCCTTAAGACTTAAGGCCCAAAAGGTAGTTTATACGGGCCCTTGGGGCGGCGGGGCCCGGAAAGGGGTAGCGGGGGCTTATATTTTAAATTTAAGCTGCCTTTAAAGCTAAAAGGTGGGGATGTTTGCGGAAAACCTTTAAACCAAAATTAACCGACGCGGCATGCGTGTTAGCGTGCGCGTTAGCGTACGCGTTATCGTGCGTGGGTTTTAAGTTAAGGGCTTCGCCTCTCCTAGCTAAATTATTAAAAATCTTTTACCTGTTTCGCGAACCGATATCCTTGAGTGTTTGGGGGGCTACTTTTAAATAATCTTGGGCGTATATACGCTGTAAGAGGGTGCCCTTTAACCGGGGCGTGTTTAACCGTTAAATAAATAAAAAAGGAGGAGTGTTGAAGCCCTTGTATATACTCGAGTCCAAGAGGTATATAAAGGTCTAACTAACGAGATCGATGCGTTCACTCGCTCCGCGCTTCACTATAAAAAAATTAACTGTTACGCTGCAATGCTGCTCGCACTACTAAGGAAAAAAAAGGGGTTAAAAAAATATTTTTATAATTTTCCCCTTTATGGGTTTTTCTAATATTACGGATTTTTTATCGGGTGGAAGCTGGTTACCCTAACTTATACTCATTGGTAAAATTAGTGTGCGTACGACGTATCCTGAAACATGGAAAGGTGTTACTGCCGTAGGCCGACACCGCGTACGCACCCAAGGCCTCTGGCCTTTGGTGTTTTACGTTTGGTGTTAGGGCGCCCTTTAGTGGCTCCTCTCTTCAAAGATTAAAAAATACCATTTAGGCTTTGAGGCTTTATTCCGTCTTATGGTTATATCGGCAGGCATATGGCAAAAAATTTTACAGCAAAAAAAAATATATTTTTTTTTTGCTACATTAATCACTTTTAAATTCTTCCATGTGATCAAACATTCTTTTTCGGAACTGACTAGGGTATTTATTAAACACAGCGTATAGATGCTTATTAGCTCTATTAACCTTTGATACATCAGCTGGATTGTTAAAATCAACTTTACTATAATCAACCGCTGGTATTACTAATGCGGCATTGAGACAAAAGGTATTATCTTTTATCTGACCATAATAATCCTCTACTACTTGTTGGGCCTTAATTATATCAACCGGTAATCCATGGGTTTTTATCCCTATCTCTAGCTCACCGTTTTTTTTTAATTTCTTTAAACAAGCTTCTAAATAACTTATATCCGGCTGTATCTGAGCAAGTCTCATAGTACGATTATGTAAATATTCTCTATAATTTTGTAGCTTCTCAGGGTTAGATTTAATTTCTTTTACCTGATCCTCTACATCATCTAAATCTAAACCTTGAGTCTCTATTATTTTATTCGCATTATCAATAATAGATGAACTAATTAAAGGGAGATTATCACTATATTTAAAACTATAAGCCTCAAAATTTAAACCCGGCCTATGTAATGGAGAACGGATGTATTTACTATGGTCATTAGTTTTAAATGTAGAAAGTTTATATTTATTATATCATCTAACATCTTCGTTTCTTAATCGTGAATCGTAATAGCCTTCGGTTTTTAATCTTATAGTCTTAGGTAGAATAGGGCTCTCTTTAACCTTTTTGGTATTAAGAGCCGTCTCCTTCGTGTTGGAAGTTGAAGTATTATTCGCGTTGGAATTTAAATTAGTATTATCAGTAGGCCCTTGTGGTTGACTAAAATCATGATTAATAACACTACTACTTAAAGGTAAAGCCGATCATTTCATTGGATTGCTGCTAATATAATTAAAAATTTTATTTAATAAGGCCAGAGAGGGAGAAATAATTAAAAAGTTAAATTCTAGTAATAATAAAGGAGAAAGAGAAAATAAAAGAAAAAAATAATCTATCTCATAATTTAAATAAAAAGATAGAAATAAATATGATAATGAAAAAGATAAGTTTATAAATCTTAATAAAGTAAAATGTTTATTCATTAAGCGTATACTTTTTTTAAATATGTCCTTTAATTTTATATTACACTTAGTTAAAAGGGTTTGAGGGGGACTTAAAAACAGTATTTTATTATTAAATTTTTTCGCGTACACGCAATCTAAAATAATAATAAGAATAAAGGCCCTGTTATTTTTCCATAGGACAAGAGCATTAACGTGTTTATCAGAGAAGGGCGGAGCCACAGTTATCTTTTTTTCTACTGAATTTAAAGGCTGAGGGGGGCTAGCAACGGCGGTAAAATAATTATATTTACACAACATCAGGGCCGAAGGGTTCTGGGCACCTAATAAATATATTATTGGGGCTTGTTGTGTAAATTTAGGTGCTATACCAAACCCCCCTCCAAACCCGACAAAGAATTGTTTTTATTTGTACTATTTAATGCAATTACAGGAACTAAAGCTACACCACCCATGTTACTTAACCAACTTAAATATTCATAAAGTGATAGTGAATCAACGGCTATAGGCATGAAACCATGATATACCCCACAAATTTCTGAACATTGACCATAAAATGTACCTTCTCTTTCAGCTAAAATAGATGTTTGATTTAATCTCTTAAAAATTTTAAAAACTAAAGCTCTTTATCTCTAGTTTTCCTACTGTTACCAGCAGGTTTAGACTATGTCTTCTTTACTTTACTATTATTTATTAGTTAAAATTAGTTAAGTAAAGTAGGGCACTCGTGTTCAGATTTTTGTTGACACTACTCACTGATTAGTCGTTGAACGTTCTCATTTCCCGTTGTATCGCCTCTCCTCGACGCCGGCGCTGCAACGCTTATTTATAATAAGTTGTCGAAATAAGCTTCGCTGCGAATTGTTCTTATAAGCGCGGAGCGATTAAAGGCCCCCCAGGGCTGTAGAAGATCTTCGCAATTCACCCTATATTATTATAAGATATATTTATCTTTTTAAATCTGGTGCTCTATCCCCATGTCCTATTATTTTTCCTTTAAATTCTGTCTCATAAAAAAATTTGTATTTATTTTTGTATAATTTGTCATTACCCTCCCCCTGGGGGCGTATCTCTTTATTACACCTGTTCCACCTAAAGCTGTATAACCTAAATGATATAATAGATCTCTCTCCCCTTTGGGGCTTGTATCAAATAAAATTCCTGAATTTGGATCTACAATCATATTTACTAAAACAATTGATTTGGTGTTTCTTCTTGCTGTTTCGTCTATTCTTTGTGTGCGTACGCAGTCTAGCTTTACTATCATTTAATCATAAAGGATTCATAGCAAAATAAACTAAAGAACCATTTTTTAATTTTACAGTTTTTTCCTTATTAATTGCTCTTGAAATATATCTAATATCACTAGAAGTATTACCATCATTTAATTCAATATGAGCTTGTCTAATATTAGCAAACTTTCCAATAATATTTTTATCAAGATCTAAAACATATAAAAATCCTAGAGATAAAGTATTTAACTCTATTCCTGTTAGGCTAGAATATTCTGCAGTAGAAAACTTAGGATTTTCAAGAGATAAAGGTCTAGTAGGATCCACAATATAAACAAATTTTTCTAATATAGGAGAATACAATTTATGTAAAGAGAGGTTAGTATATCTTATTAAAGTTGTTTTAGGAATACCTAAAACACTAGAAGCTACATTAGCAGAGGATAACGTCAAAATAACTGCTTTATCCTCATCTAATACATTATAAGAAACACCTAAATTTCTTAACGTAGTATTAGGATTTCAATTTATAAAGGTAAAATTAACTACTTGAGTAGAATTAAGTTCACACTTTCATCTACTTAATGTTGCTTGTTCAACAACTCTTAATTCAAATTGAGTAAAAGCATCTAAAATTTCCATATGTTCTAGCCCCAAAGGGGAGAGATAGCTTGTAATAAATTTTTATTTATTAATAAATTTACCGCCTTTGGCGACATAAGTAGTTAAATAATTTGTTACTGTAAATAAAGGAGATAAAGAAAAATTATCTCAGCCTTTATTGCTATTGACATAATTATAAAATAAATTAGTACCTGCTTTTTCAGGTCTACTGTTTGTCAAATGTTCGGATAATCTAATTCTTACATTTGAACTAGAACCTACATATTTAAGAGAAGTTGAAAGACAGGTAAAAGCATATACACCAGATAATCTAGAAAATACACTCAAGCGCCAAGGGCGACTGAATCTTTCACAGATTTAAGTTCTTTAATATCATTTAATAAAAATTTACTCTCTACTAGATATTTAGAATCTAATAGATGCATAACATTTTCATCAAGAAAACTTCTTAAATTCCCAGAAGAGTGCTCATACATCTTATTCAAGACAATTTGAGCTTTTTTATTTTGTAAAGTTTTCACTACAGGAATACTCTTATCTACCGATGCATTTTTAGAGGAACTACTATAAGATCTAGTTAGCGCCTTGGCGAGAAAAAGAGATTTTCTCGGAGAAAAAGATATACCTAAATTATTACTTAATTTAGTAGGCAAATAATAAATAGAAAGACCAAAAAATAATAATACAAAAAGCCCAAAGGGCATAATGCTATAAATAAAAATGAAAATCTTCAATATATAATTTATCTATATTCTAGCTGCAGATATTTTTGTATTATCTTAAAAAGGATAAATAAACTAATTATACCTTATGAAATCGAGCAGATTTTACCCGGAACTGCATCTAATTTAATACCAAGAGAAGGAACGGCAAAATCATGGATAACATCAGTACTTTGAACAACTAATCTAACATGTGTATCAACAGGAACATTAACTCTGTTATCAACATCTAATAACCGTAATTGACCAACTTCTAAATCTGATTCCATGGCTAACTAAATTTATCATACAAAATTTATCTGTGAAGGCGTACGTACCCAAAGTTAAAAAACTGTTCGTTTGTCATTCATATTATTTCTAATTTGTTGGATTTGGGCCAAACCCTTAGGACTTAAATGATCTTTTGATAAAATCATATTAGAAATATTTTTAAAATCATTATAATCCATTTTCTTTACTCCTAAAACTGGATATAAATCAAAAAACGGAATTACAATATTACCTATATCCTGAATATTTGATATTGTTAAACTTACAGTTTGTTTTGAAAAACTAATACCTTTATTTGTTCTGGAAATATATTTGTTGAAAGAAATATTTGGAAAGTAATTTGAAAAATAATCGTATAAACCTTCTAAAAGAGCAGTATCTTTTTGATGAAGAGTGATTTTAAAAATACATCCTGTATGAAATGTATCTTTATATTGCGTCATCTTAGTATAAAAAGATCCATCTCCACTTACAAATCCTGCTACTCAAATTCCATGAGGAATGCCCATAAAATTGTAAGACATAATATCAATTAAAGAAATATTAAAATCTGGAAAAGCTTCTTTCAAACTATCAGATAATCCGAAATTAGTTAAATTTTTTAATGTAGCCAATTTTGTCATACCTTGATAATTAAAATGTTCTTTTGTTGCCATAATATTATAAGCTTGTAATCAATATTGATACACAATATATTTGCTGGAAACAAGAGGATATAGTTTAAAATGGTTAACAATAACTGCAAGATCTTTAAATGTTTTAACTGTATAACTAGTTACTTTTCCTTTTGTACTTACAGTACCCACTCCTAATGTATCCTTAAAACTTAGAAGAATAGGTAAATCTTTAACATGTAAGTTAATTCCAAAAACTAATCTAGGAGTATACTTAAATTTAGCTTTAGAATCTTTAGATAATTCAATACTAAAATATCCTTCAGCATCAACAAATCCAGTAATAAATCAGGGGTCTAGTTTATTTAACTTTGGTCTCTTTGTAAGAATTACATTTTCAGAGACATTATTTCGATTAGAAAGGATTTCAGGTTGATACCCCATTACTGGGGCCATTAGAGTGTACCTTAACAGTTCTACTGGAAAACTGCAACTACCGTCCACTCGTTGCTCTTTTACCAGTGCAAAAGCGCTGGGTTTAGATCCGCAATAGTCCATTTCATTTTCAATCATATCATAGCTTGTTACCGTACCTGAGTAATTAGTTCAGCCACTCATAACGTTTCCATTATGGCTTGGTACTATGATCTTTAGGAAGTCCTCGGAATTTGGTAGTTGAGCCCGCGCGATTGATTTCCCAGATCAATCAACAGGCAACATGTATGAGTCGAATTCGATTACATCACCAGACTCTGTTTCGTAGTCAGTATACTCATAAGACCAATACCATTGATGCTATTATTTACCACTTTCTTGCGCTGGTATGACCAGCCACCTTGCCCTCACAACCCTTGAAGGTATTACTAAGGGAAAGGTGTTGATTTGCAGAGCAAGGCGGCAGGCCTAGATTAAAAAAAATTTTTGCCTTTAGGTAGGCTAGCTGAAAAAGGCGAAACCATTTAAACAAAAATCTTATGAAATCGTTTATTTTAGACCTTATCTTTTTATCTAAATAATTAACTTTTGCAGCTAGTATTCCAGCTTACGCGACCCACTAACTTAGAAGGCGTACGATCCGCTGTATGATTATTAAATTTTACGCAAAGCCGCCCCGCCCCGTCCAAACAAAATAAAATATATTTTTAAGGGTTAAGGCAGGGCACAAAGCAGGTGAGGGTTTATATTATCAACATCGAGGGCTTTCCGTTTATATTGAGGAAGGCGGGCGATTAAAAAAAGGGTGTGGCTTTTAATAAAAATAGTTCGCGTGAAGCGGGTAAAACCGGATATATTTAAAGTACTATTTAAATAAATCTAAATAATTTAATAATAATTTTAAATATATTGTATTAATTATAGATCCAAATCACACAACAAAAAGTCCAAAATATCCGAATAAAGAACTAGAATTATACCATGTCTTCAAAAAATATTGTATAACAAAATTTATTTTTTGTCCAAATATAATTTTATCTGTTCAATCGAGATTATATTGTTTTTGAGATAACAATTTAAAAACAAAAAATATAATAGATACTGTTAAAATAAATACGATACACACATTAATATTAACACATCCTGTTAATACATCCAAAACTTGATCCAAATCCAGTATTGATTCGTTTTCATTCGGTGCTTTATTCCAAGTAAAGTTTTTATCGCTTTTACCTGTTTCGGTAACTTCTGCCGTAAAGTTACCGTCCGCATTTTTATTAACAATTACATGATGGCCTTCTTTATTAAAATTTGCCATTTTATTTTGGTCAAATAATTTTACTGTAGCCTTACCGGTACTATATAAAAGAAAACTTAATAAACCCGTCCCTCCCGTTAAACCAATTTTTAGTCCTATGGGTAAAGAACTATTTTTAACTAAAGTAGTACCTGCTTTTAACCCCGCAGCAAAAACTCCTGCCCCCCCGATATTACCGGCAATTTCGCCGGCTGTTTTTAAACTCACCTCTTTTATACTAACTTCATTTCCTTTTACGGAAACGTCTAGAGTAACTTCATTACCCTCCAGGTGAATAATATTATTAAATAAATCAATACCTAAAGTATTTAACACATATAATAATAAATAATAAAAAACCGTAAATAACAATAAATAATAAATAATATTTAAGTTTTTAGAAAAAAAAATACTTAAAGATTTTAAAATTATGTTAAAATAAAAACCAAGAAGAAAAATTTGACAATAAGATAAAACATTTGAAGGAATAAAAAATAAACCCATTTGTTGCTATTTTTTTTTTATTTTTTCCTTTAAAATTTTAAGGCGGCTAGCTGTCTGCGTTTATAATCACATTTATCTTTCCCTAAAGTAATCGGAAAATTGAAGCGGAAATACCAAAATTCTAAGGTGGAGGGTTTGTGTACCTACAGCATAAAAAGATAAAATTGCATTTATATTTCGGCCTGCCTATAGCGATAAGAAAGTGGATTTAGGGACTTAGATTTTTTACAAAATCATATCGACTGTACATTAAGCAAAAAATTTGAAATTTTTCACCCACCGGTGACCCAGTCTGTTGCAATAAGAAAAAAAAAAATAAACTTCTTACTGACAGTCTAGTGTTATAAAAGGTCTTATTTTATAATATGTTGACTGTTTTCACCAGCATCGCCGAAGTAAATTTAAAACAATTTAACCTTGATTAAATTATTAAAAATAAAACTTGAAGAATTTCGTCAAATTCTTAGAAATATGTCGCGCAGCCCAAGCAACGCGATAAAATATTTCACGACTACTGCATATATTTAAAAATTTTACCTTATTTCTGCGTACGCCTACCTTGATGTCCTATTTAGCGCGGAGCGAGGGGAAGATTTAAGCCTTTAATCATACTGGACTTTTAAAACTGCCTTATTTTACTGCGAAGCATTCGCCTATTTATTTTAATTATTAAGTGCAGTAGTAGCGTAGCGTGTGGGCGCTTAGCGCTTCGCGCTTCGCAGTAAAAGTATAATAAAATGGCACCACCCTCCCTTTAGGCAAGCGGGTAAAATTTTTAGATTTAAAAGAACTTAATTATAACTTATTAATTTTTTTATATAGGCTAAGCACATATGATTAGTGGAATCGTTGACACGCCGCGGCGGTAAAAAATTTTTTACTTTATTAGACTTTGACTTTTATCCCTCTCCCGACGAAATGGTCGCAATTTATAAAATTTAACCTAAAGCCTTATTTTATACAACATTGATTTAGGCATTAAGCGAAATTTTTACACCTAACTTAACGAAACAACCAGCATGATTTAGCCTCCTCCCTAAACGCCTTTGATTTATTATTCGGATTTTATAGTCGTTAAATATTTAATTATTTCACTCGCTCGCTTAAGGCGGCTGGCGGTAAAATTTTCTTTCACCGGCATTCTATTATTAAAAAAATCAGAGTAGGTGTGGCTAAATGGCCGCCAACAGCAGCAGAAAAATAGTCCTGATTTATATAATTAGAAGTACTACGTACTACGTACTATGTACTACGTACTACAAGAATTCTTTACTACCCTATTTAACGGATTAAAGCTAAACTTGTATTTCATACTGTCATGTAAATATGGTTCTACTATTTTTATTAGTGTAATTAAACTATCGTTAAAAATAAGTATTTTATATTTTTTATTTTGTTCAATTATTAAAGAATTAATATTATATTTTGATGTTAACACAAAAACCAAATTTTCTACTTCTAACTTAGAAAATAAATAAGTATTTATAATAATTCCTTTACTTTTCCTTTCTCCACTAGACATTAAAAAAACGGCCAAGGATAAAGGAGTTAACAACTTAGAGATGTTTTGAGGAATAACCCTTTTTCCATTTTTATAAAATAATTCATAAAGCCATACTAAACTTCGAAAGGTGTAAGTATTAAACTCATACCCAAAATAAAGCTTATCTAATCCTTTAATAGTTATTTTATACAGTCTAGGTTCTAAATTAGAAGTATAACCTCGGATTAAAAAAAAGTTATATAGAAAAAAAAGATAGTCTTTATGAATTTCACTTTGTTTTATGGTAATTATAACTCCTTCCCCAGATTTGTTTTTAGCTTCACATCCTTCAGTAATCTTAATAGATTTCATATTTTTATTATTACTCTTTAAGCCTGATTCCCGATAAGAGTGCCGATTACTACTTTTTAAATTATACATAGGCTCAATCGAATCTCTAAATAATTGATGATCGTTTTCTTCTCCTAGTGTAGCGTTATCTTTATCTTTTTTATTTTTTTTTAAATAGATGGTTTTTAGTGCAGAATCTAAAAACCGTTTACTATTCATACCATTTCCAATTGTTATAAATTTTTCTAAGCCTGCGCTAGTTAAATGTTCTTTATTTTCAATTAATATTGCAGCAGAAACAAAGTTTTTGAAATCTAAAGATTTTACTCCGTGAAGAGGATTAATATTAAAAAAAGGAATAACACTATTACATATAACTTTAAAATCTGAAATAATAAAGCAACTACAATTAGTATTATCTGATTTATCGTATACTTTTCCTTTTCTCTTACCTGACGGATCGTATGCGCCAAATACATCTACAAATTTTTGTAATAATTCTTTATCTCTGTTATTTTGAGTTACTTCAAATCGTAACGAAACTGAATAACCTGTAGAGGTCGCTCCTCGCTCCGCGCTTGAGAGATTTAAAATAAAGGAGCCTTCTGCATTAACAAAACCGGAAATTCAATCAGGATTTAAAGTTTCTGAGGCTACGCCAGCCAGAGGCGCGAAATTATATTGCAATGGTACCCCTGGATTAGTGGTGATCGGTGCTACTAATTTATTAATTTCTAAATTTGGTTTAGAAGCATTGTGGTCCGCCTCAATAGAAAGAATTGATAATAAATTCACTAAATTTCCAGGTAGACCCTTATTTAAGGATTTTTTAATAATTAAAATTTCTATTAAACCTTTAGTAGTTAAATGATCTCCTTTATTAATCAATTCTACAATTTTCTTAAAAAGATCAAAATCCAATTTTTTTTTAGTCAATAAAGGGTATTGGTTAAAATGAGGAATAATTACATTAGAAATATGATCAATTGATTTTACAGAATAGATTGAGTTTGTATTTAAATTTTTATTTCTAAGGCTAGATCTCGTTATTACACTTCCTACCCCAAAAAAATTTTTTATTTTATTTAGCAAAGAAATATCTTTACTGCCTAACTCTATTGAGAAAATAGGTGTTACACGCCAACCTATGGGATGCGTATTAGATTTAGTGATTGAAATTATAAAAGAAGTTTTTCCATCCGAAAAACCTGTGACCCAATAAGGTTTTAAACCATCTAATTTGCCAGGTGTAATTAAACAAGAAGAAGAAGGCCCTACATTAGAAAAAGATTTAGAATTTGAACTTAAAAAAAAATTTTTAGTCCCTAATAATAATCCAACTAAAACAGATAACACATCTTGGTTGTGAGGGCCTATTCTATTCATAGCCTTAGTTCGGGTATGAAAATTTTTAATTTTTAATAATAGGCTAGCTTTAAGGTCTCCGACTTTAAATTTAACGCTTACGCGCCGTATTGTCAATACGGCAATTGAAAAAGAAAAAATATCTAGAAAGGCGTCGGCACCTTTATCGAGATTGAAGCGTGTAGTAGTTATTTCGTTATATAAATTACGCTCTGCTGCGTAATCCAAGGGGGAGAGTGATAGAGCTAGCAATTCATATGTTTTTAAATAATAAAATATTACTGCTGCGTATACAACGCAAGTAATAAAAATAAGTATTATAATATTTTTTTGACCTTTATTCGCGAGATGCGATATATTAAAGGTGCCTTTTATTTTATATAATATATACAGTTTTAGGCCAAAAATGGTATTTATTAAACCTACTGCTTTAATTGTCATAGTTGGAGAGATTACTTCATCCAATATGTATAATAAGCTGAAACTGGGTTGAGCAATTAACATTAAGATAATAGCAGGAGTTATAGTTCACACCAGCTCAATTGTTGTACCATGTGTTAAGTATTTATAAGATAATTTATTAACACTTTCTTTAAACTGACTAAATAGAGAAGATAACATCCAAATTACACCAAATAAAATAACTACAAGGAAAAAAAATATATTATCATGTAAATCAAATATTCCTGTAAATCCAGGTGAAGCTGGATCTTGTAATGCTAATTGCCAAGGATAAGGAGCATCGTTAGATATAGACCCAGAAAAGTTTCCATTAAAAAAAACATTTAAGTTTTTAAGTGTAGCAAAAACATTAGCACAAACTATTGTATAAATATTAAAGAAAAAATTAAACATATGATATATTTTTGTTTGTTTTAGTGTAACCTCATTTTTTCGCTTCACCCGATCCGCATATTTCTTACACGGGGGGGTACTTTTTTATGATCATAAAATTTTTAATTAAAGTATAAGGACCAAGGGCGACCCTAAGGGCGGACCAAAGGGCAGAAAACTTACCCTCTTTTTTAATAGTCTTTTTGTATTGCGTTTGCAAATTTTTTTACACCCTATACCATCCCAAATAAGAGCACCTTAACCATTTCCACACATGCAACCTAACCATTGAAGCGGAGGGTCAGATAGGAACGGTATTGTAGCACGAAGGTGATAAGGCCGAGGTGTGTAATAGTGCCCCCAAGGCCGCCCTTTAGGCCGCCCTTAGGGCCACTGGGGGGGCCTCCTTTTACCTGTCCTTTTTTTCAGTCATTTAGGCCTGTTATTTTGGTATAGAAAAAGATACTAGAAGTAATCAAAGGGGAAAGGCCTCGGTAGATTGAGCCCAGACTTTAAATTAATTTAAAATCTAAATCTAGTAAACCCTCAATACGCACGCAAACAGACATATTCTAGACTAGTTTTTGTTTTAAGGGATTTTTAGGTAGGGCTTCGCAAGGCCTTGATAGGGTTTAGTGGCAGAGTAAAAGGAGATAAAGACCCATTGATTTAAATTTTAATAACACAAACGCTCCGTTGAATAACTATATAAAAAGTAATACCTTTGTATTTTTTTTTTTTCACGTCACATAAAAAAAAATATGAGGCTAAATTCAGATTTTATTAAAGTATTTTTTTTTTTCAGACATTATATGCGTTGTATCATTTATTTTCGCGCAAGGCAGCAGGGAAAAAATAAAAATAAGTATCTGGGGCGTAGCATGAGATTGGATCTTTAACTCGACCTAGGTTACAAGGCTAAACTCCCAGGCTGTATCTTTACCCTTAAGCTAATGGCTGATAATTATAGAAGCGCGGGGCGAGAAAAGTTAATTTTTATTTTTTTTTAGCATTAAGGAATAAATTATAAAGCTAAGGATGTAACTCTTTAAATTAAGCAAAAATCTTAAACATATAAATTTCGCGCCTTTGGCTAAATCAAGCCCCTTCCATCCACTACTCTATGTGCTATATAAACACACCACTCTAGAAAAAAAAAAAACTTAAAACGCGGAAAGCGTAGACCTTTTATAAAAAGGTAAAGGTGAAAAGGGGAAGGCGTGAAGAACCCTTTGGTGAAAAAAAAATTTTTTTTATTATATTTTTCTGCGTACGCGCGTACTCTTCAATACCTCCCTAAAAGTAAAAAAGCATCACCTCTTGCCGAAGGTCAGGGTCGCCAAAGGCAAACAAAAGGCTGCAAAATGATAAAAAGGTATTGTAATTATACTGCTGCGCTCGGTATCGTGCCGTCCGAAGGTAGGCTGATATATAACTAAGGCCCTTAAAAAATGTTTTTTATCGCTCCGCGCTTGTTAGGACGGTTAACATCAAAAATTTATACTTTAACTAAAAAAGAATATTTAATCCATATTTAATATGGGACTTACTTATAAACTAAGAGGTTTACATAAAAACTACCCTTAAAGTTTGAAGTATAATAATAATAATATATCTACCAATTAAATTTTACAGCAAAAAAAAAATATATTTTTTTTTGCTACACACGCACTTTTTCAGCTACCTTTCACCCATCCATTTACACATGTGTACAAAGCGAAGGCCAATGTTAAAACCACAAAGGCACAAAAGCACAAAGACACAAAGGCACAAAGGAAAAAAAGCCTAGGACGCCTAGGACTGGTATAAGCGTTTAAGGTTTTGCTATTAAAGTTTTAATGTTTTTTTAATAATAAACCCACTAGTTCGCCACTAAACAAATAGAGAGTAAATTTTTCATAAATAAAAAGGTTTTTTTTATTAAATTTCGCGCCTCCCCTCTCCCGATTCGGGCCGGGGCGGCGAATGAAATAGTAAACACATTAAATTATTATAAAATTAAAATTTATATAGTCCGGAATATAAAAAAAAGGCAGCTACTAGTCCGATTATAATAAATTTACCGCCTACCTACGGGCGGCGGCGTTGATAGTGAGAGACAAGCCTAAATGATATATTAAGGCCGAAGGCTTAAATATTAAATCCTGCGTAGCCTGCACGCAGTTTGTAAATTAGCTTAGATTTAAGGGCACAAAGGCACACCCTCACACCTAGCGCTTATCGACACAAGGCCCAAAGGGCAGTATAGCCCCACCTTTGTTTTATAACAAGACACACACTACATTCCACAAGTGGCTGAGTGCAGGTGAGGAAATATAAATAAAAATTTTAATAAAATAAATTGCTTAGACTTTCTTTTATATTATTTGCGGAGCGTTAAATCCTGCTTTAGCTGTAACTTCACCACACCCTATAAGGAATGCAGTGAGCTGTATTATATTTTAGTTGCTTTGCTTTTTAACTTAATTTTAAGTTAAAGCTAGCCAAGGACGATTTTAAGGTATTTACCCTTTTTTAAATTTTGCAGCGCTGCCGCGCCGCTGCGCTATCAAAAGGGGTGGGAAACACCACCTACTTACTTTGTGGACTAGGGTACGAGAATAAACAAGGCACACTTGAGGTTGCTGTGTGCGTACGCAGACCTAGATCTACACCGCATTAAATTTAGTCTAATTAGGCGCGGATAAGGCCATAGGTTGGCTTAGTAAAAAAAAAGGGTAAGAGATATCGTCTTTTACTTAGACCGCAAGCGCAATATGTTTTATAATATTATTACACCGCTGCCCTTTGGGCCTTAATAAAAAAATTTTTTTATTTTATCACCTAACTGCCCAGCGCGGGACTAAATCCGGATATTTACGAACACTAAAACTCGGTTACGTTTACAACGCCACCGGGCATAACACTGATACTCGGCGCCAAATTCTTAGTAGCAAAAAAAAATATATTTTTTTTTGCTGTAAAATTTGTGTGTTGTAGCGCTGAGCGAGATAAGTAAAACCCATAATCGCATACTCGACATTGGCGCCCGGAGGGTACTGTAGTATTAAGAGTAAGAGTTAAATACAAGGCAAGCAGTTACCTTCCAAAAATCCAATATACAAGCGCGGAGCGAGATAAATAATTGCGGGCGTACATCTGCACAGAAAAAAAAAAAAATATATTTTTTTTGCTACACAAGCATGTTTTAACCTCACTCATTCTAACTAGCAAAGTCTCAAAGCAAACCTACTAAAAAAATTAGCAGCTATAATATAAAATCTAAAGAGTAAAGGAATTGAACCAATATAAAGCTTCCCTTATAAAGCAACTCTTTTTATATAAAGAACACAGCGCAATCCTCGGCCCCGCATAAACCGGCACACTAGGACAAACCTGAACCTGTGCCCTTGCTGTCTTTAATAAATAACAGAAGAGTCAACTAGACACAAACCATATAAAAACAGAGAGAGATGGGAGATATGTCAATAGAGCCCTTTGGCTGCTTCGCTAGCCAATAGAGGGTGAAGCTATATAAAGGGACTAGGTGAAGACATCCTTAGGTTCCCTTTAAGCGCGGACTGCTACGCAAGAGAGATATACCAAATAAAAACGGAGTAAAGCATAGTGATAAAAGGGTGCTAGGTTCGGTAAGTTATTAATTTTTTCTACGCTCTTCCTTTCTGTTTTTCAGGGGAGACCTTGCAGCCCAAAGATTGATTACTACGCTAGATTAGTTTTTCACCAGCCGAAGAAGGCTGGAAATAGGGTTTTTATAAATGTTTTAATTTAGGGGTTTCGGGGAAAGGAAAGAAAAAAGCCGCTGAATGTGAAACCTTATAGTACTAATTCCTTTTTACCGCTCCGCGCGACTTGATATATTTACCGCAGCTTTAACTAAATAGCAAGCGGGTTGGCCTTAGTTGAAACTAGCAATACGCTGCAAAATAAAAAAATACCTTTATTACAATCTGCGTAAGCGTTGCCGTCAGGGTGAATAAATTAAACTTTCTGCCCTTTGGGCCTTAGTTATATATTAAGCTAAAATATAAAAATATTCCCTTTTGGAATCGAACCAAAATTATCAATTTAGAAAATTGTCATTCTACCTTTAAATTAAGGGAAATGTTAAAAATTTTACCGTAGTCCGTATAAAGCTAAGGTATATGGAGCAATAAGCCAACTAATATTTACAAAATTTAAAGGAGGGGGGGCTGGAAAGATATACAGCAGTATTTATTTAGCAAGATGTGTTTTATTACCGTACCCTCACAACATAGCGGGTTAGAACGGTTTCGGGAACGGGGTGGGTTAACATCTTAGAAGGCCTAAAGGGCACAAAAGTATATTCTTTTTCTCGCTCCGCGCTTCAAATTTAATACTAGTTTTCTTTTGGATTTGAACCAAAATGACCACTTTAGGAAAGGGGAGTTCTTCCTTTAAACTAAGAAAACAAAAACTTTAAATTTTATTTAATGCCTACGGCAGTGTGTATAATACATTAAATTAAAAATTTTTATCGTTTTTTAACGCTGTCCTTTGGTCACGTTCGTAGCCCACCTTATTTAAGTGCTATTGTTAAAAAAAAAAGAAGAAAAAGACGCCTAAATAATAAAAAGTACAGCTTTAACTAAACAAAAAGGGTAAGGGGAAACAGGGTAGGGTACATAAAGCCGTTTTAATTTTTTGAACCCGTCGCCGTATGGCAGTAATTTAAACTCTTTGGGCTACTTATTTTTTTTTACTTAAAGCTTTTATTTTTGCTTTTAGACCAAAGTGCGGAAGGGGCTCTTACACTTTCTTTTTATTGCGTTAGCACATTTTGCATCTCCGCGGCTCGAAGGACGCTTGCGCTTTATGACCTTATTCAACCCCTCCTGCTTGGGTCAGCTAAGCAGCCAAAGGGTTTTTTCACGGTACGGTGGCGGTAAAGAGCGAGGGCGTGTGTGTCGGTTAGGGTGCCGGGGCAGACCTTAGGAGGGATTCATATTTACCGCCCCCCGCGATTATTATTATAAAAAGAATTTAACCGAAAGTCAATAGCGCGGGGTGGTTAAGAGAGAAGTTCGAGGTACAACCAAAAGCAGAAACGGGCAGGAGCGGTTTATCCTGCAGATAAAGAGTTAAGAAGGAATTGAACCTTAAAATTCAAATTTGCAGTTTGACTACAGTACCGTCTGTAAACTTAACTCATAAATTTCGGCTGCGGGTTGTATACTGGCAATACTTGACTGTCTAGCATAGAAGGTAGCCTAAAACTATTTTTAAGCCTTATTATAAATTTGTGGCTCCACCCTTGCTATTTTTATTCTACAAATATCTGGCGCCTAGCGGTCTTAAAAAATCATAAAATGCGACAGGCTTGGGTGCGTGCGCAGTGGAAGGATTGTTAACATACTAAATTTTTTCTGTGTACCCAGATCGGGTACTTAAGTGTGAATTTCCTGCGCACATTTCCTACACACTAAATTTGTATTTTTGCCAACCTGCGCTCAAAGCTTGTGTTAAAAAAGCCGTGTAGCTAACCCCAACGTTGCTTTTTACAGGGGACACGTATTAATAAATAATATTTTTACCAAGTGCGAGCGCTCCGCGACCATCCGGCCGCCATATGTTATTTGCACCATCGTAGCCTGACGGTGAACACAGAGAGGCGAATACGCTAAAATCCTTTAATTTTATCTGGAGTATTAACCTTCTCGGCTACGCTCTTCTGTAGAGAATCTGAAAAGGCTCCAACGGAAAAAAAAATCTTTTTCTCGCTCCGCGCTTCATATTTTTGTCCTAGAGGCCTTGTGTTAGCGTTGCTTGATCCCCCACGCGTTTCGGGAGGTGAGGCACTGCTAAGAGCGTAGGAACGCTAGCATTCACCAAAAAAGTGTGGAGGAACTTTTAAAAATAAGCGATGACAGTGCACCGCTTACCTACAAGCACCCGCGTACCGCCTACCTTACACGAGCGATATTTGAAAGTAGGCAAGGGTGTGTATAACGCGCTACACGACGGTAGTGTCGACAGGCCCCTGAACTGCTCCTTGGATCAACAAAGACCCCGGGATTTAGGTTTTGTAGGTGGGTGAAAAGGCTCTAGGCCTGTTGCGGATTACGTGCGGCTACTCTTTATAAAAAATCAAAGTCTTGTTTAAGCCCTAAAAATCCGAACTGCGGGTTGTGTGCGCATGCCCTGAAAGCAAGCGAAGCCCCACGGACATAAAAAATAAGCTTGCTGCTTTTCCTCCGACCTTGTCGTATAGAAAAGGCTTGTTGCAGTTAGAGATCCGGCTTACGATAAATAAAAATTTGAGCCGGTAACATAAAAAATATGCACAATGATTAGAATTTATCACAAGGAGAAAAACTTAAACTTAACTAAAGATTTTGTTAATTCTCTTTTAGCCAAAAACAAAAAATTTTTACCCTCAACACCACTCCCCCCCCCCTTCTTAGCCTGCGATTAGGTAATTGGGCTGGACAAGGCGTAAACAGCAACAAGGTTTAATTAAGGGTTCAACATATTTGGTTTTTTAAACACCTCCCTCGCCCGCCATCACATCTAGCTCATAATACCCTTCCCTCGAGGGAGGGGGGTTTACTAGTAGACGGGGGGGGAGTACCCCGCTAAAATGTGGATAAATAAGGTTAGAGTATCCTTCGAGGCCAGGCCTATGGATAATAAGGAAAAAAAAAAAGAAAGAAGTTGGAAGGGTATAAGGCGAAAAGGTCCCTTTGGCTTGTTCAAGGGAAGGGTAGCTGTAAAAAGATATAGAAGCGCAGTGTTTAGCGTTCAAGTCAGCCGTGGATTTGCAAAGCGATAAAATTTTAACTAAGTAGCAGGCTTATTAAATTCTTAAAATATTACATTGCTGCGCAGGCTTATTAATCACCTTTAATTGGACAAAGGCGCTTAATCTTTAACTGCTGCTTTTCAATTAATTCGCCACAAGAGGTGTTAAAGGCAGCGCCGAACGGAAAATTTAAACGATTTTGAGATTTAAGCAAGAGCTACTAATTTTTAACATCAAAGTCACACTTAATCACGGGGCAAAGAGTAAGTTCACTTACACATTAGGATATGGCCAAAAACTAAAAATGAAACCAGCTCAAAAGGTATTAAACACGAAAAATAAAAATTAAAAATAGCGCGAAGTGGAGTGGTTGAGTGATAAAAATAAAAAGGGGTTATATATAAATATTTTTGTATATTTAGCTACGTGGTGTCAATACGCAGTAAAAGAAAAAATTAGGCCATATTCTAAGATTGTAACATTAGCGTCTTGTCTTTGATACATCGTCACCCTGTCCCTTTTGAGTGCGGAGTGTGTAAGCAGACCGCTGTGGGGAGGGGGAAGAAGGTATTAAAATTACCCTTAGGATCCCAGGACTCCCACCTCCCCAGGGGTGGGGAGGGATGGGTGAGGGGTAACTTCGAAGGGGGCCAAAGAGCAGCAAAGCGATAATATGTAAAATATTGTACCGTGGGCCGTAATTTAACCCTTTTATTCAACTAGTGACAAGTCCAGAAGGTGGGTTTGAGTCGTAGCAGTAAAAATACGTTCACACCCGAAGGGTTTTTAAGTATAAACCGCTCCGCTTTTTAAGCCAAGGCCCAAAGGGCAGGGTAGACTCCCAACCCTGCTCTACCCTGCCTTTTAGGCAAGGCAAGGCAGGTTGACTAATATAGCGCCTTTTAGTCTAAAAATTAAAAAAAGGGGGCCTCACGTAGCGAGCGAGAAATGAGTGTGTAGCGATCACTTTAATAAGTATGACTAATTCAAACAGTAACACTGAAAGAACCTCTCTTACTTTTATTCGTGTACCTTGATTTTTCAACTAAACTAATAACCCCTCTAGCCATACTTCCCAATTGAACAGTTGAAACTGTTTTTTTAGGTATAATTCTATGAAGGTAAAATCTACCAGCCACTCTAATTTTAATACCAGAACAAATAGCAAAAGGGCGTTTATTAGTTTTAGGTTCAAAATCCAGAGGCTTAATTAAAGTATTAGGGTTTAAATAGTAAAATTTAGGGAAAAATATACTTTTAATTTTTTCAAAAGTATAATCTTTACCATTAATACCAATAAGTTGAGCCATAATATTAGATTCAGAGTAAGGATTATCTAATCGATTTAACTCTAATTTAATAGAACAATTAAAGAAAGTTTCTAAAATATAAGTTAAAGAATTAAATTCACTATAAAAATTAGATAAAGTATTTTTAATGGGTGTTTGAGAATAAAAATTATAATCTAAAGGCAATTTTAAAAATTTTTTTTTAGAAAAATTATTTTGAATATCTAAGAATGGCACCTTGTCAGAATACAATGGATTAGTAAAATAAAGAAATTCATTAAGTAAATTTTTTTTTTTTTGCTCTCCACTCACTCGCCCCGCTCCGCGCACCCTGCCCTTAAGGCCTCGGGTTGCGCCTGGTAATTGGGCGGTGTAGCCGTCCGCGCGTCGCGTAAGGGCAGATTGCTTATTTTTGTTTTTAAAAGTTTTACCCCGTGAGTGCTTATTAACCCGTGAACGGTAAAGGTACTTTTTACTTTTCTTGCTTGTTTTAGGGTCTTTGGCTTGCGCTGAATTATAAATATATTTTCAATCATCATCCAAATATTTCCAATTTAATGCTTTAACATCGGTATAAAAATTGGTAGAATAAGGTCTTCCTAACATACTATTATAAATTTTATATAAATTATAAGTTAAATTAGATTTCCCTTTACCAAACATAGCATTATTGTTATAAATCATTAAATACAATAAGCTACTTTTAGCGTTATTATTTAAGAAATATACTTTTTTATTAATATAATAAGAAATTTGTATAGTTATTTTATTGTGATTAAATATGAAAATAGGTTTGCTAATTAAAGCTAATCCCATTAATTTAAAGAAATATTTTAAGATCACTGAAATACTTACTTTTAATAATGAACCAGTATGATCAAAAGAATTTAAAGCATTAGTTCTACTGTCATTTTTTGAAAAATAATAAGATATAATTTGTTTATAACCAGTATGTACTCCGGAATATCTGAAATATCTAAAAAATTTAAATTTAGATAAGATTTTTCTTAAACCTAATTTATTATACTTATTGATACCTTTATTATCAATTTCAAAATTAAATAAAGAATTAAGCGCCTTAGCTGCTACACCTGAAGGTTGAGAAATATAAGAAAATTCTTCTACTTCTCGCCCTTGTCGCTTAAAATCACCCCCTTTAAGATTAAGAGGGGAACCACAAACAGTTAAACTTTTATTAATCTTAGGGATGTGTACGCCAGAATCAGAAAAACTAGTATCAGAAACTTCTAAATGAGGGAACATAAAACTTTTTTCACGGTGTTCTTCTTGTTTTAATAATCATTTTTTAATAGTATCTATATGGTCTCCTTTATTATATCAAGAGGTAGGAGTTGTAGAAATAATTTTTGAGTCTAGGGGGTTAGCACGCACACTCTGTAAATTAACTCCGCGATTTAGGCTAGCGCGACCGGTAGAGGCCGTGAGTGAGAGTAACATTAAGTTATTTAATCTTTTTTCTCTTGCAGCCCTTTGGGTGGCGTATGCAGTTAACACCCAAGGCGTTTCAATTTTTTTAACAGGTAATACCTGAAGTTTATAATTTTCTCTACCGTTATGTAGTTTTTTTTTTTCAGGCACCGCTGCATTAAATTGTGCTAATGTATTAGGCTTTGTGTTTAAATTATTAATTTCTTTTTTTTCGCCTAAGGCGCGGGCGGAGCCATTAACAGGCCCGGTCTTTTTTAACTCTTTTTTTATAATTTTCTTGCTCCGCGCTACACGAGGATTTTTACCTTTCCCCTTTATTTTTTTTAACCCTCTGGTTTCTTGATAACGGAACTGAGAATCTAAATCAAGCACTAACTTTTTAATAAAATTAAGTTTTAAATTTTTATTATACCGCTCGGAAGCCCAAGGAGACCTCGATATATTAATTTTTTTTGAAGTTAATAACTTTTTAAATTTATTGCGTGCCAGTGCGGAGCCGAAAGCTTTTACTAAATTATTAGCTTTATTAAACTTAGAGTTTACACCTTTAGCTTTAAATTTTTTAACTCCCTGGGTTATTTTTAATTGACACCTTTTGAATTTTCTTATAGAAAAAATATATTTAATTTTTTCGCTCCGTGATCGTTCTTTTCTAGCTTTAAGGCTGCCTTTTAATCCTTGTTTTCGGCGTACGCGCACAGGGTTTTTAAATTGCTGTCGTATAGCTGCTCCGTGCGCCGAGCTGCGAAGCGTGGCACCGTACGGGTTAGCAAATACCTTTTGCACCCCTTTAAAAGCTAATTTTTTATTTCGCTCAATATCGTAGTGCTTAAACGCCTCGGGCTGTGGCAGTCTGTTATGTACCTGGCCTAAACGCGGATCGAGAGAAGTTACATTAATAGGCTTGGCTGTCGAGGGGCGCTCGTATGTGTTAAATTTAAATCGTCGCTCACCAATTAAAGACCAAAGGAAATGTAAATTAGAGAAAAATTTAAGATTTCTTTTCTCCACAACTTTATAATTATAATTATAGAATGAGTTAGGACCGGTAGCGGAAGGGTAAGAGATGCTAGGATACCTGTTAGATAAATTAACATAAGCTAATCTATTTTTCCCTTTAGATCTTAAAATTTTTCTATCAAAAATACTATCAATAGGCTCTAATAAATTACAGTCTAAAAATTTAGAATAATTTTCTAATCCTATTCTTTTTTCAATCATATTTCGAAGATAAAGTTTTTTTAATATTAAATTATTGAAATTACGACGGAACTTAATATTAAAAATTCTTTTTTTTTTAATAGCATCTTTGACCCTAAATTTAATATCATATCTATCTTTATTATAAGAATCCTTGTGTATTCTTAACTTTAATAATAAAGGAATTAGTCTTCGAACTTTTGTGGCTACGCCTTTATTATCAACATCGCCGCCAAACGCGCCGCTCCCGTAGGACTGCTCAAGCGCCGGAGGTAAAGACGAGGAAGGGTGAGAAGGAAAGGCTCGATTATTAGTTTTTAGGTCTAAAGGAAACTGGGTACTATTTAGAGGTATAGAATTTAAAAATTTATTGTTTTTTACTACTTTTTTATCAAGCCTAGCAGTTCAAGGGGCTGAAACAGAATTTTCAAATAATCGTTGCTCAAATCTTCCTCTAATATTAGCAGCGCCGAAGGCCTTATCAACATTAGAAGTATTAGTAATATTAGAAATATTAGAGCGAAGCACTGCTTCCGTATGTAAAGTTATTATGGTTTTTCTTAAATCCATCTTGGGCGTTGCGTTATCGGTTTTATAACCAACTTTATCCGACGTAGAAGCCCTCGCCAGGTTTAATATTTTAGGTTTTACCGCGTGTGTAGAAGGCTCAACCTTACCCTCACCCCCCTTTTTTTTTAATGGAGTAGGAGTTTTTAATTTAGCACCATTTGACTTTTCAAGCCCGAGCCCTTGGGCTGTTTGTGATCGTACCACAAGGTTTTTTAAATTTGAACTAAGAGAAGAAAGTGTAGTGTCAGCAGGCGCAAAATTAGATAAGATTAATTTTTGTATTAATAAATTATTAACAATTACAGAGGCTCCGCCTTTACAGTCGGATAACAAGTCTCTTGCCTCCCTTTTTAAAGGTATCAAACTTTTATTTTTAATGTTGAGTGTAGTAATGTTTTTTTTATAACCCGCTAATTTTTTATTTAAATCAGTGGCGGAGCCGGCGGAGCCCAAATCTGTTCGGCGCACGCAGTGCTGAGTGATAATAGAAGGAGTAAGATTAAATATGTTTTTATAAGAAAAATTAGAGTCTAATGCTTTATAATCACAGACTAAGTCAGAATATAATTTAGTTAGTGTTAAGTCTTTAAATTTTTCTTTTCCTACTGTAGTTGCAGTACCTTTTTCCGCATCCCGTAAAAGTGAATTAACCGCAAGGTTTAAATTTTTTTCATTTTTTAGCAAATTTAAAAATACGGGATTTTTTACTGCTTTTACAATATTAAATATTTCTTTATCTTCTTTAAAGTCCCCTACCTCCTCTAGAAGGTCCGACCTTAAAGTAGCTGGAGCGCCTTGGTTAGATCGTAATCTTTCCGGATCTAAAATATCAGTATAAGGAGAAACTAAATATAAATTATAAATATAAGGATTAGTAAAATATTGATTATACAGCTTAATTAAATTATTATGTATATAAACATCAAAAGGTTTAATATTAGAAAAACTTTTTAAGATATATCCTAGTTTTAAACTATTTATTTTGTTAATGTATAACATGTGTAATTCTTTAGCCTCAACAGCTTCCAAGCCTTTTGTAACCTTAATACCTTTCACTCCAACACCTACTACTTCCTTGTATTGTCCTTTAGGCTGGAATGCGACAGAGGTATTAAAGGCGTGGCTGCGGGCTAATAATAACAATCGCGGAGCAGGAGCAATATTTTCTAAATTTAATGCTTCCCTCTCCCCTCCCGATTCGGGCAAGGTAGAATTAGTAGTAACAAAGTTAGACGATATTAAAGCATAACTCTTAATTATTTCTCTTAAATCTTTTTTAATCTTGTAACTTAATAAAAATAAATTTTTTTTTAAAATAATTTCTTTTCATTGAGCTTTACCATAAGCTTCATAGTTTCCTATTTTTTTTAAAAATTTAATAGCATCTTTGTATAAATGTAATGAATTATTAGTATAATGTTCAAAAATAATATTATTTTGTATTTTACTAATATTTAAAACATTCTTTACTCGCTTCGCAGACCTCTGCTCCAAGTGCTCAAGCCCTGAATGGCTGTCGGATGTGGCAAGCGAAGCCGTTAAAGTAGAATAATTTTTTGTACCATAAAACTCTTTTTCCTTTTTGAGACTTAAGACAGCGCCGTGATATTTAAATCTTCATTTATTTAAAGAATTTAACAATCTATCTCTACTATTGCTTTTTGTGGGCAAGCCCCCCCGTGCACCCGTTTCAACACCCCCTCCAAAGTTGTAGGTGTAGGTTTGGGCCTTAGAGTTGGGAAGTGGCAGTGCTCCGCGAGTAGTGCTATTTATTCGTTGTTGTAAAGGGTGAGCGGTAAGATTATTATTACTTTTAACCTTTCCCTTAACTAGATGCGCGTACGCTATTGTAGGGTTTGCTAAGTACTGGTAGTTAGTGAAATGTTTGTCACTTCTCAGACCTAAGGCTTGCGCAGCAGTTGCGGTAGAAAAATCTTTCTGGTTTAGCCTTAAGCGCGGAGCGTTAACAAAGAAATAATTAAAGGCTCCGACAGCCCCCTTCTCATCAGCGCTAGTCGCATAGCAATAAGAATAATCTTTAAAACTACTATTTTTAAAAAATAGGAATTTATTAAGGTTAGAACTTTGATATAATTTATTAATTTTTTTAACCAGACGTGAGCTACTAAATTTGGGCTGCGGGTTGTATACTGGCAATACTTGACTGCCTACCCAAATCTTATCTCCAGTGCTGTGCAGTGCCTGCGTAGCAGTGCGGTCCGCGCTTCTGTGGGCCCTTATAAATTTAGATACTTTAGAAGCTTTAGCCTTAACTAAATAAGGATTTTTAAGATAAGTTTTAATAGAATAATTAATACCTTTTTTTCTATTAATTTTTTTTTTTTGAAATATTGTATTTTTTACATTTTTAAATATTACTTTATTTATAAGTCCCAGAGATTCTCCGTATTTAAATTCATCATATAAGTCAAAAATAATATTATCTATTAAAATATAATATTCTTTTTCAAATTTTGTGGCTTCGTCCTCAACGGAATCTTTATAAGTATTATAACTATTTAGTAATTCTTCTTCTTTTTCTTCGGCACAAACTTTTGCGAAGGCTTTAGCGTAGCCTTTTTCTAAATCTTCGAGGCTTAATTCATAGTGTTGTGTTTGCGCAGCATTATTTGTAAGTACGGAGCGTGATAAATACACTGCCCTTTGGGCCTCGTGTTTAATTTCATTTTCAATTTTTTTAGCCCGTAGCATTAGTTTTTGCAAAGCTTTAATAATTTTAATAGTTTTAACATAACTGCGTGTATCCTCTTCAATTAAACCTTTAATTTTTTTAAAAATATCTAAAAAATAAGGTTCTTGATAAGTTATAGCAGGGAATGCCAGTTGTGCAGGCGGTAAAGTACCGGAGGGCTTAGTAACATGATTAGTAGCGGAGCACGTATAACCATCACCAGCCTTATAAAATTTAGCCTTTTGATCCTCCTCCAAATTAGGCTGGGCAGCTGCGGATCCTTCATACGTTGACTCCGGCCGAAAAATCTGATTAAAGCCCCCGGCAAGATATACAAAAAATAAATAATTATTAATTTGCTCTTTAACATTTTGAACATAAAAAACATCAAAAAATTCAGTTAAAGTAGTAGGAAGTAAGTTTAAATTTAAATGGAAGTTTTTTTCAAAAAATTTAAATTCTTTAAAATTTTGAATAAAGATTAAATTTAAGATAAAATTATCTCTTAAATATGATTTAATTTGTAAATTTTTATAGGGGTCTTTTAATAAATTTAATTTATGATAAAAATCATGCTTTTGATAAAAATCTACAAAATTAGTGGTTAATTTTTTTGTTAATAACTTATTAAATTCAAGTTCTTCTTTTTTAAGCATACTCTTTTTTTTTTTTTGCGTTAATTTTTCATCGTTTATTTTAACGTTTGATAATCTAGAACCCTCTGGATATCCGGATAGATAAATTTCAGAGCCGGAGGCCTTTACTTTTTTTTCTCCAAGACCTGACAGTAAGTCAGGGGATTGGTTGTTAGTTTCTTTAAGATCTTTTGCCAAAGGTGATACATTTGAAGGCAGGATGCCTTTTTCGGACGGAGTCAGCGTAAGCTGAAAAGGATTAGGTAAAGAAAATATAGGACTATGATCCTTTACAATTTCCACCTCTTGAACGGCTGGAGATAATTGGTCTTTTATATTTAATATATGTTTAGGGAACCGATCATACTGTGAATATTTATATCCAGCCATGAAATTAGGTTTTGAAATTAAATGGTATACTGGTTTTCTTTCACTGCGCCACCCTTCGCTTGTAAGGCTTCACCTTTCACCCACTCCGCGCTTATAATTTTCACATTTAAAACTCGCCTTTAAATTAGAATTTTTGCTTTTCGCTAAAGGCTTATTATTTTTAAAGTTTGTAAAAATTAATTCTCTTCCTCCCCTTGCTCTGCTTTTTAAGCCATAGCCCTCCTCTAACATAGTCAGGCTGGCACTGCTTAAGTCTGCAGCACTATGATAAGTACGGAAAAAGGGTCGATAATAAAATCCTAAATTAAGGAAAGAAAAGGCGTGTCCTTTGACGTAGTAATTAAATTTAGTATTTATACTTTTAAGTACTTTATATTTCCGCGCTGGAAGTGAAAAATAGTGTAAATAATTTGAAGGCAGATGCAAAGATTTGTACCCTTCGAGCCAAAAATTTTTTAGGCTTACAGCGTAGTAAAAATCTTCTCTCTTAGCTTGCATAAACGGGGCTGTATAAAAAACTTTATTACCTTTTTGCTTTAAGGTCAATGATTTGTATAAAACCGGGCCTTTAAATTCAGTGCAGGAGGCCGGTACGGATTTATGTAGACCATTTAAGTTAGGTTGGTGTAACTGAATCGCGAGGCGAGGAAACGATAAAGACTTTTGATTTATAGGCATCATTTATTTTGTTAATATTCTATTACAAAGCCCAAAGGCAATACTATATATACTGTAGCATATTTCTATTTAAGTGTGCATAAGCCGAAAAACTTTTTTCATTTTTATCGCTCCGCGGATTGACATAATAAATGCAGGCGTAGCCGCGTACATGACTAGAATAAAACTCAAGAGCGAAACGGTCGGGTGCCGTAATCTGGTTATCGACTATCAGGACCGAATGCTAAATTGTTTAAATATTTTTCTGCTACGCACGGCGGGGTTTAACCCTACACCCCGTAAGGGAGTAAACATTTTAAAGTCTCAAGCGCGGAGCGGTAAATCGCAGAGTGACGCTTATCAAGGCCCAAAGGGCTAATTAACCGTGCGGAGCGGTAAATACTTTTACTTATGTTTTATTTTAGGCTACGAAAATATAAGCTAAGGCCTCCGGCACTAAATATAGTTTTGTAAATTGAATAATATTTTATATATAAGTGTCTTTAATTTACATTTAACGCTCCGCTAGTCTAGGCAGAGGTATATTTTTAATTTTTTAATTTTGGCTACGTTGTATCAAAATTGCAGTAGCAGTAGCTATATAAAGTAATAACTACAAGTGCTGTTGCAGTAGTGAAAGCGGTAGCTAATGCTATTAAAAGTAGTAGTAGCATAAGCAGTACACAGTAGCCGAAGCAATACGCAGAGTAGTTAGATAAGTAAAAGCTAGTAAGTAATCTAATAAAAACACACGCGCACGTAGCTGTAACAGGTAGAAAAAAAAAGATATTTTATCACTTTCTCTCCGCGCTCCTGCAATAGAAAAAAAAAACTAAATAGCGGCTACCTCTCTGAGGCCTCCACTAGCGGCACAAAACAAAGTAAAAAAAAAAGTTAAACTTTTTAAAGTCTAGATTAACTAGTTTTAAGCCTTTGCCCACACGCGCTCCTTTAAATTTTTAAATTGCATGGAGCCTGTAAATTTTTTAATAGTGCCCTATTGCACCAGGAAAAAAAAATATGTTTTTTTTTATATTTCGAAGGACAAAAATAATTATAAAATTATGACTTTTGGCCCGCGTTTTTTTACATTAGATTTTTTTACATTATATTTTATAGCTTAAAGTCCTAATGGGAATGTAATTATTGCTTAAAAAAAAATAAACATAAATATAAATTACTTTTTTTTTTGCCTACCACGGCGTGCGCGCGTACGCACACATCGAGATACTAATAACCAGGCCTACCATGGGGATGCATGCGAGGGATTAGTGGCAGGCGTAAATTTTATTTTTTTTTTTACCTTGACCTTTTAGGGAAGGCTTAGTTTTTATTGGGTAAAAATAAGGCTACGCGCTACGCAAAAAATTTATTGTACACGCTTCAGCACCTGTTACAAAGGTGATCGGTGTAAGGTGAAAGGATGATAGGGGATAGTGCCTTTGGCTGCTTCGCTGCCCAAAAGGGCAAAGCAGGATACTTCCCCTTTAGCCGACAGCGTTATTTGAGACGGAAGGCGACTCTTTACGGCGGGGGCAAAAGCAATAGCGGGGGGGAGTGAGTGTAAAGGGAAAGGGTCGAAACAGGCGAGGGATACTAGACAATGTAAAACCGTGATCATTTCCTGCTTCCGTAAACACAACCAATCTCAAACCATTCTTCTGTTCCACAATAAAAGGGTGAAAATAAGTAGGCGGTTGGATATATTTTTGCAAGTGGCGGAGCCCTGCGGGGTTAGGTAAAAGGATTAAATTTAAATGTAAAAAAATTTCTTGCCTTTAAGGCTTTAAATAAGTCATAAGTCTGCGTACGTACGAAATTTTGGAGGTAAATAAAAAAATTGTACATTAGATCCAATGGTTACACTTATTAAACCGTAGTTCGCTAGTGAACTCTGTAAAGGCTCCGCCACTAAAGCAACAATTTAAGGACCACCTCCGGATCCAGTCCTCTTAAAACCATAGTGCTCATGAAAGTTAGGCCTGTATTAGTAGTGGCAAAAGGCTGAACCTATAAACTAAAAAAAATATTATAGCTTTTCAAGTCCTGGCTCTTAATCGTGCGGCAAGTATTCCCTTTAGCCTCTAAGATTTAAATTAATTAGTTGGGCATACGCCGACAGGCTACTACTTAATTAAAAAGATCAGGTGTACGCAACGTAGTCCTGCCTCAGGGCAGCTAAATTTGCGAAAATATTTATTATTTTAATTTATGGCCGGAGGCATCGTAGGCCGAAAAGACTTTAGCCCGTACGAAAAAAAAAAAGAAAATATTACACCCCAGTAGTGCGTAGCGCGTAGTGCGTAGTGCGTAGTGCGTAGTGCGTAGTGCGTAGTGCGTAGTGCGTAGTGCTTAGCGGAAGGGAGGCTTTAGGAGCCAATATGCGTATACGGTGCGTGCCTGATAGTAATTATATAATTAAATATAATATAAATGAGGCTACATAAATTATAAATAATCTTAACTCTAATAATAATAAAGGATAATTACTAATATCTATAATAACAGGGAAAAATACTAAAAAAATTAAACTAATTAAACCTAAAACAATATATAAAGCATAACTAGTTACTATACCAGTATCTAATTTACTGATATTTTTTCCGGTATTAAATAAGACATTGGATAAACCAAAAGGTCCCATAATTTCAATTACCCCTCTTTCTAAAACATTAGTAATATAATATCCATAATTAAGACTTTTTCTAATAATGTAAAAATTGTAAATTATATCAAAGAAATATTTACCATTTAAAAAAGTATAAATATTTTTACCTATAAAATTATCTGTTAAATCTACAAAAAATTCAGGTTTATTTTGGTATGTAAAAATAGCAAAAAAAGCACCTAATGCAGTTAGTAAGGCAGGTAATAATTTAATAACCAAGGGTAAACTAAACTCTGCTTCAACCAAATTAATATTGCTAGGGTGTATAAAAATAGAAGAACTAAAAGCATTATTACCTATACCAATAAATAAATCAGAAAATAAGTAACCAAAAAATATACTAAATATAGATAATGTTAATAAAGAAATTATTACAATTAAACTAGATTCATGTACATTTAAATATTTCACTTTAGAACTATTAGGTATAGTTAAAAAAGTAAGCATAATTAACCTAAAGGAATAAAAAGCAGTTAGTCCAGCTGTTATAGATAAAAGATAATATGAAAATGTACCAGAGAAGGAATATTTAGCATAAGCTAATTCAATAATTAAATCTTTACTGTAAAATCCAGTTAAAAAAGGTGTGGCTAATAAAGATAAAGAACCAATAACCATTATAGAATAAGTTAAAGGTAAAAAGTTTATTAAACCACCTAATTTTCGAACGTCTTGCAGTTAAAGCAAATATATAAATAAAATTTATTGAATTTATTATAATTAATTGTTTATATATCTTAGTTTCCTGCTCAGCATACTCACTGGATTAAAAATGCACTCTCTCGCCTTTGGCGCTATAAATGCGCTCCGCATCCTAAGATGCAGTTGCAGACTCTAGACTAATAAAAAGATAGCAAAGACCGGGGCACAAATAATTAAAAATAAGTAAGGTGTACTCCGTACTCAAGGCTCATCCCCTTTTTTTTATCAATTTATACGGCGAGTATATATGGCGAGAATAAAGTATTTTTATAGTTATACCCTCGCCACGCACCGCGCTGGGGGAAGCACCGGATTTAAAAATAGAGTTAAAATTTATACAGTCCTTGTTCTATCTGGATTTCTTCGCTAGCCCTTAAATATATTTAATGCAAAATTTAGGCCCAATAACCAAGCGCCTTAAGGCGGGTAAGGGTACACTAATCCCATTTATTTAAATTTGAAAGTAATTCCTGTATTTTTTGTGAACCTTTAGGAGTTAGATGTGCCTTATCTTTTATAATAAAAACAATATCTTTCCAAATCTTATAATTATGTAATTTAAACCCTAGTAAAGGGTAGTTTTCAAGCGCGGAGCGAGAGTAATAGTATTCAATATTTGTTCTAATTTATAAACTTTCCAGGTGACAATAGATTCTTTTCTTTCGATATAAACGGAACCCGCTCCTGAAAAAAACTGTTTAATCTTTTCAATTAACAATTTGTCCTTAATAAGTAAAGAGATAGATAATTGAGGAGTAAATAACAAATTATTTTTATTGTTTTTTTTAATAGCTACAAAAAAGGAACCGTCTCCACAAATAAAACCATTAACCCAATAAGGATTTAAAGGTTTATCTTCAGGTAAATAAACTGGTTTTTCAATGCCAAAAAATACTCCTAATTTATTAATATAGTTAATATCAGATAGACAGCCTCCGGTAATCTTACCTTCAAAATCAGTTTTAATTTTAGTGTTCTCTCCGAAACCTTTGCCTTCCCCTAACAGCAGGTCTCGATAAAAAGGGAAAAAAAGAGACTTTAATTCTTCAGATAATCCTTTATAGCGCCAAAGGCGAGAAGAGAGATTTAATATAAACTATTTTTAGAATTCCCTCTTTTGTCAAATGTTGCTTATCATTCATGATATTTACACAATTTACCCACATATCGTAATCCAGTTTTTTTATACTCTGCAGCGGGTATTTATAAAAATGAGGGAGAACTTGATTTTTAATATCATTAAGGCCCACTACCGACCAACGAACAATTAAACCTCTATTTTCCCTAGTTTTAAACGTAATAGACCCTATATCGTTAAGATAAGACCTAAATGTTTTTAATAAAACTTGGTCTTTAGCATTTAATTCTATTATAAACCTAGCTTGAACCCTCCATCCTTTTTCTGAAGGTGTTTTAGCAACTAATATATTAAAGTTAGCCTCTGCGTCACAAAACCCAGAAAAAAACCAAGGCAGTTCAACTAAATTTTTTTCAACTACAGGGGCTGTAAATTTACTACTAATAAAAGGTAAAGTCGATTTTTTGCTGGAAAAAAATCTTTTATTTAAAAAAAGTGTAGTGCTAGGGGCCTTAAGCAAACGCACGCATTTTAATCGTGTACGCGAACTATTAGGAAAGTTAGTAAAATAAAAATTAAAGGTATCAGTATAACAGAAATAATTATTAACTAGAGATATATATAATTTAATAATATAATTAAAACAATTACGCTGACTACGCCAGATATGTAAAAAAATCTTATATAAATATATTTGCCTTTATCCCACAGCTTGATATAATCTTACCGTATTAAATTTAATCGAGCTTTCGCAAGGGGCTTGACTCTATCTTAGCCCTACACTTATAAGAAATTTACTTAATGAATATAAGGGTCGTTAATCCTATGTAGACGCTACTGCTATATAGTCGATGCGCTTTTATCCTTAAAAATATTAGGTAAAGCACCTGCTTTAGATTTTTCCTAATAATTATGATTAAGGAACTTAGTTCCGTGAAGATCCATTTTTCTTCAAATTTTAATACTTTTATCTAACATAGTGCGTACGCAGCCAAAGGCCGTGGTGCGAACTATTGAAATAAAAGTAGGTTTACATCTACTGGGGTACAAGTTTACCCAGTAAATAAAAATTTAAATTTATCTTAAGAGTCGTTACATCAGGTGGATTAAACCTATAGATAATGAATTAACTTATCGTACTTTCAAAAGTTACCTTTTTACTCGCTGTATCTTAAGCTTTAGGAGTTACCCGGAGTTAGGCAGTATTAGAGCAATTAAACTCATCCATCATTGAGTGTATTATTTGCCCAGCAGATAAGAACAGTAAGGCTTTGAAGAAAGCATGATTTACTAAATGGAATAGAGCTACATTATATTGACTAAGTCCAATAGCGGCTACCATATAACCTAATTGAGAAATAGTACTAAAAGCAATTATTCTTTTTATATCATTTTGTACTAGTCCAGATGTAGCAGCAAAAAATGCTGTAATTGAACCTACTAGAACTATTACAATTAACGATAGAGGACTATATTCTAATAATCAAGAAGATCTTAATAATAAATATATTCCGGCTGTTACAAGAGTAGCAGCATGGATAAGGGCCGACACTGGTGTAGGCATTTAACACAATAAATTTCTTTATTGACTGGACTATATCTTCTTCATATAATTTATATGAAGCTTCACGTGTAGTCTCTGAGGATCCTACTCCTATTAATTCATTTTTATTGCTTGATGCTAATGAGGGAAAATATTGTTTTCAAATAATAGTTTGGTTTCCTGCTGATTGCCCATTGTTTCGCACTAGGCGACATCTTTAAAATTTTTACTATTTGAAAATAAATAGTATTTAAAGCTTTAGGGTGTTCCAGCATATAGTGAAGTTTAAGGAGGGCCCTAAAATAATTATAAGGCTTACGGCACTAATTTATATAAAAAATCTTTATGCATATAAGGTTTAACTAAGAAAATCACCCTATCCATACTATTTTTATATTTTCTAATTATGTACTTATTATTAATTTTAGCGCGGAGCGACTCTAATTTTAGCGCGGAGCGAGAAAGTTGATTTTTTTTCCAATTTTTCTAGTAGAATGGCGGAGCCCTTGAAGAGTTACACATTCTTCCTTAGTAAAAGACTCTGTACAAAGTAAAACTGTTTTAGTTCTCCCGTATGAGTCAAAATAACCATCTTCCATAATCAAAGGCCCAAAGGGCTTGCTAAAGAAATTTACGAAAACATCTCACTAACATTCTCCGGTATAAATTTTCGGCTTACGCACAAATGAGTTTTTTTTCTCATCCTAATTATACCGTAAACTATGCAAAGCTGTGTATACTGGATGTGTTTTGGTGTAAAAATGATATTGTGTTATTTCTTTAACTTTATGTTGACCCTCATTTCTTTTTACTTTTGTTTTACCGTGTACGAAAGTAAATTGCTAGGAATTTATAACTTAAAATTTTTAGTTTTTTTCAATATTTAACTTGTACAACATGCTAGGAATAAAATAAGGTTCTACAATATTTTTCAATTTAGTTATATTGTCTGAATTACTACTAAATCTTATACGCCAACAAATTTTTTTATTAGCTTGTGTTCTTTTTATTAAAGTACTAACTAAACCAAATTTATCTTGAAGAACACTTATTAACAATTCTACTTCTTCTAAGGTAAAATTATCTGTACAAATGCACACAGTTTTAGCTGTAGTATCTCAAAACCCATCACCCATTAATCAAAAAGCAATACTTCTAGCAGTTAATAGATCCTTAATATTTAATGGTACTATTTTTACAAAATTTTTATCATTTAAAATATACCATTCTTTATGTATTTCAGATAGAGAGGGCAATGCTCTAGAAGCTAAATGATATTGAGTGACAGGTTTACCTGTATTAGGATTAGGCCAAGGATGAGGCCCAGCACTAGTACATATTTCACTATACACAATTTTTCATAAATGATTAATGTGCTCTTCAGATTTTAATGTAATTGCAAATTGAGCATTAGTATTTGGCTTAGGCAGACCATCCTCTCCTTTTTTATTAAATCTTAAGTGGCCGTCCCCTAATAAGTCACCATACAATGCCTCCAACAAGTAATTTGATAAAGGTTCTAAATTTTGAATAGAACCAGGTAAAAATCTACCTTTACTGTCTCTCGCTTTAGAAAATCCTTTTAAAAATAAAAAGCTATTACAGCTAACCATGTCTAAAAACATTAAATTAAAAAAATTGTCTCGCGTACGCGCATAATCTAAAAAAAAAATATATTCCACTGCCGACTCGGCCGAAAAATTATAAAAATAAATAGTAAAAATTAATAAAAGTATTATCGAACCCTCCATCGACCCAGGCAACCAAACATGTAACGGCACTTGCGCCGATTTAGCAGTAGCACCTATGAACAGTAAAAGCCCTACTATCGTAATAGCAATTTCATTAACATAAGGGCTAATAGAAAAAACAGTTGAGTAATCTAAATTACCAAAAATACCAAACATAGCAAATAACCCGATAGATAACATCATATCACCTACTCTATTCATAGTTAATGCTTGTATTGCAGATTTTACTGCTTGTACTCTGGTATACCAGAAACTAATTAGTAAAAAGGATACTACTCCAATTCCTTCCCACAAAATTTAGCAATAAAAATATTGTACTATGTATTTTGCCTTTTGGGCTTTAAGCTAATCCTTTTATTTTATATTTCTCGCGCTTCGCGGTAGAAGGGTGCATATACGCACCAACTATCTCAGACAATGGTACAGGCTGTTTTACAGGAATTACAATAATTCATTGACCCGCCCTTTTTTCTGCGAGACGAGTTCGAAGTTGAAAATTTTCCAATAGTACTTGTTGAAGTAGTTTTACTTGATCTAAAGTAAAACTATCCGTATTAAGAAGTGTTGCTTTATAAAAATTTATGCCCCCGTCGTCCATAATCCAAGGCCCAAAGGGCGTGCAAGAGCTCGAGGTGTTAATAAATCTTGTATATTGTCTGGAACTATTTTAATCTTTCGACGTTTTGCCTCTTTGCTATCTTTTCCTACGGTAGTAGTGTTGTAAATATAAAATAGCTCGAAATAATAATTTAGAGCTTCAAAATTTAGAGTGGCTCCGCCCTTAAAAGATATAGTTTGATAAACTTTCCCTGTTCGTTTATCTGGCTTACGTGAAATAATACGGGGGGCTTTACCGCAAATATTGGAAAATATCTCATAAAGTGATAGAAGGTAAGCTTCGTGGTTTGGGTAGGATTGTTCAAATCGAATTCGCGCATTATGCGTAGGTTTATTACGTTCTCGCTCCGCGCTTGAGGCATCCCCTAAAAGGGTACCTACAATAACTTCTTTCTCGCCTTTGGCGCAGAAGTCGTGTAAGTAATATGCTACTAAAAATAAAAGTATCAGTGGTGGAGCCCTTAAAAGGTTCAATACACAGGGAAATATCTCGCTAAAATCATTTAATTTTCATTACACGCTGGACTATCTCTTCATCCTTTATGTTATTAAAGGAGCACCACGTATAGTCTCTGAGGATCCTACTTTTTTTAATTAATAAATTAAGGAATTTGGTTTCCTGCTGATTGTCCAATCCCTTAGATTTTTACTCTTTAACCCCATAGGCTTCTAAAGTACTAAGGGCTCTAAGGAGTTTCCAGCATACTGTGGTGTAATCTAATGTAACTTACGTAACACCTGGGCCGGGAAAAGTAGACCCACGAACATAACTAAATAGTTACCTCCAGTTACAAGTATTAACATAAAAAATGTGAACAAAGATAAATATGAGAAGAATCTTTGATTATGCATCAATAGTCAAATTAATCTTACAATTGACTTATAATATATTCTAATTAACATTGGTTAAATAACTTAAGTCTTTCTCCCAGTGTTCATTCCTGATTTAATTAATTTAATTGAATCTATACCTTCTACAGTAAGATGCCATCTATTAACCATTAATTCGTGAATTTTACACCAATCGGTATAATCGTTATATTTTACACCTATTATAGGGTATTTTCTTAAAAAAGGTATTAAATTTTCTGTTATACTAGAAAAATCTACTATAGTAATATTAACAGCAGAGGCGTAGCCCTTACCATTATAATTATAAACTTTTCCAGTTTTAAAATATTCAATTATTTTATTCATTAATTTAATATCTCTCTTATGTTGTGTTATTCTAAATCTTAATTGTACACGATGACCTAATTTAGTATTAATTACCGGAATACGAACATCAAAATTTCCTTCAGCACTAATAAATCCTGAAATTCAATTAGGATCTAAATTTACATCACCAATATTTATTATAGGTCTTTCTACAGGAATAAAGTTAGGAAATTCTAATTTTAAATTATCTGATAAACCTAAATTCATAGAAGCTTTAATATTTATTATTTTATTTAAACCTTCAACAGTAAGGTGGGTTTTATTATTTACAAGTTCCATAGCTTGTTTAAATAATATTAAATCTGCAGCTTTCTGTGTTAATAAAGGATAATTATTAAAATGGACTATAAATTTATTTAAATCTTCAATAGAATCTATTGAATAATTAGCTATATTTCTATTTCTAGCTAAATGAATAGAACCTATGTTACCTAAATATTGGTTTAACAAACATAATAAATTATAATCTTTTATATGTAAACCTAATTGAAATTTTAATTGAATCCTTCAACCTAATTTACGAGTTTGTACTTTATCTATGATTATACTAAATGAACCTTCACCATCTATTAACCCAGATCAAACTCCAGGATTAATAGGAGAATAACTATAAGTAGAGTATTTTTTAGTTAAGTCGAATTGTTTAGACGGGATTTTGACATGGGAATTAAAACTATTAAAATAGTTAAAACCAGAATATAAATTTCTATTTCTTTCGAAATTTCCCAGAGTATACCTTAAATTTATTAAATTTTGATTAATAAATCAATTGCCGTCTACTCGTTGCTCTTTTACAATAGCAAAATTTAATTTTTCTATTGACTTAGATCCGCGATTGTCCATTTTATTTTTACAAATCTTAAGGCTTGTTACCGTACCTGAGTAATTAATTCAGCCATTATTAATTTTTCAATTAAAACTTGGTACCTTAAGCTTTAGGAGTTCCCCGGAATTTGGCAATTTATCCCCATAGACATCTTTTCCCCTAAAACATCCTCGAGGATCACCAGCCATATAATCAACACTAAACAAGTGAACTAAAGTACTAATAAATAATACAGGGCAACCACGTAGATTATAATCATTTTTTCACCCTTGATTTATATTCCTTAATAAAATAAAATAATTATAAAGTTTTATTATGTATTTTATTTATTAACCAACGGAGTAAGTAAAATTAAATTACTTATTGTTGAGCAGTCCGACTGTACATCAAGCAGCATTTCAGCCACCCACCGGTGAGGCAGTCTGTAGCGGTCACTTAGATAACCGACGGTCTTGTCTTGGGAAGATTTTGACACGTTCCACCAGCATCGCCTTTCAATTTATTAGATAATTTTTTCTAAGAATTACTTACCTGAATATTGAAAAACTAGGGACAGGGTATACATTATTGTATTCATTATTAAGTTTAAGATATCTTTTTTTTTATGGTGGCCATCTTAATAATTTTTATAGCTTTGGCTAAACCCCCCCTTTCTTACTATGTTATTTAATGTTAATCAAATTTATTAATTAGGCTAGCAAGTTTTATTAATTCTTGTCTTGTTGTACTATCTAAATGTAACCCTAAAGCTAATTTGGAATGAACTTCCTTCCATCTAATATAACTTAAGGATTTTTTAGTTTTTAAACCAAACTTATCAAAATAAGAAAAAACAATATTACAATTTTTTAAACCCTCAATTCTTAATTCCCAACAATCAGTGGTGGAGCCCTTAGATTTTGAAACTACGGGGCCGATGCAGGGAAATAAACTTAAAATATGTTCTAAAACATATTTATTAACTTCTCATTTCTGAGATAATATAAAGTATATTTTAAATCTGTTGCTAGTTTTTAATAACGAAACAGAAAAGCATCCTTCCGCGTCCGCAAAACCCGACAATCAACAATCAGATAAAGAAGGTAACAATGTCTCAGAGTTAGAAATTATAGGTTGAAGATTTTTTTTTAATAGTTTTTCATTAAAACAAGATAAAAAAATAATAAATCTTGCACTTCTAGTAGGCACAACCATGTTTCCGTTAAATAAGAGACACAACAAATATAAACTATTAAAATCTCTGACCGAATATTTATGAGTTTTTTTTTTTACAGATTCTAATCCTATTGTACCCAAACCTAAATTATTTTTTATATAATATAAAGTTTGCACATCTATAGTAGACTGAGTAACAGTAAAATAAAATTCCCCTCTTTTAGTTACCACAAAGCAACCATCCCCTTCTGAAAACCCTATAAACCATTCAAGGAATTCATTAGTAGGAACTTGCGAGTTTGGATAAAATTCAGTAAATTTCTTTTTAAACGGTTCAAAGTTAAAAGAACTAGATTTTGCACATAATAATAAACTTAAACACATATCATTTGAGTCAATAAGCATAGCCACACTTAGACTATCAAATAAAAATTCCCAAGAAATATTTAAAACTTCGGAGTCAACCCAACTAGTTATAAAAATATAAACCGGAGATTCGCATAAAATTACTTCATAAAAGGCAACGGTAGCTAAGATAGAAGATACTAGAAGACAAGATATTGTTACTACATGGGAACCTGTAACTCCAATTTTTTTTCCAAATAATCCTGCCAAAATAGACCCTATTAAAGGTAAAATTAAGATAGTTAAGTACATTTATGTTCTTAATGAAATATTACCTCTTCGTTTTCACCTTTTACCATAGAAATATTTAATATTTCCTTAGGAAGGCAAGGTTATTTCCCATAGCTATTAACTATGGCCTGACTATAACTTAAGCAAATAATAAAATAATTGTTTACCAACCTCCGTTTAGTCGATGAACTGCATACCAAATAATTTATATCTGGTACTTGGCTGCGGATAGTCTATTTCATTTCTTCATACAAATAGTTTTTGCCATACAACGAGTCATTACCTGTTCCATTAATTACATTACTGTATTAATTTGGCATATTTGTCTTTAAGATTTCCCCGCGATTTGAAGGTTTTGCCTCAATATAATTAAGACTAGGCAAAGGTTCACTTTACCTTTTTAGATCAGAATTTTTGGTGCCTTATCACTATTGTGATTATTCGTGACATTATTAATTTTACGTAACGTGATCCCTTTTTTTAAACTTAGAATTTTTTCTAAACCTTCTTTATGCGCCAAAGGCGAGAAATGTTCTTTATTTTTTATAATATGAGCCGCATTTTCAAAATCTAAAAAATCTAAATGCTTTGATCCTATTACAGGGTATTTATTAAAAAAAGGAATAACTTTTTCCATTACGAGGTCTATTTTTGTAATGATATACTCACACTCCCCCTTGGGGGCGGGACGGGTTTTATAGGACATTACATAACCCCCACCAAAAAATTTTACTAAGCTTTTCAGTAATAACAAATCTCTGGAATGTTGAGCTATAGAAAAACGTAATGATGTAGTAAAGCCCACATTATTTTTAGAATTTTGAACAGTTATAGGAAAAAAATTAGTGCGTACGCGCTCCTGTAGAAAATCCCGCTACTCATTCTGGATGTATGTTTTTATTTACAATTTTATTTTCTTCGGCCTCCTGTATAGCGCCCAAGGCAGGAGAAGCAGCAATATCAGGAAATGCTTCTTTCAGTTCTGCAGATAAACCTAAGTTAATAGAACTTTTAAGGGAAACTACTTTTCGTATTCCTTCTAAGTTACTATGTTCTTTATTTGCCATAAGTAAAACAACCTGTTTAAATAAAAGATAATCCGAATGTTTTTTGGATATTAAAGGATAGTTATCAAGCCCCAAGGGGGAGTGGAAGAATTACGTTAACTAATTCTTTAAGAATATTAACTCTAAATTCTACGGTAGAAGCACTATTAGTGGCGGAGCCCTTAGAAATATTTCCTATTCCGCCAAAAAAGTTTTGAATAGACAGAAGAAGATTTCTATCTTTTTCTCCCGACGCGGGCCGCATTTTTAATTGTACTCTAGCTTGTACGTTTCACCCAGTTTTGTATCTAGAGTTTTTTAAAATTACTACAACAAAAGAACTAGCGCAGACCGAGGCTTGAGAGGGCGCCAAGGAAAAAAACATTAAAAATTTTTAATTTAATTTATCTACGGTCGCCAGAGGCGCTTATTATAATTACAGTAAAATTTTAATTTAAACTAATATGTTTGTATTGGGTTTGTTATGTACTGTGTACTGTACAATACACGAAAAAATATAAAATCAGAGCAGCGTACGCAGTAATTAAATCCAGTTTGTTATCGGTTTCTAAGAATATAAAAAAAGTTAAACAGAAACAGTAAAAAAAAATAATAAATAAACACAATTTCTTGTTTACCCTTAAATTTAACAATAAATATAAAAATAAATAACTATAAATATGACGCCCCTTCTATTTTTTTACTCTATTATCATAACAATATTTACTTTTCTACTTTTTTGAATAGATATCTGCTTTTATGAGGTTTAATTTGATTTTTAATGAAAAAATTAACAATAGCAGTTGTAGATATGTTTAAAGTTTTAGCTGCTTGACTCATAGAGGGGTAAAACGTAGTAGTATTCTGTTTAAGATCTATTACCTCTATTCCGATGCTGTTGTAATTATATTTCGGTTTTAAGGCCGAGTTTAATTTATATAGCATATCTAAATGCATATGCGGAGAAACAATATCATAAAGATCTGCCATAGAATTTTGTTGTATGTAAATTCTATATTGACCTTTTTCTCTTTTTGCACCAGCCCATGCCCCTGCGCGGGGACCGGGCCAAGGGGAAAAACTTAAATTACAATTTAACCTGTATTTAATTATAAACACATTAATTAAACGAACAGTATCTTCTATAGAAAAAGAATCTGTACAGATCAGTAAACCTGATTCTTTAGCTACGCCATCTCCCATTATTCAATGTGCTAAGCTAATAGGAGTCAATAAATTGTAAATATCAGCAGGAATTCTTTTGATTCCTTGAGGGTAGAATAGATTATAAATTTCTGTTAGACAAGGCATTGACCTAGTAAAAAATTGTAATCCATAGTATTTATTGTTTGATCTAATACCTGTGCTTAATTGAGGAAGACTGCCACAGTAGTGAGATAAAATATTAAAAACAAATAATACGTATCCCGCGCGGTCAACAGATTGTTTAAACCCTATTCTTGCTGCTTTACTATCTTTACTGGCAAGCCCCAAAGGGGAGAAATTCAACCATCAGACAGAATTATTCCTAAAATTACTTGGTATTGAAAAGGAGCTATGTTAACCATTGTTAATTGTTTACGAGAGAACCGGATTCCTACTGTAGAAGTTAAACAAGTTCCTCAAACTACTAAAGATTTTTTTTTTCAGCAGCGTAAAGTCCCGTAACGAACCATGGATTTAGGTTAAACTCAATAGTTTAATTATTTGAATCGTTATAATTTACAGTGCTTGTGGGCCCTGTAGAAAAATTTCTTTCTTGTCTAGCAAAACTTGCGACACTTGGTCCCTTAGGGTTGTGAAGAAGTGGAATTAAAGAGCTAAATTTATTTATAGCGCCAAAGGCGAGAATTAGATTTAACTTTGGTGTTACCAAATAAATCGGGGTGTTTATTTATTGATTTAAAATTAAAATTTATGAAACGGGATAGACAAGATGAAATCCAATAATTGGTTAATCTATAATAGCTAACAAGAATACTTAGTCCAATAACAGATTCAGCTCCTGCTATGGATATAATATAAATACTAAAAGTTTGTCCTACATTATCATCAAAGGTAAAAGAACTTATTAATATTAATATTGTTACAGCTAGAAGCATTATTTCAATGCTAATGATCATTAGGATAATATTTTTACGATTCAAAATAAATCCTAATATACCTATTAAAAATAAAAATAAAGCCAAATTCATATAATTCTTTAAAATAGCATCCTCGGGGTCGTTGAATGTTTTATATTAGCATTGGGCCTAGGCCTAAAAAAATCGGATAGGCTGGTAGAGTTAGACAAGGCGAGCCTGGCCTTGGCATACTAGTAATTAATCTTTTTTATTGGGCCCCAAGGTTTACGAAACCTTACGGGGCCTACGGGTTAAAAGTACACTATAAAATTTAGCGGCCCAGCCCCTATTTTGCCCCTGCTTTTATTTTTACCTCTAGGGTAGACTAGTACGCGGAGCTGGATAGGTTACTGCGACATGCAGGCCTACTAAGCAAAAGCAAGATAGAGCTATTTGGTAGATAGAGGATTTTAAGGGCAGAAGAAGAAAGGCGAAAGACCCTTTTGGCTTCATACGGAGAAGAGAATGGTCTAGAAAGAAGACCAGACTGGCACGGGAGATAGCCGACAAAGGTTGAGGCCTAAAAGCTTAGGAAATTTATTTTTTTTAGTTTTACTTTGGCTTTAGCGCGGACTGCTACGCCGGCTACGCCAGAGAGAGTTAAATAGATAAAAGGGGACCAAAAATCTAGGATCTAGAGGGCTTTAAGCCGAGGCAGGGTATGCCGAAAGCAAAAATCTTAAATATTAGTCGCTAAGAGCCTAGTTTATGGTATTAAATTTGAAGGCTTATTTGTTTATAAGGCTACCACCCTGGATAAAGCCGAAGCTTTTTTCCCCCCCCCTCCCCTTTTTATAAAGACTAGCAAAAGGCGTTTACGCTCCCGATTGAAAATTACCTTTAAAGGGTTTTTATTTACCCAGCTTATTTTAAGGGAGGGGGCGGCAAGGTGTGCAAAAAGGGGGGTTTATTATATAGCGCCCGAGGCCTTGTATAAAATTAAGACATCCAGCACTCTATCGCTTCACGCTTGCTTCGCAATAAGAGTTGTAATACATACCAAATGCTAAACAGTGTTTAAGGTGAAACCTTATCACCTTCTCTGCAAAGCTATTTTGCAAATAACACTATGGCTTGTTACCTGTGTAGATATATGTAACGATCATGCGAAGTAGCCCCGCAGCTTCTAAAAAAAAGGTAGGAGGGGAGGTTCCTATCACTCTCGAAAAAACACAATGGGGTGAAAGTCTCATAAAAACGTGATGGCGTGACGTATTTATTTTATTAACCTTAAGTAAGCTAGTTCCCACCTTCAGGGCGGCGGAGTCGAGAAAGGAAAGGATAAAGGGTAAAGTTATCCCGGTATCTAGCCCTGGTAACCGCTCGGGCGCCGCCCCAAGGTAGGGGAGGTAGGCCGGTAGGTGAGGTATGGCGGGGGGGGGGGGGATTGACATGTGAGATATAATAACAAAAAGTCTTAAGATAAATTAGTAATGCTATAATAAATTATTCACAACAAATACTTATGCACCCTATTAAGAAATAGTCTATTTCTTATCTTTATTTAAAGCCCAAAACCCTCCGAGCGCAAACCGAAGGTAAGCGTAAAGGCGGGTGAGGACATTATTTAAATATTTTAGTATCTAGGAACGAGATTCTTGCTTAAAATACTTTCAGCTTTTCTCTTTTATGTTTGTGGCTACCCAACGATGCCAGCACGCAACGCCGACAATTGGTACACTAGTGAAACATGGGTTATTGATCCTTTCGTACTAGAAACCGAATTCCCTTTTACTATTTTCCCTTCAAAAGATAGGGACCATACTGACTTACGTCGTATTAACAATTTTGTTATCGTAAAGTATTTTATCCTTTACTTCTGCATCTCCCTTCGTCGCCAAAAGCGGTAGAGGTTGTATGCAGTTCAGACTACGTCTTCACTTGATTAAATCTAGTGCCGGATTTTCGTGGCAGGTTTATTATTAGTGATATACTCACCTGCTAGTCGTTGAACCTTCATAAATAAAATTAATTTAATTTATAGTACCCCAATAGCATTTAGCTAGAGACAGGGTAAACGCTTAATTAATTATCACTCTTTATGCTCGGCTGCAAATTTTCTATTATTATTACTAACTTTAGAGGTCCTTGCAATTTATCCAGTTTTACGTAGGCTCTTAACAATATCAATACCCTTGAAATATTATTATAATCATATTAATTGTGAAAACATTAACGCGGACGTGAGACGTTTAATCGAGCTTTGTGCAGTACTATATTAGAATAAATATGTGCGTACACCGACAACTATAAACCAATTCTATATAACATAGAAGAATGAAAATAAGGTGAGACAATTTTTCTTAATAAATCTAAATTTTTAGCTCCTATAGTTAATATTCATTGATCATTTCGATCATGCAATACTCCAGTATAAATTCCTAGGTTATTTTTAATAGCTGAAGCTAATAGTTCTACTTCTTGTTTTTTAAAACAATTAGTATAAATACGTACACGATTTCTACCTTTATCAAAATTACCATCAGCCATTATTAAATAAGCTAAAACTACAGGATCCAACAGATCTTGTATGTTTTCAGGAACAATTTTTATATTTTTTCCTGAATTTTCATCTAGCTTATAAAACATTTCAAAATAGTGATTAAATAAAGGCAGAGATCTAGTTTTAAGTCTATAATTCGTATATACCTTATCTTTAACTTTAATCTCTACGGATTTTACTGGATTGGTCATATAAGGACTAAACAATTCACCTATAAAAAAAGCAAATTCTTTATAGGCTTGACCAAAACTCATTTCTAATCTTGTATTTGAAGTAGGGGATGTTCGATATAATCCCGCGTCACTTAAAATAAGACCAATTAAAATAGAATTTAATTCTTTAGAAGGACTGTCAGGTATGCTGCCAGCCTTTCCATTTAAATCCTTATCTCATTCATTGTAGCGCGTACGCGAGAAGTCATTATTAATAAAAGTACTAAAAGATCTCTTTAAATATATATTCTCCGTACTATGTCTCCGCACCACGCTTATATTAATAATATTTTTATATAAAACCAGTGGGGCTATTGTATTTAACGAACCCAACTCACGTAACCTTTTAATCGGCGAACAGCCGAACCCTTCCAAGCTTCTTCCCCCGGAGGATAGGTTGAGTCGACATCGAGGTGCCAATCAGCGGGGACAATGTGTACTCTCGCCCGCTATTAGCCTGTTATCCCTAGCGTAACTTTTAGCTCTTGATCCCCGACTATCCCATTCTATAGCGAGGGGTCACTATGCCCTACTTACGTATCTGTGCGACTTATAGGTCTTTCAGTTAAGTATGCTTTCTGCCATTATGCTTATTACAACCTTTCACTGGTTGTTTGACTTCTATTCAAATTACTAGCCATACCGTTGAAATTAAAGTCATACATATTATTTTATACAACTTTAAACAAATACATATATGCAACCAAAGCAAGGATTGCATAAGGAAAATATGTATATAAAAAAATTTTACAGCAAAAAAAAATATATTTTTTTTTGTGTATATATACATTAGAATTTATACCTTTTTCCAAAAAAGTATCTTTAATTATAACTTTATTTTTATAAAAGCTGTGTATAAATACTTTTTTTTATATAGTACACAGCTAATACTCAGTACAACAAATTCTTTTTTTATGCTTGAGCTTCTGCTTCCGCTTTAGCTTTAACATAATACATTAAGGCCTATGCCTCCTCCTAGCGTCGCCTGAAGGTAGGCTTGCAGGGAGGAAAAAGGCAGGGCAGGAAAAAGAAATAAATAAATATTATAATAATTAATAAGTAAAAATTCGGTCAAATTACTTAATTATGGTCTGCTACTTTTTCACAATCTAGATTTTATTTTTTTTTTTTCTGCTATTATAATCTTAGCGGGGGGGAAAATCGTAAGCAGTTTCCTAACTATTTAAAGTTAAACCTTTCCGCTATCTTTTTAATGCAGACCTGAAGCAGGTTTAAGGCAATAAAAAGTTGAAAGTCCAGAAGACTATTAATGTGTTCACCTGTTTCGACCTAAAAGGCAGTCTGCGTACGCACACAGTTTTAAGCGCAGACACAACCTCCCCTCGCCTACTCGCCTTTAGGGCTCGTAAGGCGCTAAGAGATCGGATTTACCATATTAGGTCTATTGATATAAAAAAACAGATGTTGAGCCTATAAGAATTGCCACTTTTAGGCTCCAGAAAAAACTTAAATTAAAACACTTGTTTGCCAAAATACAGAGAAAATTATTTGGAAGGCAAGGCCTTAAAAATAATTTATAATTTAAGCTTTCTACGTGACCACCTTTTAAAATCAAGCGAACGCAAAGCGGGTGTCTTGATTTAACTACCTAGGTAAGACGCTAATAGTTACATAGTAAAAAGGTAGGCATAATACTTTCCTAAATATATACACCTTATAGGTTAAATATATTGTCTTATTGAGGCTCCGATGGAACCAGGTGGAAGTTATCAACGCTTTACCCCTAGAATTTAAAGGTTATAGAGTAAAGTATTGCACGTAAAAATAAAAATAAAATCTTCCAGTTCAAGCGAGATTAGAACCCTTATAATCTAGAGAGGTTTTAACATACTAATAATACAGATAGTAAGAATTTTAAATACTTGATAAGGCCTTTACGGGGTGGATTATAGAATAAAAATAATTTTATATAATCCACCTTGCTAGGCGAGAGACTTTGACCTTCAAACGCAAAGCAAAACAAAAACACCAAAGGCAAGTTTTGTAGTGAAAAGCGAGGCCCCGAATTGTCCAATCACGGCCCGATAACCCACACCTGCACAGCCTCAGCCTGCGTACGCACACCGAGCTTAAAAAGCTAGCGAGTGATAGTGCGCTCTTCCTCACCTTCCGGGCTGCGCCAGGGAGGGGAGAGCGAAGTAGAACAGGTGGTAGGTGTGACACATATTTAAAATTTGTTTAAATTTTTACCTTCGATCCATACGGTACCCCCCACTTGCGACGTACGAGGCGTACACACACCCTCCCTCCTTGAGGAGGTCTAAATAAAATAAACCCGGGAAGTGTAGGGTGTTATAGCTAATGGGTATCGGGTCTGCGACAGATAGAGGAAAATAAAACATAAAACTCTACCCTTGAACTGTAACAATAGGTATAATATTTAAAAGATTTTTTGGCGATATATATTTTAACATACCGAGCCCAAAGCTGATATAAATTAGCTTAACCTGGGGTCTAAAGGGGCACAAATATATTATTTTATCGCTTCGATTATGCAAAGCTAGAGGTAGCTTGAAACATAACGGCGAAGACTCCGCAGGTAATCAATAGCCCCTAAAGGGCGCATGGAAGAGCGGAGCCCTAAAACCTTAAAAAAAGGTACAATAAATTATATTACATTATATAATATAAGGCCCAAGTCTGCGTACGCACACCACGTTTTTACTTGACTGGCTCCGCCCCCGCCTTTGGCGATAAAGGGCAAAGCTACACCAGCACTATGTGACAAGCGACTGGCGGTGGTAGATAAGGGGCTTGGGCGGTAGTAAAACAACCTAATGTCAAAAAGGAGAATAAATAATTTCTCTTATTTCCATTTTTATACTAAAAATTTTTTTTTATTTAAATTACGGAATTCTATACCCTGTTCTGCCCCGACCTGCCAAATCCAAAGGGCAGGGCAGGTTACGACAGGACAGGGCGTTGTGTTATCCGATATATTTAGGCCCTAAGCGCAGGTAAGCGAGTCCGGGCATAAAAAAAAAAAGAAAGTTAAGAACATATAATTTAAACACTTACTTCACCCATATCCAAGCATTTTCACCGCCCGAAAATAGGCGCGAAAAATAAGTATACGAAGGCCCAAAGGGCAAAGTAGCGTATACACTTATTGCGACCCGAAAGACACAAAAAGCCACACACTACGTAGAAGAAGAAAAAAATGCAAAGCAATGCAAAAAATAGCATTACAGTAATATGCACAGTTTTAGATATATGCCCTCTTCGCAATTTATTAATTTTTTTAGATTAACTAAGCTTTAGACTAATAGACCAAAGGAAGCTAACAAAAAAATTGTGCGAAAAAATGGCTTTTATAGAAAAAAATAAACAGGTTAATTAATTCTTTGGTAAAAAAAAATATTACTATTTTTACAATGTTGCTAATGACATTAATGTAATAATTATCTGCCCTAGGCTAGCAGTTTTTTTTTTACTGCGTAGACAAAAAGCAAAAAAAAAAGACTCTAAAATATAAGTACACCTTACGCTGCGATAAGGCGGCGAAAAAGCGATATAACTTCTAAGAAATCTTTTTTTCTATATTTCTTGTGAAACCTTAACCCAAAGAAAATAAAAAAGGAAAAAAAATAAAAAGTGTTACTATTAAAAGTACGCCAGACAAACGCCTGACAAAGATCTTTTAATAAGATTAAACCTGTTAAAAAATTTAGGGTTCTCTTTTACTGCGTAAGATGTGGAAGCTTCGTCGGCCCAAAGGGCTTGCAAACGGTTAAAGGCGTACCTTGCGCCGCGTTGACTTACTTCCTTTAATTTAGAATACGGCCTAAGGCAGTAAATACTATCGAGCCTACGCAGCTAGAAAAAAGCAGCGTAAGCCAATGGCCACATTAAAATTAAAACCGTAACCCCGCCTTTGGATAGCGGAGCACAGCTTAACATATGAGCCACCCCGGCCTTATGTAGATAAAAACCAGAAATGGCACCCATACTCGCGGAGCGGGTATGCCAGTACACAGTAAAGATATTTAATTTTTATTTTTCAATTTATAATTAAGGAGTCAGTTTAAGTAAGAATACTTAATTTTACCCGCAGGCTCTAGGGCCAAAGGCATAGTACCGGCGACGCGAAAAACAACGCCAGCACACAAAGAACGCTAACGATCCCTTACCTTTTCCCTTTGCCTGTTAGGCCAACCTTCGAGGTGTGTTTATTTTAGCAAACAACTTCGTCCCCAAGCACTCGCTCCATAAAGGAGACAGGCGATAGGTATGGCAAGGATGGCGGTAGGCGGTGGGAAAGGAGGGAAAAAACAATATCTCGCTCAGCTAGCTTATGGTATTTACCCTAAGGGCACCAAGGGCCAGCAAAGCGACAAAATAATGTTTTTATTAAAATAGAAATACCACAATATATTACAATACTTAGCTAAAAATTAAACAATCTTTATAAAAAAGTTGGAGGTACAATGCTACTCTATCAAAGACAACCGCCCCAGCGAAACTGTCAAATAGTCAAGTTTCCCTTGTGTATCAAATTTATCGCTACACCAACAAAAGGCCGAAGGCAGCCATAAAGCACAAAGCATTTATACTTGCGCGTACGCTTTCCAAGGTCTTTATTGTTGGCGGCCCAAAGGAGGTTTTTGCTCCTTATGGAAATAAATAAAACAACTACATTTTAAAATTCGGTAAACTATTAGCCTGCCCTACATCCTAAGGTTTCCATTTTTTATTTTTTTTTCTAAGCCTATACTCCTAATCGCGCATAGCGATAGGACGATTTTTAATTACCACACCTTAACCTAAACCGTATCCATTCCTAAACCAAGCACCAAACGCCGAAGGCGCGTGGGCGAGAGGAAAAGGCGGAGAAAATATTAATTTTCCAACGTCAATACCAAGCCAAAGGCTGGCTAAAGGCAAGAATTAGGTAATTAAATTGTTTGCCCTAGGGGCTTAAAATTATATAGGTATTATATCCCAAGGCCCTAAAGAGGGCCTATACATAAAATTAAAATTTTTATCAATCCGTGCTTCTTACATCTTCTGACACCATCAATGTTGGCAAACGCAAACACATAATGGCTAATATTTCGGAAGCACGAAGCAACACTCGCTTTATGACTCTAAGGTCATTGTACAAAGCCCAAAACCCGAGCGACACGCGAGCGTGGCGCGGGAGGGCGTGTTGTGATAAATAATACTTTAATTATATAATAATATTAGCGCACGCACCAAGCGCCTAAAGGCGAGTGAGGCGAGTAGCGTTATTTGACTCTAGGCCCAAAAGGTCGGAGAGCTTAAACGACCACTGCTTTACCGTAGGCGCCGTGCCTTCTAGTTCATTGGCATAAATTTTACTTATAACTCAATTTTTTTTACGGAAGGGCACGGAACCGGCGGGATAGATATTATTTTCTTTTTCCTTTAAGTATCCTTTAACTAGTGTTATTGCAACTACACGGCCCAACACCCTACCCTCTTATCGCCTTTAGTGATAAAAAAAATAAGATTTAAGGGAAAAGGGCGGCAGTAAAGCAAAACTAGTAAAATATTTAAGCACGCAAAACCCTGGACCCTTCCCTTGCTTGCGTAGCAGTGTAGCTACGGCGAGAAAAAAAGGGCAGGGGAGGCACCGGAAAAAAATATTTTATCGGTAATCCTAAGGCCCAAAGGGCAAACTCTAGCCAAATTTTAAAGTCTAGCTAAAATCAGTAAAAGTATTAAAACTTACTACCATTGTACCATTGCTGCTTAATCATCAAAGATGCGAAGCAGGGCAGGCGAGGTTCCGATTAAAAGATAAGGTAAAAAGTGAGATACGCGAAAAATTTTGTTATCATTATATTAAGGCCCCTACATTTTTTGTTGGGGTGTATAACCGATTACCTACTTTCTATTGATGCGGTACATAAAAAGCTAACATATTAACTAAATACAGTAAAGTTGCATAGGGTCTTCCCGTCTTATTGAAGGCAAACCGCATCTGCACGGCTAATTCAATTTCACTGAGTTACTTGTTGAGACAGTGAGACCATCGTACGATTATTGATACAAGACCACATTTAATGGCCAAATTATTATGCTACCTTTGGATCCTCATGGTTAAGACCGCCATTGACCAGGCATTCGTTTAGTAAAATTTTTTTCATCACCTCACTTATACTAGATGGCATTTGGCAAACCTCTCTCCATATACAGATAATTAATTCTTCGCATAGAGATGTGTTTTTAGTAAACAGTCGGGGCCTCCGATTTTTTGTAACCTATAAGAAATTAAACGATATGGCTCCTCTTCTGGTTAAACTTACAAGGACAACTTGCCGAGTTCCTTAACAAGTATTCACTCTTCGCCTTAGTATACTCTACCCACGAACCAGTGTCGGTTTAAGGTACGGTTGTTATGAATATTTTTTCCTGGTCCAAAAATTTTAATTAATAATAGGCGTAATAGGCCCAAAGGGCAAAAACTTATTACGCTTTAGGCCTAAGACCAAGGCCCAAGTACCGGAGCCCACATCCCTACCCGCCCCTCCACCGCCACCATAGGTGGCAAGCGAAGGCGGCAAGGTGGTGGGAGGTAGGTAACAAGGTGACAAGTGCGGCAAGGCAGGCACTAAAAAAATTATTGGGTTATGATAAAACTTTTGGACTTTTTATTCAAACCTCATCAGTCAAAACATTTGTTCTGAACCTTAGAGACCGTTATTACAAAAGAAAGTCTAACTTGCTCTTTTAACCCTTTCGTATTCGGCGAGTAGTATTAAAAACTACTTTTCGTTACTCATGCCAGCATTATCTCTTCAGGTACGTCCATATAATGAAACACTATACTTCTTTCGTGTCTGAATGTTTTGCTACCTAATTATAAAATAGATGGTACATAAACAGTAACCGCCTTTAAATAGCGGAGAACTGCTTGGGTTGTTCCAGTTTTTCTAAAATTATAATTAACACTAAATCGGTTGATTACTTTGTTTTTATTTTATATCTTTATTATACTACAAGGCCCAAAGGGCACTGTGTGCTTACGCAGACAGGGAGCTTGCTAAAGAAAAATAAAATTAAAAAACCAAAGACCCGTTAAATTTTAGGCGCCTCATTCTTAAAGCTGCTGCGTTGTTACTATACGTTCATTAAAAGTAGCGACTACCAGGCTAACTTTACAGCCGATTACGATTAGCTACTTCCTTATTTTCACTTATTAATCAATTTGGGACCTTATTTAGTGTTCTCGACTGTTTTCGTTTTGACTACCCTACTTAGGAATAGCAGTCTGACTATCTACCATAAATTAATGTAATTTCGAGTTTAACTCCCAACGGTAGGCTTTTCACGGCCCCTCAACCAAAGACTTACGCAGTTTGCGGCTTGGAATTCTTAGTGCTGTACCTCCATTAATTTTGTGTAGACGCCCCCCTGTAAGAAGTTTCGCAAAAAACCAGCTATCACTAGGTACGATTAGCATTTCACACCTTACCACATCTCATCGGAGAATTATGCAACATTCACCCGTTCGATCCCTCGGTATTTCATCAACACCTTTAAATCTGGACATGGTAAGATCACCTAGCTTCGGGTCTAATATAAGTAACTTATCCAACACCATCGAAAAATAGAAATTAAATATCGCGCGGAGCGATATGCTTACTTTTTTTGCCCTAAACCTCCGACTTAAGCATACCGTTTTACAAGCACTCTTTTCAAGTACTAAACAAACCTATTTTATTAGGCAGAAACGGAAGGTTCTGCTTCGCACACGGCCCAAAGGGCAGAGGATTAGTTTTGTAGATATTACTCTACAAAGGCAAAATTTAAGCTTATATTTTTTTCACTATAAATTTTTTGGTTTACGTACACAAATTTTTTATAGTTTTTCTAGTAAATAGTCCAGTCGCTTTCGCTAAGGCTTTTAACCTTGCTACCTATATTAAGTTGCTGCATTGATACTTCTATTTTCATAAAAGATTAGACTATACCTTCACCTTATTTTGTTTGTTTTTTTTTAATTTATAGCTTATTCTGCGTACGCTACCCAAAGGGCACAAATTATGTTGCTATTTTTTTGTTTCTAACGCACTAAATTTGTATTTAAAATGTTTCAATAAAAAAGGTTCTATTAATTTATAAAGTTTTATTGTAGAATCTTTATCTCGCTCCGCGCTAAATAAATTCTTAAACCATTTGTAGTTTTATGATAACTACAATTAAGCGAAAATTTGTTTTTTAAAGTTTTTACAATTATTTCATGTTCAGATTGTGTAAAAGATTCTGTTGCAATATAAAATGCTTCGTTTGATTTAAACCCATCATCCATTACCCAATAAGCTAACCCTTTAGCAGTTAATATATTTTCTAAGTTTTCAGGTACAATTTTAGTACCTTCTTTATTGTAAAATATTTCTCTGTAATAGTTAAAACAAGGTAAACTTAAAGTTTGAAATTTTATAGAAGTATATACCTTTTGTTTTCCTTCTCTGGAATCAAAGCTAGACATTACATTAGGCTCTGATCCGCAATATTCTTTAAATAAAGAATATAAATGATCAACATAATCTTTATTAATTTCAGATTGTTTAAAATGTAATCTAGTATTAGAGGTTATTTTAGGTCTTTCGGCTGTTAAAATTATAAGAAAAAAAATTTATAAACCTAATTTAAATTTCATCATTTTAGGCATTATTGGTTCTAATAAAAATTGTAAATCTTTTAGAGATCTAGAAGAAATAACAACAATATATCCTTTTTTTACTTTATATTTAAAACAAATAAGATTAAATTTAATTTTTAATATTTCTAAAATTAGATTAACTTCTTCTAATGTATAAGAATTTGTTGCAATTATTACCCGATTTGATTCTTTATTATAAGAACCATCATCGCAAATTCAGTAAGCTAAACCTAAAGGTGTCAAAATATCAAATAAATTTTTAGGAACTTCTTTATTTCCATTTTTATAAAAAAGTTCACGATAAAAATTAAAACAAGGTAAACTATAACTAACAAATCGAATTCGTGTATATTTTTTACCGGTTCTTTTATCTTCTTTTCTAACAGATACATCAGGTTTAGAATTACAATAAATTTTAAATAAATCATAAAGATGATATAAATAGTCTTTATGAATAAATCCTTGCTCAAAATGTAAATTAGTATTAGTACTACGTTTTTGAGCATGAAGATCTCCTAAAAACAATCCAATTAATATTTCATTCAATTCTGCTGAAACATTAAATTTCGATCTTTCTAATTTACTTAAACGCTTATTTTTTGAATTTAAATTAGCGGGTACCAACGAAGAAGAAAATCTTTTACCCAACATACAACCTATTAATAATTCATCTAATTCCAAAGTTAATTTTAAATGCGCCTTTTTTGATACTCTATAGCAACGTGCAAATTCAAAATTTATTTTATCGCTGATACGATTTCTTGAAATTTTTTTCATGTAAATATTGTTAATTAAATGTTACTGATTATTTAGCTTTAATATGTGTTTTAAAGTGTAATAAATAGTAATATTTATTTTTATACGTTAGTGTCTAATAAAATTTTTTTTCATTTGTCCCGCGTACTTGCACGGCAACGCCAGCAAGAGTAACGTGTTATTTCGGCCCAAGCATCAAGCACCAAAAGGTGAATGAGGGCGGAGCCACTTCTACCGCAATCACAAATGCTCCGACACACACTATCGGATATTTTTTTTATTTTTTTTTTATTATATTTTTTATCTCGCCTTAGGATAGCGGAGCACAGCTAAAATTTAAATTTAAAACTTTGGAATATAAGGGCTGACGTGTTACATTGGCTTAGAAATATATCCAAAGTCTGATTAATAATTAATCAAGTCGTTACAGGGCAAAAAAAAATAATTATACTAGTCTATTTTAGCGAGATAAGTATAATTTTTCCATATTTTTTTAAGCTTCCCACGGTATTGTCATAAAAATTTATGCCAGTGGCGGAGCCAGCCGAATAAATTTTCTTAGATGTCCACCGTTAGCATAATTAAAATTTAATTATACCGACCTTTCAAGGTCATGAGTCAGTGTTTAAAGAATTTTTCAATTCTTTTGGGCAAGCAATTCACCCATTATGCAAAAGGTACGCCGTCATTCTATTACAAATTTCGACTGCTTATAAAGTTACTAATTCATGTAATTCCCTCACGGTACTATTCGCTATCACTAAATTTATAATACTTAGCCTTAGAGGATGGTTCCCCTTTAAAATATTAAGATACAATGCTGAAAGATTGTAGTTAAGCTCTTAATATTTATTTATTCCGACAAGTTAACTCTCATCGTACTGATTAATTAAAAATTAAAAAATTACACAGGTCTTTATATTACCTTCTCGGGATATGGTATAAAAAAATTTTTATATCTTTATTATAATTTTTTAATTAATTTTTTAGGCTAATCCAATTTCACTCACCATTACTTTTGGAGTCTCGGTTGATTTCCTTTCCTTTCCTTACTACAATGTTTTGCTTCAGGAAGTTTTAATAAAAGGTTTCCCTTAGGATTGTTTAATTGGGCTTTAATATTTTTATTTAAGAAATACAAGGCCAAAAAGGCACTCTAAATCTGTTTTCCTTAAAAAAAACACCAATATTAAACTTTTCGATTGCTCATCCTTTTTTATAAATTTGTAGTACATCCTTAATAACCCCTTTAATTACTTTAGTGTTAAATTCTATATCATCACTGCTGCTTATATTGGAAACAGCTTGCATTTGTATTAATAACCATTTGGGCTTTCTATCCCTGCTCCGCTACCTTAGCACCTATTATATTTTTTAGCACCCTCGACCCCCCTAACACATGGTGTATAAATACAAGCCCTTAAAGGGGTAGAGCAGATGTTTATAAACAGTAGGGCATTAAGGTGAAAATTTATCTTACTACGAAGTTTGCTTTGCCTTCTCTTTATCCTTATTGCGTGTACACTAAAAAAAAGAAAGATATGTCTGGAAAAATTGTTTAAGTCTACAGATACTAACTTAAAGAATAATAGCTTTTTACCCTTCAAAGGGGAGTAAAAAAAACTTGGTTTGTGTGAAACGCTCGCTACAGTTACGGTAGGTTACATTATTTATAGTTCAAGCGAGCGCGGATCGGATGCGGAGAGGTTAACGTACCCTTAGGGTCAAATGATAAAAAGGAAAATAAATATATCCAACTGGTCCATTTAGTTAGGCTTGGTAGTGGTTCCGCTCTTAAACGAGATAAGGAGATTGCACGCCAACGGCTATAAAGTATGATAAAAAAGGGGTTATATATAAATAAAAAGAATTTTTTCTCGAGGCACTTCAGCCTAATTAAATTTTTTGCTTGCTCTGGCTAGCCGGCTAGGACCTAAAATAAGAATAAGTCACGCACTTCCGAGTATTAATCGATAGTGTCTAAAATAAATCTCTTTCAATTCCTTTTAGACTTCTAAGAACCAAAAGGCAAGACCGGTTTTTTTTTTTAATAAATATTGAGGTATTTTTTTTCAAAGTTCAGAATCTTCTTGGTATCAGTAAAAAGATTTTAGATCATGACAATATTTTTAAAAGTTATTATCAAGATAAAATCTTCTGTTAATTTAAAAGAACCAGGTAACAGATATTTCAATTTGTCGTATTGTTTATTTTCAGGTCGTACTTCTTAACAGCCTACCTAGGAGGCTACTCCCACCCAGGGGTTTTACTAAGTGTTCACATATTATCAGACTCGCAACCTTGTTAATCAAGGTTTTTATTACAAATTTGAACGTAGTACCTTTTATTAAAAAATTGGAAAATTTACCCCCCCTTTTTTTTTTTAAACAAAGTTCTATTAGGGTAGATACTAGGTATAATTAGAAAAGGAATAATAGATTTTTTATATTCTAAATGAGTCTGAATAAACTCTTCTAGGTGAGTATTTAAATAGTCTAAAAAAATGTAGTTAAATAGTTGGAATGTAAATATTATAATTATTATTATTAATAGTACTAAAGGACTAAGATGTTCCAACTTATTATTCCAATTAAGAATATTTTTACCCAACAGCTTTAAAATATAAATTGGATTTACAAGAGCGAACCCCTTAATTGGTGTTGTTTTGATTTTAGTATGCGAAGAGGAATTAGAGGGGTTGGAGTTAACAGTAGAAGATATAAGTTTAGTATTACCTCTGCAATCAGGGTCTGAATTTGTAGTATTTAAAGGTCCTACAAATTTTTTTTTTATAAACCGAGGGATTATAAAAGCTACTACAAATAAATATAATAGTAGTATATTTAATATTAAAATATAAAAATTAAACTCAGCAAGGTTGGAAATCATCTCAACCAAGGGACTTAAATCACCTGCCTCGATAGGTGCTGAGTTGATCCAAGGCTCTGGACCTATAGAGGGAGAAGGGCTACGGCTAGGTGTAGATTTGAGTAATGAGTCGGCCATCTGTTTACCAATAGCACCTCCTACCTTTAAAGCGGCGGCAGTACCCCCCGCAGTCGCTACTGTGGTAACCGCAACTAATGCTGCTTTAGGCATAGGTGGTAGACTCGTAATGCTTTTGGCCAGAGCACCTGCAGCGCTTCCAGCCGCCGCTGCAGCACCAAAAGAAGTAGTTGTAGTTTCTATTATACTTCCAATTAAGGCAGGGGCCTTATCTAAAATAGCTTTATTGGCCTCTGATCCAACATCTATTGTTATAGTTGTAGAAGAACCAGGTTTTGAGGAAGAAGATGTGGAAGAATTTAAATCAGGGACATTTAAAGAAGACGAAGGATCTGAACTTAAGTGTACAACGGGAATGAGATCTAATAAATATCCGATAAAATAAAATGCGAATATACTTATAAAATAAAATACAAAGTAGTGAAGTAATAATTTAAAAGCAGAATAATTACTAGTATCTCTTGAAGAAAAAAACCCAAATACAATAATAAATAGCATTGATGCTAAAATTTTATATAGATTTAATCAGAGAAAGTTTAATGTTTTAATACTTAAATTTAAAATACTTGTGAAAACAGCTAAAAGGGTAGGAATACTATAATATTTGTAAAAAACAATTGTAATTACCGCGAATAAGAAAATTGACAATAAAAATAATAAAATATTTCTAAATTTGTCCATTTTTTTAATATAAGAAATAATAAATAGAAATTCTGTAATTTTTTTTAATTAACGGTGCCATCATTCTATAGCCTCACTCCCCAGTCGCATCACTCCCTTTAGGCGCTAAAGACCCTCCACTCGCCTAATTTTTTAATAAAAGAATAATGGCCCTTGGCCTTTGGTGTGAGGCGCTTGGTGCTAGGTACTTGGTGCTAGCCGCTTGGTGCGTAGTCCGTAAAATACAAATTTAACTACGGGAGGCTGGAGGGGGTAGGGGGTGTTATCACTACCTTGCATCAGGCACAACCAGCTTAAAGTTGTTGGGATTGCACTTCACTGCACTACGCCGCCCTAAGAGGGTACAAGCAAGCTACCTAGCTGGATGTAAAGCCAAGTTTCAGACACAGTGTGTAATAATTTAAAGTAAAAAACGCACCTTAAAGGATGCTTACAATAAGTTTTTTCAGATTTGAACTGAAAATTTTATCTTGGTAGGATATTGTTTTGCATTAAACTAAAAACTTGTGTGGGGTGCTTTCCAGCCGATAAAGAAATAAAATTAAAGTTTAATCAAGAGACAAAGATCGCCTTAGTAAAATTTTTCGTCGTATAGGATCTTGTTTTAAATACATCGAAAAATCATCAGGAAGGCCTATATATTTTCATTTATCTTTCTGGCGATCTAAAGAATTAACTAATCAAGATTATTTCTATTAAAAAAAAAATACATGCTGCCAAAAAAAGATTTCCATCGAAAAAGTGTTAGGGGTCTAAACATCCCTCCGCAAAACTTTTTAAGGTTACCCTTATGGAGATATACGCAAAAATCTAATTTTTTATTGGATTTATAATTGTCTTGTAACGACATTTAACGCAAATTTCCTTTTTTTTTCCCTTTTATAAATTATAAAGCTTTTTTAAACATTTTTTAAGTAAAAGTAAAAGTCTTTTTAAGATAAATTTCGAAAAATTATATCGTGCTTGTGTGCTTACGAATTCATTGAATTTCTAGCTTTGTGATTGATGGAGAGGCGGGGATGTTCGGTAAGAATCGGACTTAAGTTACCGCTCCGCGGGAATAAGGGTTAATGTAAAAAGATTAGTTGTGAGCTTAGCGAGATTGGTTATCTCTTTCTGATACAAGGATAGGGGTTTCCGTTGAGTTTTTATATTTTATTTCAACCAATTTTACAATCCTTCTGCCCTTTGGGCCTTGTATAGTGAGGAATATTGATTTATAATATTTAAACTAGAGACGGAGAAGTTTGTGTGCGAACGACCTACCTAAATTTGGAGGAGTAGCGTTTATTTATCTCAAGAACTATCATAGCCAATAAGGGAAAATGATAAAGTATAGAGTTGGTACAGTTTTCAGTAGGGACTATAAAGGTAAGAATTAGGGCTGGGTTCTCATATTGTAAATTATTAGAGTGTTATAAATTAGCACCACAATCGCTGTAGATTAAGTGATGTTGTGTGATTGTGTTTATTAAATGGTTAAGTCTACATTTATTATCACTTTTTGTGCAAGTGTGGATAGACAATGACGTATCAACTTTATCTTCTATAGACTCGGAGTGGAATAACTAACTTATCAATTAATTCTACTTCGCGCCATAAATCTTAACCAAGCTTATAACCTCGATATACTGTCATTTCAAGTCAATTTTATCTCAGTTTTTTTAATTCCAGCACTCTAAATATAAAAGAATTTAAAAGATATTCTTTAAAAAAATCTAAAAAAAAAAATAAAAATAAAAATGAATACTTTAAACGGTACTAATACAAAAGCAATTTTTAAAACAGAAAAAATAAAATATTTATATTTAAATCCTAATGATTTCAATTATGAGTATTTTTCTCGCTCCGCGCTAAAATTTAAGTCAAATGCATTTTAGCGCGGAGCGAGAAAAAGAATGCATATACGCATTTTTAATAAAAATTAAAACAGAAGATGGAAAAAAAATAAAAAAAAACTTAAAAACTTTAAAACGGATGAAGGATATACTTCGTTTTATAATTAGATTTTTGATGGTTATGAAGAAAGGAATAAGATAAGGATTAGTGCTATAATAAAAAGACTAGCAATTTCACGGTATTGTTAAATACTTTAGAAAGCTATAAATTAAGGCAATGATGACAAAAATAATTAAAAAAAACACACTTAACCTACATTGAAGTAATAAAAAAATTTTTTACAATGTGTAAGGCTAGTGTGTTAAAAAAAAACTAATCTAATAGTTTTACAGTAAGATTATGTGAGTAAAAAAAAACTTATTTAATAGTTATACTATATTTTACGTATCTTTATTTTCTCGCTCCGCGCTTCACTATAAATTGTTAAGTTAATCTCGCTCTGCGCTATGGATAAACCGGAGAAGCGCGGAGCGAGAAAATAAAATTGTGCATTTAATGCTAAAGGAAATTTAGATGGTTTCTTAAAAAAAGCGAGATTTCAACTACAACTATCAATATTATTTTAAAGTAAGTGTATGAATGCACTTTGTACAGAAAATAATAGATCTCGCTCCGCGCTAAAATTAAACATCCTCGCCTTCTTTTTAGCGCTAGTTAATATCAACCCCTATTGTAGGCGGCTGCTGATTTTAATTCAAGCGATTAAAAGGGGTTATATATAAATATAAAAAAATTTTTTTTTAATTTTTTTCTCGAGGCACTTCAGCCTAATTAAAAATTTTTACTTGTTCTGGCGTAGCAGTCCGCGCTTCTAGGATCAAAAATAATAATAAGTCGCGCCCGAGTATTATGAATATAATACTAAGAATCCGATCATTAAACTGAAAAGTCCTGTAGCTTCGGCTAAAGCGAATCCTAAGATAGCAAAAGTAAATAATTGACCTCTAACTTGAGGGTTTCTAGCTGTAGATGCAATTAAAGATGAGAAAATTAAACCAATTCCAATTCCGGCTCCAATTAAACCTGAACAAGCCAATCCGGCTCCTATATATTTTGCAGCAACTAACATAAAAATATTTTACAAGATTAATCGATAGTGTCTAAATTAAATCTCTTTCCATCTCTTTTAGTGGATCCGCATTTCTAAGTACCAACAGGCAGGGCAGAGTTTTTTTAATAAATTCAGCCACGGGTTTTATTTGTACGGCAGCCTGAGGCAAACTACGGTGATTACAGACATAAAACATTAGTATTTAAAAATATAATTAATTCACGTAAATTTTAGGGAAAAGTTAGTAATTATTTAGCTTAACCTTAAGGTAATTTAAATTTTTTTGATCCTTTTAAGGTTTACCGCGCTATCGGCGTGTATAATGACAACAATCTTTTATTCACCCTGTTTTGGGTTCTTTATTTGTAGTGCGTAGCGTGTGCAAACAAATAAAAAAGTATATAAGTTGACGGTCTTTTAACCAGGGCACGGAGCAGTAGCGTGAAAACCAAATAAATCAATATCAATAAACACTTTTGCTCAACGATTATCTAATTTATTTTGTGGAGCTTCTTATTTACTTTGCTTATTTTCTATTGAAGGCATACGAGCCACGCACTACCCACTACCAACATCACTCCACACTGTGCCTTTGAGGCCTTAAGAGGATTAAAACCTCAGACCTAACAGGGCAAAAGGTGCACTTAATTATTAACCCGTCGATATAATTAATCACAACTACCTTAAAGGGGTAAAAGGATGTTTGCCTGCGTACACGCTCTAACTAATCATCCTTTGTAAGCTAAACAAAGCTGTATTTTTTTTTTTAATTTTCTTTTATTTTATCTAAGGAATACTGGGAAGGGTTACATATTGATGCAGGTTTTAACGGTGGAGGCTCTATTACTTCTGTAAGACTGGCCGCAGGTAAGTATTTTATGCCCCAAGTCACAACAATCTTTTTTTACTACGCCTGCTTCCGTGATTGTTGAAGCTGAGGATGATGTTAAAGATAAGAACTGTCACTTAAATTTTTACTTAAAAAAATGGCTGAAACCATAGATAATAGGAGTATTACACTGCTTAATAATAATAACATAGCACCATATGTATACAATCCTTGACCTACCACTTCTATTTGTGAAAAACTACTTAAAATATTATCTATATCAGTATTACCCGATTGAATTTCAATAACGCGTGCGCGCGGATCGAGAGCCATAAATAAATCAGATAAATTAGTTAAACGCTCTGTATTATCTAAATTTTTTTCTAAAATTAAAGCATTAAAAAAGTTTAAAATTTCTAATGGTAAATCTAAAATAAAGACATTGTTAATAGTAAAAGGTAAAACATTGAATATTTCATAAACAAATAAAGTACCTACTAGTAAAGCAAGTGGTAAATTTTTAGTATATTCGTTTCCTATTTCTAAAATATCTAATAATCTAATATTTATCATCATTATAATGAAAAGAAATAATACAGTAATGGCTCCAATGTAAATAATAATATAGGAAATACCTATAAATCCTATACCTAATAAAATTAAATATCCCGCAGTATTAATAAATAAAGATATTAAAAAAATAACAGCCACAACAGGATTTTTAGAGGTAATTACTAATATACTGGACAATATAGCTCCAAAAGATAAAAGATCTAATAATAAATTGTTCATTTTTGTTAATTTTTTCTACGTATAAGCACGTGTAACAAAAAATTTTACAGCAAAAAAATATATTTTTTTTTGCTAGTGTCTCGCCTAGCGGTAATTCTAAAAATTTTGCTTCATTTTTCTGCGCAGCGTTTATCGACCCGCCCTAAGAGATATCCTAATGTAAGGAGGTTGGGATAGGCAGGACAACTCACACGAGCCTTTTTAAATAGTCAGCAAAGCTTAACCGTGTCTGTGTTTTGCTACGTCAGCACGATGAAAAAAAAAGAGTATTTAGGATTGTTGAACAATTTAACCCTTCTATACTTAGAAAAATATTTTACCGCTTAGGGTTAAAAAAGCCGTAAGCCGGCGAGGTATACCGCAGACCGAAGGTGCGAACCAGCGGCCGTAAGATAACACGAAGCAAGACACTAAAATTTTATTAGTTTACAGAGATACGCGAGGAAAAATAACCTACATTTACCTAGATTGCGGAGATTTGAAGGTAGGCATACGCAACAACGCAGTCAAAGGAGGCAAATGTTCTAATTTTTAATTTCGCTACCTAAAACAAAAAAAGTTTTAAGTTCTATAAACACTACGACCGTTTATAAAAAGGAAGGATGGTGATGCAATGTAAGAAAGCCTCCGGCAGTAGCAGTAAAAAATTTAGACTAAAGGCATTATACTATAATTTAAAGCATACCCACACTACCCTAACAAGCGCTGAGCGTTAAAATACATTTTTTTATGACATTGAGAGTAAGGGCCTTAACAGTACCATTAAAAATATAAAGGAATACACCCCTTACCAAAGGACGGCACAAAAGGCAGCTGAAGGCAATATCACTTTGCCGCCTTTTCACCTTATCACCCTATCACCTTACCACCTTATCATCTTATTATATTACCCCCCCCACTCCTTCGCCTTCGATAACCCGACCACAGCTCGTTCGAGAAGAGTTGTTAAAACTAGCAGCCAGGGTAGATTAGTTAAAGGCGCGTGGTTGCATGCGTGAGCCAGGCCCGGAGGCGTTCTAGAAGGTCTAAAAAGCAATAAAATTTATATATTTTTTTTAGTACGCCCCAGCAAAAGAGGTGTTTGCAAGCATACACCTCTTATCTTTCTACGCAGGTTTCAGACAATTATTAGAGTAAGGTAGAATACTTAACTAGTAAAACCTAGTCGCTAATGAAGAAAAAAAAGTTTTAAATTTATTAGCAGGTCTCAGTCTTAAAGCCACAAGCGCATAACACCAAAAATGCGCGGCTACGCCAGAGTGAGGGAAAGCGGTAATTATAGTAGAACAAAATCATGAAATTTAATTTAAATTTAAAATTAAGGTATAGTTAAAACAAAACGCAACAAATTATATTTATGTTTGGCCGCCTTTAGCTGCGTCCCGCACCACGCAAGTCACAAAGCTTAAGGTATTTGCCTTACTTTAGTTAGGTTTCAAGCACTGAACACTAAACACTTCTACACGACAGCCTTGTCGCGACAGGTCCTGCTAGACCGGGCCTATAAAAGTCGAACCGTGGCAGAATAACACCGTGCAAGGGCCTTGACGGAAAAGAAATAAGGCGAACTTATTTATATTAATAAGGTGCGCTTATTTATATTAGTATAGTCCTGTAACTTAAATTAGTAATACGGCTGTGCTACGAAAAAAAAAAACTTTTTTTTCCGCTTTGCTAGCCTACCCTTCAGGCTCGGGAGGATAGGGATGGTTTGTTTAGCGTGCAGTGCTATTGAAGGGGTGCCACTAAAATAAATTTATTTTTCAGCCTAAAGGACACTAATGGCTTAATTTAAATTTTTAGGTAAATGCACACCTAAAATAAATATACAGTCTCTCAACCGCTGCGCTTTTATTATATGTGTTATAAAAAAGATGTGGTAGAAGAGGGTAAGGTCAGGTCAGGTGGCTTAATAAATAATAAAATTTGGAATAGCGTATAATTTTTATGCTCAGCGTCAAAAGGCATTATAGTTATATGCCTAATTAAACTAAGGTTGAAGGTTAATTAATATCGAAGCAGGCTACCTAAACACTAGAACGGCGGAGTAAAAAAATTTTGTTTGGCGCCTTGCACTGCTGTAAGCCTGCTGTAATAAAATAATAAATTTAGAGTGTTATATTTTTATTTAAAATTTCGCCATTAATATGTACTAGGGTAAACCAATCAAAATAAATAAAATTCTCAACTAAAAAAGAAGAGTTATCTAAGTTATTTATCGCTTCGCGATACTGTTAAGTTTTTTAATATTTGTTTATTATCCTTTTACTTCTTGCGCAGCAGAGGTGCAGCGCTTGCCTTTGCTGGATATGTAAGCACACCAAATCACCTTTAGCTAGGTGCAATGTAGGTTTCAAAAAAAAAAAATTAGAGGGCGAAAGGCTTCTAATTTTTTTACTTTGTTTGCAAGGCCCCCCTACTCCCAAGGCCCCTAAAGGCGCGAACAGCTAATGTACTAAAGCATCAAGAGAAAATGTTTTTTATCACTCCGCGCTTGTTAGGTCATTCTAGTTGTCAACGTACTACTTGTAATAACCTCAGCTTCCGTAGGTGTATCTAAGTTAATTAAATTTCCAGACTGATTTTTATTGGTGGTTTATTTAGCACGCTTCAAGAGCAGGAACCCCTAAGCCTAAAGGGAAGGAGCACAGACGAGTGAGTGTTTTGCGCTGGCTTGGGAAACACGAAGTGTAAAAATAAATTTATCGCGTTTCACGATAGGGGAGCCTTTAAATAATTATAAAACCGGTCCCCCAGGGGGGCCTGTAGATTAAAAAGATATTTAAAACAAACAATCCAGTCCTAATTTAAGGATTGAAAGCGATAAATCAAAATCTTTTTTTTAACGATTACGAGACAGCATACCCCACCTAAGAAATTAGCCAATGGTAAATTTTTTGAAGCAATATCAAGCTCATACAATCTATCTACATAACCAACGAGGAGCGTTGTAAATATAACCAAAAATAGTTGAAAAAAAAGGATCCGTATCAAACTCGTATCTGGAATATCTGAAATATTTTTCATCTTGCCTTGCCCCAACAAACGCGGACTGCTACACGTCATCCGACCAAACGCCTCCTCTCAATCGCCACGCTCCGCGCACCCGGCCTCAGAAAAAAAAGATACATTTTTTTGTAGGGGCCTTGGGGTGCGCTTGCGGCTGCGCCGGAGAGGTAAGGAGGCAGGCTCTGCACTGCCCTGCTACGCCGCCCCAGCCCCTCCCGATTCGGGCATCGGGGGGGGGTGCGAGCCGCCCCGGCCTGAAACGGAAGGGGTTGCAAACCAGAGGAAAGGGGGGAGAGATACAAATACAGCAAAAAAAAATACATTTTTTTTTTGCTATAACGTTGTACCTGCTGCGACGGCACGGCACTGCTACGCAAGGCAGCCAGGGGGTAGGAGTCTAAGGTCGCTTCGCTTTTCTTTTTTTTTTATTAGGGCAACTAGCTGGCCTTGACTATAAATCGATCTATACACATAAAAATATAAACATGAATCTCGCTTCACGCTGCCGTATATAAATAATTGAACCGGCAGGTTCCTAGCAAAATTATAACTAAGATAAGCGAGACCGTGGTAGCAATAAAATTAAATAAAACAGTCTTAGTTTTCATTGATTGTTTCCCAATAAAATCTCGCGGGGCGTGAAATAAAAATGTTAAATATCTAATAAAATGACCTTTTGCCCTTTAAGCCCAGACTGAAACTATTATTTATATTCTTTTACGCTTACGTATTTTAACCACCGAGCCGCTACTTTTCTCCACTATAAGGCCCCACGGGGGCGGGTAGTATTATTTAGCAGGCCTACGGCTTTTTTTTTAACCATACTCGCGGAGCGGGTAGAATTTAAACCTTTCGGCGTATGCGTACCTTTTGTTTAGCAAAAAGTTCCTCGCGTGGCATATGTTAGGCGTCTGGTATTTTTCACTGCCAATTTACATTTTTCGCGGAGTGATAAACCCCATATTTACGTATTAATTAAGACTTTATTTATCAAAAAGGCGCGAAACTACCTAACAGTTAGTGGCGGAGCCTGAATACCCTTTGGGTAGCGTACGCAGAAAAAGTTAGAACATCCGCTACTTTTATTTTTTTCTAAACCCCGCGCTAAAATTTACAGCAAAAAAAAATATATTTTTTTTTGCTACTTGCTTCTCTTTTTTTTTTACCTCATTAGTGATTTGTGCTCTTTAAGCCGAAAATTAACGCTCCGCGCGAGAATTTATTAATACCTACAATCATCCCCCGGTCTAAGTAAAACGAGATCACTCCGTGTTTATAAATAATCTCGACGATACCCCCCCTTTTTTACACCATAAGGGATTATTAATTAATTAAATCTGAGCAGGCAAAACCTGTGGGAAAATCTAAGGGATCTGGCTGTAAAAAAAAGGATCTGCCTTTGCACTACAATTTTACAGCAAAAAAAAATATATTTTTTTTTGCTACTAATAAAGGCTCCGCCACTACCTAAAAATACCGTTAGCGCGGAGCGAGAAAAACTTCCTTATCAGGAAGGTTGTATTACTTTGCATGATCGAAGCGAAAAAAATAAAAAGGCTTAATACACGGAAAATTTAATTATATCTGGTAGACTCGATTCGAACGAGCAAGATCTTACTCCCAAAGTAAGCAACAGGCCAATTTGTTTTCTACCAGTTTTAATTTTTGCTAACATTTTATGGACCACTCGCATATCAAAGGTCCTTGAAAGACGCGGCTGGTTTCGGAGATGTGTGTGAGTACGCCGAAAAAAGCAACCAAAGACACAAGGGAGGGTGGGTGGTGTGGGCAGTTACCGAAAAAAAAAATTTTTATTTAAGCAAGCAAGAAAAAAAGTGTAGCACCATTTAGTACCCTTAAAAGAAAGGGAAGTGTAAAATAAATATTTGTACCATTAGGACCGTAATCGTAATTTTAGACTCTTCGGCTCTGTATTTTTCTTTAAAGCAATGTTAGAGCCCCGTGCCATCTATACCGTGGCAGCTTATTATTTACGGAAATGTGTTAACCCAAAGGGTACAAAGATGAGAGGAGTGTTGATCTTATTTACAACTATAATTATAGAGTAAGGATTAAGCGGTTTGCCTTTTGGTTTACGCGAGTGATAAAACACACGCAGTTGTACGCAGAAAAAGATTTGAGTTTATCACCTTTGGATAGCGAATCACAGCCGTAGTTATTTTAATTTATTTTTGCGGAAACAGTTCTCGCTCCGCGCTTATTAGGCTATCAAAAAAAATTTTTTTTTAATGGCGTAGCCTTTTTCGGTTTAAGTACGTGCCTTAGAGTACATCTCGCGCCAACTGGCTTGCTGCTAGGTTTATGTTCAAGCAAAGATACGAGTATTAAGGAGAAACAAACACTTCTTTTTAGGTTAAATTTTTATTTTTTTCAGCGTAGTAAACGATTCACGCTAAATTTGTTATTACTATGACCGGAACATCGCGCACCCTCGTACTCTTCAGGTTTATAGGTGGGATTACCCTAGGGCCTGATACTCTTAGGCGCGGAGCAAGTGATCAAGCACAGCAAAGGTAAGGCACTATTTAATAAAAGGTAATAGAAAGAGAAATTTTACAGCAAAAAAAAAATATATTTTTTTTGCTACGGTTTAGGTACACCTAGGCTCATCTTTTTTACTACGAGTCTGCATATGTGTTTTTTTTTTTCTTAGTAAACATACGCACTAAATTAAAGGCTTATCTAGAGTTATTTGGGCCCTTTGTGCCTAAAAACTAGATTTTAATAATTATAAAACAATTTTATTACTTCTCTTTTAGAAATATAGAAATATAGAAATATTCGACCCATCCACACTTTTTTTGCAAATATTTTACAGCAAAAAAAAATATATTTTTTTTTGCTTCTACCGGCCACTCAACCACTCGCATACCCGCCCTCCTTCGGACGGTAATCAGGCGGCGCGCACGCGCCGCTCGGGAGGTGCACTACGACGCCTGCTTACGCAAAACCCTAGGGTTTCAAAGGTAGCAACATATTTATTCTTAAACCTTACAGCTATTAGTAATTAAACAATAGTAGTAGTATATACTGCTGCGTCGATTATATGACTGCATATGAGGCCCTAGGCTAAAATGAGTTTACATCATTAACATAAACTTTGTGACTCTGCCTTACTGCCCTTTGTGCCTTAAAATATTTGCCGCTCCGCGCAAAAAAAAAAAAAGATCAAAAAAATTATAATTCTTCTCCCGCCTACTCGCCTTCGACGCTCGGGAAGTGCTAAAGCTAAAGATGATTTTATCTTTTGACCGCGAAGCGTGCGCTAAACTATAACAATAACTATAAATATTTAATTACTGTTACTTGTTGATTTTATCCATAAAAGTTTAGGGAAACCAAACGGTTGCTTAAAAAATACTCCCCAAGGAGATAAAAAGTAAAATTTTACTTAACTTAAAACCCTAGCAACCAGCGCACTACGAGCGCCGTCCGAGCCTACGGGGGGGAGTACGTGAGTGGTGTTACATCCCGGCGTAGGGACGGATTTTTAAGTGCGTCAACAAATACAAGGGAGTGATTGAGTATAGAGTGTATCTTTTATTAGGTATAAGCAAGGGCTTTATTTTACAATTGGAGCGGTTTATGATAATATTTTCCTCGCAAAAAAGGTGCCTTAAAAAGGGGTTAAATATATAAAAAATATTAACACCTAAAACTCTCTTTAATTAAAATTATTGCTACTAATCTAACTTTCAAGACTTCGCCCGGCCTTGACAGGCCCTTTTCCCGATCAAAATTAAGACCAGGCTGATTTAACCTAGGCTAGCGCGGAGCGAGTAAATGAGGTAATAGGGTAGCTATTGGTCTAATTAAAGATACAAATCTAATAAAACTTACTATGATTTAAAAATTTTTTCATTTCGCAGGACTACTGCAAAAGTAAGCAATAGCACCGCGCTTAAACTGAAAAAATAAACATCACTTATAGGCCTTTGGAAATATACCTATATGAGCTATAAGTGAGCCAATAATAAGAAAAAAATCCTAGTTAATTTCTGGTAAATATAATTTTATCTATTTGCGGCTATACCTCGTTATAAACCCTACCTAAAACCCTAAACCTTAAGATTAAGTGGGTACCTTTGCCTTGAAACGTAGGCAGGGATGGGGAGGGAGGTGTTAAACTGGTTTTATAATAGCTAAATTTAAGTTTAAAGATCTTTACACCTTTAAGGGCTGAGCCTCTCTAGCAAATAAAAAATTTAATAAATATTTAACGCGAAGCCACGCGTGGAGCAACACACGAGGCGACAAAATTTCCTAAAATTGCGATTTAATATAGGCTTGAAAAAATAGCACCGCTCGACGCCCTACTAAAATAAACACAAGGCCAAATGCCTAAAGAGCGGGGCAGCGAAACACTGCTTAATTGATTTTGTGTTTGCCAACGTGCCCGCGCCAAGGGTATAAATGGTATAAATGGTCTAAATGGTCTAAATGGTCTAAAGGGTCTAAAAGGTCTAAAGGGTATAAAGGATTTAAAGGGTCTAGTGAATTTTTTCAACTCAACATTTACTTACCTAGGGTTACGCCACTTGCTACTCAATCATTTAAAAAAACAGAGTGTAGGTACACAAAGTATTCAATGGAGGAAAATAAAATATTTCCACAAATGTGGTCATATAAAGCTAAAAAAGAATTTATAGGTTAATACAAAAAATATATACAACAGACCAGCAACTCAAGCTATATTGTATAAAAATTTTAAATAAACTTTATTTAAAATTTTAACGGAGTGATAGTAATAAGGAAGAGATAACAAAGTTAAAAAATTTAATAAGTTTTTGTAAAAAGCCCTAACCTTTAAACAAAACTTTACCGTCCTACAAAAGTTTTTAACAAATTTTAAAACTGTTGTTAAAGTTAAAATTTCTACAGGTGGAATAATTTGAAATTTAAATCAAAAAAAAAAAAACATTACTGCCTCTATTATATGAGATAAAAGGAATCTTAAACCGAAGCGGATTAAATTTATTATAAACCCTTCTTCAAAAATAAAAGCTAAGCAGGCCGCCTCTTTCGCCTCTAGTAAAGTTTTTTCTCCAGCCAAATCAGCCGCCACATTTGTCTCAGCCGGCGCATTTGTCCCAGCCGCCACATATGTCTCAGCCCCCACATTTGTCTCAGCCGGCGCATTAGCCCCAGCCGTCGCATCTGTCTGAGTACCCACGTCCTTCTTGCTTCATTGAATTTTATTAAATGTATCAGCATCTGTTATAGTCTGTATCAGAACTGCGCGATCCGCTGTGAGCGTCACTACCTCATTTACAGCGGCTTGTTGTGCGGCACCTGTCCCATGTAGAGCAATCTCAGCAGCTTTTTTTATACCAGCCTCTATTGAAGCTAAGTTAGTTCTCATATCCTCAATATCTTTGAAATATTGCTCTTTATCATAGTTTAATTTAATTGTACCTGAAGTTAAAATTACCTTACCACGGTTTAAAAATATATAATTCTTGATAGAAAAAAAAAACTTTTTAAGACAGGAGGCAGCGTACGATTTTACCGTGCTGAACCCATTTTTTATTTTTGAAAGTAAGCCACACATGCTTAGAAAGAAGGTGGATAAGTCTTCAATATTTAAGCACCACCCCACCAATAAACCGCCACAAATAAGAATAATCACACTACATCAACGAAGTGCCAATATAATATTGCAGCCTCAAATCCAAGGTGATGGTCTGAAGTTAAGTGGTACAAAACCAGTCTTATAAAACCAACAGTAATAAATATTGTTCCAATAATTACATGTATACCATGCAAACCCGTAGAAGCAAAAAAAACAGTACCATAAACAGAATCCGCAAAAGTAAAACCCGCTTCTAAGTACTCATAATATTGCAAACCCGTAAATAAAACAGCCAAAACTATAGTTAAAAATGCACCTGTAATTGCTCCGGATCTGTTACCATTTATTAATGCGTGATGTGAATATGTGATAAATGCCAAATCTCCAACTATATATTAATAAATATCTAAATATATAATCCATGTATTTTATATTAAGCGCCTCTCCTGACCAAACCCTCTTCGCCCGCCAAAGGCGGCAAAGGTGAGAAGGGGGGGGTTGGCGAGGTAAGTTTCTGCCCTTGGGGCCTTAAATAACTAAAAACTAGTAAAATATGAAACACGAAGCGTGCGCGAAGCGATAATATAAAATCTTTGAAAAAAACTTAATTTTTTGAGATTCCGACTGTACATTAAGCCTAAAAAAAATATTTTTTTAAACCCACCAGTGGACCAGTCTGTAGCGACCTAAAATATTTAAAAATTTTATTTTAATAGTTTAAACCGACGGTCTTAAATTTAGATATAACTCGTTAACCGTTTTCACTAGTGTCGCCAAGATAAAATAATATCTCCTTTGTAAAGGTAATTTTTATAAGGCCCACAGGGTAGCGGTACGCGTCCCAATCCCTGCGTACGCGCACCTACTCTCCTACCCTCCTAATCTCCTACTCGCCTTCCCGCCTACTCGACTACTCGCCTTCACGACTTCCAAGGGGCTGTGCTAAGGCGTCGCTAGGGCGACGTTCGGGCGGCGCTCGGAGGGTGCTTGGGTTGAAAAAAATTATGACTATGCAATATTTTTGTATATTTTTCTCAGGCCTAGCAGGCGTAGAATTACACGCTTCCAATATTAAACGCATAGGGTGAGAGGTTAATCGCTCTGCACTGGTAAGATAAAAAGAAGGTTTTCTATCTTTATACAATCATTTATCGCCTACCTTCGGGCGGCGACAATATGAGCTCTGCCCCTAGAAGTTTATAGTTTATATTGAATATCCTTACCATATTTATAAATAATTGTTACTGCCCCGCACGTATATTATATTTTTTTACGACTCCCACTTTAAGTACATTCCGGCGTTTGATGCTGGGGGGGGCTTTGCCTATTTTTATAATTTTAAAATAGTAGCTAAATTTACAGCAAAAAAAAATATATTTTTTTTTGCTACTACTTCAGGCCTTTGGCAGCGTACGCACGCACCAAGCGACTAAGGCACAAGCATCACTGCGTACGCTGCCCTGACAACTCGACCACCCCCTTCTTTATTTCTAGCGGCTTTGGTGGGGATGAGGCCCTTAGCACCTTTGGTGGGATGGTGTGGGTAAGGCGGATGGGGACATGCGCGCGTACGTTGACAAAGCTCGTTAGAGGCAGGGCCTTATAGAAATAAATATAAATTATAGTTATCAATTCCTTTGATTTTTATAAATGAGCTTTTTAATTTGTAATTTTTATTTAAAATTTCAGACAAATATTTAACTTCTTTAAAATTAAAACTATTAGAATTAAATCTTATCCCTTTATTTTTTATTGAAGATCCATCACAGATTATTCATGTAATTAAACTTTCTAAACTAAGATTATCACAAATAGTATTTGGTAATATTTTTTTTTCTTTGTCTAGTCCTTTAGGATAAAACAGTTTTTTAATAAAATTTAAATGTTCAGAATAAGGACCTATAAATTCCCAATAAACATTTTTAATAGGTTTAGTGGCTCTGCCTTTATAAGCTAACATATTTTTAATTTTTTTACTTTGCTTATAAACCTTATGGGACGTTCTTCATCTGAAATTCTCCTTAATATTAGCTTTTTTACAAATACCTAGCTTACTTAATTTATTATATAAAGAGAGTAATTCCGTGTTATTATTATAATTTTTATTAAATACAATATAATTAATTCATAATACTTTTCCTTTTATCTTTTTTTTTTTAAGTATAATTTCACAAGAACCTAATAAGGATCCTATAATAATAGAGATAATTTTATGTTCCTTCAAACGTACCCACGGATGATTACCCTGGAGAGCGATTAAACTAAGAGACTGTGACGGCATTAATATTTTAAAAAGTTCATTAGTTATATTACTAATATTATTTTGTGTGTTTCTCTCTTGCTTGTGTAGCAATGCAGGTGCGTGGGTAAGAAAAAACAAGGAAAGATAAAAAATTTTATTAATATTTAACGGTTCTTTCCCTCCCTTTGGGGCTTGAAGTGTTAAATCCCCAATATTATTAATATTTGAAACAGTTTTTATACCTCTCCCTGGACGGTTCGTACGATAGTGTTTAGAATAAACCTCCAGGTCTTCTAAAGTTTCACTTTTCGCGCGGATTGGTAAAAATTTTGTAGCAAAAAAAAATATATTTTTTTTTGCTGTTAATTTATATAACACACGGGGTACAATATAAGGCCTTATAAAAAGGGAGCGATAAACAAACTTATTTTTAGAATCAGCTAAAATACATATTCTAGGTATACCTTTATTTAAGACAGGAGGCATTATTGTACTCCCAAGGCCCCTACTTCCAAGACCCAAAGGGCACAAGCGCGGAACAGTTACACAATCCTTTAAGCGACATATGCGAAAAAAAGAATCAGTTGCTAAGTTTAAAGGCTCCGCCACTGAGCCTAATACTCAACAACATCACATAATTCAATACGCTAAAGGTTGAAGGTTTAATAAATAATACAGAATTTCAGTGTAAGTGGCTTCGTAAATAGTTTTTTTACTGCCTTTTTGCTTTTTGGCTCAAAACATCGTGCTTAATGGAAGAAATAATTCCGTAAAACATTTTAGTTTTTGTGTAGTTAAGGCGTCGCCCTTGACAGCATTTATAATTAAGCCTGCTCTGTAAAGTTCCCAGTAATAAAGGTAAATCATACGCGCGGAGCGGTAAAGTGCAATGACTCCGCCTCATAAATAAACTAATAAAAAATAATAACAAATTTTCTCGCTTAGCGCTATAGATAGGCCAAATATTAAAGGAACATGTAAAGCTAATTTACTTGGCTGCATAATACCATCAGATAATAATAAAAGCTCCACCATTACACTTTTATAATAAGGAATCATTTGAATTCTTTTTTTACCGTTTCACGTGATATTTACAGGAAGAGAAACCTCCTTAATTTTGCTTAAAGTAGGACCCTTATTACAACATCAGGGTCCCAAGGGCCTAACTATCTCTTTTATCTCAGTTATTGTAGCATTTGTCGTAAAGCTATAATAAGAGTAAGAAAATGTAATATACTTTTTTTCTATAAAACCATCTCCTAGTAGTAAAGGCTCTGCCACTATTATTATACTAAAAATTTCAATATTAAGAAAACTTCTTCTTTTTACGGATACGCTCTCATCTTTGGAGGGCCAGAATACCAAGCGCCCAAGGCTATTAATCGGGCCGGCTTCACTGCGTAGCAGCGAGGTGCCGTGCAGGCGCAGCTGTAAAAGATACGACATGTAGCAAAAAAAAATATATTTTTTTTTGCTGTAAAATTTGTATCTCTCCCCCTTTCCTCTGGTTTGCAACCCCTCCCGATTCGGGCCGGGGCTGCTTGCACCCCCTCCTGATGCCCGAATCGGGAGGGGCTGGGGCGGCGTAGCAGTGCAGTGCCGGGCCGGCGTAGCAGTCCGCGCTTGTAGGGGTAAGGCTGGCGAAGGTAATGCTAAAATAATGGAAGTTGTGCCCTTAGGGCCGAAAAATAAATCAAAAATATCACATTTCAGGCGAACACCTGAAGAAAGCAATAATAAAGTGTTTAATAAAGGAATTGCAAAAGGGTCTAGTGCGTCGATACCTGAAGGAGGCCAAGAGGAACCGACAAAAACATCAGGAGATAAGCTAGCGTGGAAAAACCCTCAAAATACACTAAAGAAGGCCATAACTTCACTTATAATAAATAAAGCAAATCCTATATTTAAACCTCGTTGAACTTGTTTTGTATGATTTCCTAAAAAAGTCATTAACATTTAATTTTTCAATTAAAACTGGACTATATCTTAATAAATAGGTAAAATACGTATTTATCTCTTACGTGTAGTCTCTGAGGGACCTACTAAAATAATTATACGTTTATTGGTTCCCTGCTGATTGCCCATTGTTTAGCCATCTCCCGAAGGTGGAGGCAGGTGTCATCTTTAAATTTGTTACTTTATTTAAAATTTAAGTATTTAAAGCTTTAGGGGTTTCCAGCATATAGTAAGATTTATAGAAGGCACTTATACTTTAGCGCTTTTGGCTGCCGACGTAGAAATTTATACAAAACTTTACCTTAAAACTATGTAAATAATAAGCCTTTCTAGACAAATTAAAAAAATAATAAATATAGATCTTTTAGCTAGAGTAGGTTTTAAATAAGGGCTGAAGTGATTTGAATATATAAAATAAACCCAGACCCAAGCACAAAGCGCCTACCGCGGAGCGTGGCGAGTGTTGCAGGGCAGGTGTGCGTAAGCACACCCACCTTCTATACGTTAGTCTTGCGCTACAAGTACAGGGGGGGTGGGTAAGGCAAGGGGCAAATTTTTCAGAAAAAAAAAATATATTTTTTTTTGCTACTTGCTTTTTAAGCCCGAGGACTGTTACTTAAATTTATTTTACTCGCCTACTGCGATTCATGTTTAAACTTAAACTTTTTATTTTTGCTCTTCCTAAATCAGTTAAATGTTCTTTGGAAGAAATAAGGTAATATATTTTTTCCCAATCTTTAAAATCTAAATATTTAGTACCAAGCAAAGGATAATTATTAAAATATTCTATTATAGGTTTTAATTTATTAACTGAGGTTATGCTTAATGATAATACTTCTCTTTGCTCCGAAGATTTCATAACTTTATATTTAAATGTTAATACATTACAATTTAAATAAGAAGCAATGAATTCCATTATAGTATTCATTGATGAGTTAGAAACCATATCATGAGAACGCTGATCTAACCTAAATAATATGCTAACATTCTCACTTACCATTCTTTTTCTGGTTTCAGATTTAGGCTTAGCTATTCTATATTTGACACCAAAATGCCCATCTGCTTCAACAAATCCAGTAAATCAATTATTACTGAAAATTGAAGATGTATCTAATACACTATTTTCAATAGTTAAATTATATTTAAAATTAATAAATTCTATTAATAAATTAAATCTATCATTTTTAGGTGTTCGTAATTTATTGTGTACTAATTTTATAAAATTTATTATTCCATCTTTATCTCCAATTATATACCTGAGAGTATTATCTCCAGATTTTTGAAATCTACCTATCCCCCCTAGTTGTTGCTGAATATAAACATATAATCCTAAATTGTTTATATGTGAAGTAAATACAATACGAGGATTTAAAATTCTAGTTAGTTTACTTTTACCGACAGAAGGTAATGATATACTACCATCACCTTCTAATAGACCTGCTAAATAAAAACCTAATTGTTCTTTATTAAAACTTAATTTTTTTTTTGGCTTACGCAGCTGGTACGCGGTATATTCATTATTATAGTTTTTATAAGCTTCATTAATTTCTTCGGGAGAAACTACTCTTGCAATTTTGGTGCGGAGCGATAAAAGATTATCCCTAACCATACCAAAGTTCAAGACCCAAAGGGTAGGACCGGCTAGCGTATGCATACCTACCTTTATAACATCAACCTTGGGGATTGAAAATTTTACAGCAAAAAAAAATATATTTTTTTTTGCTACTGTATTTTTCGGCCCAAGGCCCCTACAATCGCGAAGCGGTAAAATGTATTTTTTTTTGTTAGGGAAGGGTTGTCTACCCTCCGCCCCTATAGTAGCGAGCCTGGGGGCAGGTCCCTCGCTACGCACTACAAGGGGAGCAGGGGTGTTAGAATTTATAAGACTGGCTCCGCCTTTGATCAGTGGCTCCGCCCGTGTCAGATGTGCTATCTTTATTTTTTTTGTACCTTCTAAGATAACATCACGAAACCAAAAAATCATAGCAAAAGCGGTTAAACCAAACCCTACAGACAGTAAAGCACCTCCATTTTCATACCCGTGAAAATACATTACAGCCGAAACAGTTAAAGTTAATAAAGCAAAACTAGTTACTATTGGTCAAGGAGAAGGTTCCACTAAATGATAAGGGAATGCTTGAAAAGTATAATTATTTTTAATTTTTTTATTTTTTAAAATTTAAACCAGGGGTAAAATATTTTTGTTATTAGTATATTAGTATAAGGCCCAAACACTTACCCTCAACAATTAAACTGGAAACCGCGCCACTACTGCTTTGTACCTGACCTTATAAGCGCGCGCGCGGCCAGCTAATTATCATCCAGAAAGTAAGAGAAGGGAAGAGGCTTACCGTAATTCTTAGGCAGTGCGCTCTCGAGGGCCAAGAAGGTACAAAAAGAAAATATTTTTTTCTAGTGTGTAACCCTTAGCCAAATTACATAGGTGTAATACCGCAGGTCGCGGCTAAATTAAAAAATTTATGCATAGGAGGATGACAAAAAAGGAGACAAGGTGATAGTGTGTATGCAGCGGTAGTGTGAAGGTCTTAGAATATAAAAAGGAGATTGTCCTTTTACTGCACACACCACACGCACACGCGCTCCGTGCTAAAATTATTAAATAAAACTGCGCCGGAGGCCTTAATGAAGGCAAAAATCACCTACAATATTTTTAATTATTAAAAATTTATCGCTGGTTGCATAGGACTTAATATAAAAAATTACAGCAAAAAAAAATATATTTTTTTTTGCTACTTACAGTTTACTGTTTACTATATATCTTTTTTTAATTTAGCGCTCGTTTAACGCTCGAGGCCCTTTGGGCTGAGCATCGATCTACGCTAAAAATTTAAGAGGCTTATATTTTTAGTAGGGTGGAGTCATTGGAGTTTATAAAGTAAAACTTGTCTTGCTCAGCACACGCTACATGATAAAAATAGATGTTTATAATTAGTACTCTATTAAACTGTAAGGGCAGAGCCACACTGTTACGGAAGGCACATATTTTCGTGGAAAAATTATTTAAAGGTAGGACGTATTAGCAAGGCACAAAGAAAAAAAAAAAGGAAAAAAAAAATTTTTTTAGAGGCTTTGACGGTTGGAAAAAAAAAATTTTTAGAGGCTTTGACGGTTGGTATAAAGCAGCATAAACCGTATTTTTACCTTGTAGTAAAAGGTTAGGTTTAAAAAAATTTTTTTTTATAAATTTGTTTCGCTCCGCGCTACTAATGACTTTTTCTGCCGCAGCTGTCACGCAAGTCGGACCCGTCGCACGCAACTATACTAGCAGAGTGAAAAAAGGTTATTTAAATAGGACAGGCACATAGCCTAGCACACGCGAGAAATTTGTAAAAAGAGGAAAACCCGTGTATTAACTTTCCAAAGCTTAATCACACCCTGGAATATGCTGTTTGCCGAGGTATTAAGGATAGCTATGGCCCTAGGCAGGCTATAAGGCAAGATTGTGTTTACTTCACCTGTGTCCTTTAGGCAAGGTTGTGTTTACTTCACCTGTGTCCTTTAGGCAGGGCATACTTTATAGGCGGAAATATAAAACTAACCCGAGGCGAGCCTTAAAAAAAGTTTAAAGAAAAATATAAAAAGTTTAAAGAAAAATATAAAAAGTAAAAATTTAGTGGCTACGCCCTTCGTGCCTTAAGACACAAAGGACACAAAATAATAAAAGAGAGAGTTTTCGCAGGGTAACTGCCTATTCACGCGGAGTGGTAAATTTAAATTAATCACCGCATGTTATAAAATAAAAGTAAGCAAATGCTTACAGGACCTTAAGGCGGGTAATAAAAGTTGTGTATTTGCGCTTGTCGCGCCTTTGGCTATTAAAAAAGAGGTAGATTTAATAAAAAGTTTTGTTTCTTATTCCACTGCGAAAATATAGAGGTAAGAAGAAAAAAAAAAAAAAGAGGTGTACAGGAATTCAAACTTGCCTTAGAGTTTGAAATACTTGTAAACTTTAAATCCAAGCTCATAAACCCTTGCCGTCGCGACCCTACCCTAGTTCAAAGAGGCGAGAGTGAGAAGGGTGATATGTGTGTGTTTCACCTATGTCCTGTATCGCTCCATTCGGCCCGTTAGCAAGCCAAAGTGTACTTTACTGTATCGCCCTCTTTGAAGAATATTGTCCAAAGGTAGAAAAAGGGCAATCTCAATCAGCTTTGGTGAGAGGCGGCGGGGAGGCTAGCCGTCCGCGCAAAATTTGATTAAAAGTTATATCTATAAATTAACCCTCACTTTCTGCCGAATCTACTACGAGGCCTTAAAGAGGTAAATTAAAAAAAAAAAACAAGAGGCAGGAGACTTATTATCACAAGCGCACTAGACGATAAATTTTTATTACCCCCCCCGCTAAAATTTACAATTTAAGAGCGGAGCCCCTGTAGCAATATTTGCAAAAATTTAACCTAAAAAGCGTCAGGTTTTAGTAACTAAAAAACCTAGGCAATTCTAACCGAATAAAAAAGAAATAAAATATCATAAATATAAAGGCGTTAAGGGGATTCGAACCCCTCCTGGAAGCATTAACAGGGCTCTGCACTACCAACTATGCTATAACACCTAATTACACGCCTGCAGGGACCCTGGCTCCAAGGACCATCCGAACCCCGCCCGAGAACCGCCCGAGCACCGCCGTAAGGGGGGTGGCTGGGCGAATTGGCGGGTAAGGGTAATATTTCTGCCCTTGGGGTCTTAAGTAAATAGGCGGTAAATTTTTTTTAGATAAAAGTAAATTTATAATCTGAGGTTGCTTGTTTTAAAGCAAGCGTAGCAGGAAGGATACGTAGCTAACAAAAATTATTTTTATTACACCAGAAGGCAAGCCAGCCCTAGACAGGAGCGAATGAAATTAATTAAGGCCTATAGTGCAGGAGGGACGGTTTATATTATTTATCTCATCCACTCACCCTAGGCACCTATTGTTATTTACCCTTATTTTTTTATCGCACTACGCCGGACATAAGGCAATCACTTTACAGGTTATAAAACACCAGTTTTGTGTGCGAAGCAGAACCTTATAAATTTACGTGCCTACCCCTCTAAGAGTGGATAGGAGTTAATAGGACAAAAACCTTTTTTTAGGTCCCAGGCACCAGTAGATAGGATAAATTTTTTTATTTGTTACCCCACAAAAATGTTATTTTAATTGTAATTATACATGTCTCTTTTATACTTTCGCAAAAAAAAAAAAACCAGGGCAAAAATATTATGCTTTAAATTTTACAATCCGCAGGGCTCCGCAAGGCTGGGGTAGAAAACATATTTATGTGCGCGTCGTACGACGGCCGAAGGCCCAGAGGGCGACGAGAAAATACAAGACCCGAAGAGCACAAAATGTTACAAGGATAAGAATAAACCTAACAAAACTCTAGAATAAGGCCACTCTTAGGTATTAGAAAGCAATATGTTTCCACTTTTATTATAGGTATTAGTATTATAACCCCGCCTTTGGATGGCGAAGCACAGCTTAATAAGGTTATCTGATTAACCTTAATAAAGAAAAGTCGCACCTCCTTAAGGTATCTAGTAAAATACTCTCCTCTCAACACTATACCTCCCCCTTTTTAAATCAACCTTTAGAGGCAGACCATGGTATTTTATAAAAGCAAGGGCGTGAAAATAAAACTTTAAAGGCTCAGTTAGATATGGGGGTTTTATTAAAAAAGTAAAAAAAAATAATATACTTTTAGCCTTTTCCCATCAGTGTGGTGAAGTAAAAAAAAAAAGGGGAAAAAAGAGCGCATTGTGCAGCAAATCCTTTCCCGGATACATCAAACGCGAGCCTAAAAGGCGAAAAGGCGATTAAGAGCAAGGCGACAGGGTGGCAGTGCCCTTTAAGCCTTAGCTAACATACGCGGGAGATAAGTACACATTAAAGGTGTTTATTAAAAGCTCTGCATTCTTCTAAGCCTAAGAAGATATTAAACTAGCCCTAAATTAACTTCTATTTTTTTACTTTCTCGCCTTTGGATAGCGAAGCACAGCTTAATCACTTTATTTACTACACTACTTATACAAGACCTACCTTTGGTTACGCTGCCTAAAAAGAAAACTTACAATTGTCCTGTCTCCAAATAAGAAAGCATTCGGCTTATGTGGCCTGTTCTACGTACGCCTACAAATGAGCTTAGCTGGCAGTTCCAAAATTTTATATAATTTAAACCTGTAGGCCGACGGTGTGGCGAGTTCGCCACTCCTCCGGCGTAGCCGTTTAGATATGTAAAGGGGTTAAAATTGGTTTAATTAACTACCCCCCTTAAAATATCTTTTATATATTGCATGTGCAGGCCTAAAATGCACTGCTTTTCCTCAATTTCCAACTAAGTTTAGGCGGGACTAATAAAGCATGCTCTTTTATAATAACGCGGAAAAAAAAATTTTTTTATTTTTTATCCTTTTAATAGCTCATCGAGCCTACAACTCGCGCAGCAGTCGCGGGAGATATTGATAACCTCTTTTTATTTTTTGAGAAGCAGGCGCGGAACAACAAAACCAAGACCCTAGCAAAAAGCACAAAGCAACAATCGCCAAGTACCAAGCACCAAACTTTTTTTTAATCCCGCCCGAACGCAACCCGAACCCCTCCCGAGAACCGTCCGAAGGAAGTCGAGCAAGCGAGTATAGGGCGGTTAAGGGGGTCTAGTATGGGCGCGGATGTGGGCAAGGGCGAGGGTGAGGGTGTGGTTGTGGCCGTAGAGATATTACTCTTATTCTTATTATACCCTCTTTTTTCTTAGAGGATGAGGATTGCTTTTATACTCACAATCGTAATATATAAATAAAGTAAAGCTAAAAAAAAGCTAAAAAAAATAAATTTTACTGCCTTATAGTCGCCTTAGTGTAGGGTTAAACAAAGGCGTTAGCACACTTAATTTTTCTTCGGAAACCCTCGCATAAAAGCCGGAAGACGAGTGAGTAACGGGGTAGAAGGCGGACAATTTAAATTTATATTAACTTAAAAAACAATTAGATTAATTAAAGAAAATCTAACCGTTACGCTTTGGTAGTTAATTTTTATTAAGACTTTACACTTACTATCCTTTTCTTAAGGTCAAACGTCAGCACATTCGGCCCCGGGGTCAGGGCGAAGGGCTACCAATTACTCCTAACTCCAGCAAAGTAAAATTAAAAAAATTGCTTTTATTAAAGCACAAGCGCGGAGCGAGTCTGGCTTCAACGCTGCAATCAGGCCTTAATCCCGATTTGCAAAGATGACAGGTAGACGGGTGCATAGTAAAGGTAGGCATACCAGCTGCGCTAATTTAAAGTAAAAGTTTTAAAGGTGAGCAATATCTAGGCTATAAGAGCGGGCCAGCAAGCGCGGAGCGAGAGTAAGATAAAAACTAGTTAAGGTTTAATATTAGAGTGCGTAGTGCGTACGTCGAAATAAATTAACTTAAATTAATTAAATACATTCTAATCACTTGTAAAGAAAAAAATAAAGGTAAAATATATTTAGAAAACACATATATTAAAGCTAATAAAGTTAAAAATGAAAACACTAATTGATTAATAAAATAAAATGGTATTAATTGAGGCATTTTTATTATTTATATTCTAAAAAAGGATAGACCTTAAACTCTATTAATGATTTACGCTATACATCTTAAATTTACCAAACGCAACCATAAGCGCGGAGCGAGTGTTGCAATTCTTGAGCATTTGTGTGTCCTTCGAAACTAGGGCCCAGGGTGAGTTTGTACGCCTTGAAAGATTTTAAGGTAGCGTAAGCTGCGCTAGCCGGAGGCCTTGTATTATTTTTTTTCTTAAGTATTTTGTGCCCTTTAGGCCTGGAGTAAATCTAAAGAAATAAAATTTTACTATTTAGCGCACAAACCCAGCGCCTAGAGGCGAGTGGGGCGTGATATTAATCCCCTTTCACTTTTTTTATAATGGCGAAGCCACTAAACTTAAAAATTTTTCCGCTAAAAATAAAGGTTCTAAAAAAGATAAAGCGATTTAGATATTTTATCGCACCCCTCCGCCCGAACAGGCCTTACTGTAATTGGTGTTAGGTTAAGCAACCGACCACGCGAGCGCTGCCTTCAGATAAATATTTTAATCCCTTTACCCATTAGTACAATTAAAAAGAGTACTGCGTAAGACAAAAGTTTTGTGAATCCTAAACTATAAAAGTGTGCATGTGAAACGCTCTTAGGCGAACACAGTAAGGCGTTCGTAAAAAACCACAGGCAACGCGAGGCGGTAAAATATTAAAAAGCGTATGCGCTAAGCAATCGGCCAAAACAAAAAGTGTAAAATTTAAAGCCTCGTGCAGCACTGCACAGAAATAAAAAGCGGTAACTATATAAATTTAAGCGCGAACTTGATAGGTAAGCTTGATACTCGACCCCTCTATTTTAATAAATAAGTGGGTACTTTATATCACCCGACATATAGCAGAAAAGAAAAAGGCAAGGTGAAAAAAAGGGTAGGAATTTAAATGTTGCATAAATATAATAAAATTTTACCGTTGCTACCGCGCTAGTTAAAGTATTAAATTAAGCTATCACCCCCTCCCGATGCCCGAATCGGGAGGGGCTGGCACCATTGGAGAGCATTTTTCTTACACAAACTATTTAACCTTTCCACTCAAGCAACAAAGCCTAAGATACAAGACGTATAAACGCAAAAACCAAGCAACTGATTAAGCCTCTGCACCCCTTAATCAAACCTCCCGCGGCTAAGCGATAAAATTAAAAAAGGAGCGATAACGTCGCCTTGCGTCCACACCTCAACCAATACCAAGCAAAGAGTTCAAACACCTTGCTACGTGGGCGAGTAGGTGTGCTAAGCGCTCCGCAGTGATAGAGGTAAAATGTGGAAGATAAAAGGTGACAAGTAGTTAAGCTCTATTACCATTCGGGTTTTCGACATGGGCGGGATAATTTTTCCAGGAGTGGTGAAAGCCAAGGGATAGACATGTAAAAGCGTAACTGGTTGTGTTACACGCTACGCTGCCTGCTACAGGGGTAGGAAGGGATGAAAATCTAAAGACAATGTGTAGGGAGCGTTATATTAAACTAAGAGCCATCTTAATAAAGGTAATAAACTAAAAATTTTAAGGCATTACATAACGTTTGTGCCCTACCTGCCCTAACAAGGCCCGTCCTTGCTTACTCAAAGTATTTCGGGCGGCGCTTGGAGGATGCTTGGGCAGGGCTGATCAAGGCGGCAAAATAGATTAAATAAAACAACGATTCAGGCGGTAAATTAAAACAGTAACGCAAAGCGCTCGCTCCACCAGCTTGTGACACTAAAATTTAAAATAAAAAAGTTAGCGTGATACGGCGGGGGATTTTATTTTATTATCAGGCTCAGCCTTTAACTAACAGCGTAATCCCAAAGCCCGATAAGATATTTTAGCAAGGGCGAAGCCACTAGAACGTATAGCTCATATAAGTTTTTAGCGCGCAGCACGCACCGGGCTTTTTATTTGGTAAGCAGGTGAGTGATGCTTTTTTTCCTTATCTATTACAAGACATTTTGAGTATCTTTATACTTAATTTACAGCAAAAAAAAATATATTTTTTTTTTGCTACTTGTCGTAGGCTGGCGGCGCAATTTATTTTTTATTTATTTGGCTTGATTTTTGATATATTTTTTTTTGCTACTAACTATTTTTCTCGCTCCCGCTGCCTTTTGGTGGCGGAGCCTGTATAACGACGTTTCCGAAAGCATCCGTGCCTATTGATAAAGTATGCCAACAAGGCGGGAAATAGACATGCGGGGATACCGTAAATTTTCAACACAACACTCTGCTAGTCCAAGGCAGTAAATAACTGCTTTCTTTCGAGTGTGTAGCAAGATAACTAAATATTTGCTTTTACCTATACGACATGCTTTAAGGCCCCTACCCCGGCGTAGCCGGCCACACGCGCGCTTGTTGGGGCTCTAATTTAAAAGAGTAATCATGTGTATTTTATCGCTCCGCGCTTGTTAGGGCAAGGTGAGCGGAGCGAGATAAATATGTCCTTCCGCGCCTACGTATCAAAATTAGTAAAGATATTATCATAGATATTAAAGCTCAATTATATAATTATTTCTGCGTACGCCTACCCCTAAAAAATAGTGCAGGAAAAGCTATTTTCTGCCTACGCCTCCAAACATCACTACATTTTTATCAAATAAACTTAAACCCTTTAACAACAGATCCTTAACATGTTGTGATAAAACATTAATGGTGTAAATTTTTCCTAAGACTGCTAATTTAAGGCCTAAGTCACTTATCACCTATCTCTGGTCACCCCAAAAGGTACTGTTGCCTTTATCTTCCAGCAAATACCCCGGGGGGGGGGGGGCCTAAAGGAAATATATATCTATCCTCCCTTCACCAATCACCTTTCACTCGCTCCGCGCTTCACCTTTGTTACAGGTGCTGAAGCGTAGAGGCTGCGAAAGTAGGTGCAAGGAGGCAAGGTAGTAAATTTAGCAGCTTATTAACTAGATACACCTAACTATTATGTACTCTTAAATTAAAGGGGCTGCTTGATTTTTTGAACGGAATTTTATATAAGGCCCAGAAGGCGGAAAAGCACTCTAGATAAAAAAAAGTAAAAGGTAAAAAAAGTAAGAGAGTAAAAGTAGGAGTTAGAGTAAAAGTAAGAGTTAAAGTCCTAGTCCATAGTTATAGAAATAGTAGAGTAAAGAAATAAAAGTAAAAGAAGGTGGTGTACTGCCAAGATATAATACCGCAGTAGAGCTTTACAGGTGTAGTGTAGTTTGCGCAAACAAGCTTTTTTTTCGAGCCTTATCAGATTCGAACTGACATCTCCCTAATTGACAATCAGGTCCTCTACCTTTTAAGTTAAAGGCCCATAAAATTTTTCTTAAATATTAAATATCGCGCGCAGCGGCTTATTCGCCCCAAACCTTCCGCTAGCCTAATTACAACGGGTTAAATAAACAAGGAGGAAAAAAGGGGGAGGGGCTAACATAAAAATAAATAGTATACCGCTGTTTCACTTGCGCTTACACTTAATGCCCGAAGGGCACAAACATGCATCTACGAAAAATTTACAGCAAAAAAAATATATTTTTTTTTGCTACATTTTATTTAAAATTGGCTTAAAGGCTTATTCTATTAGAAATATAATAACAAAGTAGCACTTTACACTCAAGGCTATGAAGTACGCAAGCCCCTATGGGGAGTGGAAGCACTAGATATAAATATGCGTATTGGTTTTTCAACCTGGTTCTATCTTTTTGCACCACCCCCCCCCCCCTCTCCCGATTCGGGCTGGCTTGAATCTTAAAGGCTACAGTTACTTTAAGTTTTTAAGCGACCGCACACTAAAAAAAATAAGATTTATAGAGCCCAAAGGGCAGGCAACAGTTATCTACTAAAAAAATTTACTCGCGGTGTGCTTAAAGAGGTAATATAAAAGTTAATACCGCTGTGCGCGAAAATAAATGTTAAGCGCGGAGCGAGACAACACAAGCGCGGAGAGAATAAATCAAGGTAATATTTTACTTATCTCGCCTTTGGATAGCGGAGCACGGCTTTAAACATTGGAGTGCGTACGTCGCTTAAAAATAAAAAAAGATATGGCTTACCCGCTCCGCGAGTACAAACAATTAATTACCCCTATACACTACAATTCAAGAGTTAGGCGAATCGAACACCTACCTTTGATTTTGGAGATCACAAAACTACCATTATTCTAAACTCTTATTAAGTAAAAAGTAAATGTTTTTATAGTCCAAAACATTACGCTTAAGGCCCCAGGGGCAGGCAAACAAATTAATTAGTAGCAAAAAAAAATATATTTTTTTTTGCTGTAAAAATTTTTACAATTTACGTCTAAACCATTAGGCGCACGCGCGTACGCAGTGCTAGAGAGTAGACTAAAAACATTAAGTCCCCTCTCTCTGGCGTAGCCGGCGTAGCCGGCGTAGCCGGCGTAGCCGGCGTAGCCGGCGTAGCAGTCCGCGCTTGTTAGTCATCCTCGCCCTTTAGCAGTAACAGAAAAAAAAATATACATAAGACATACGCAGCGTACGTAGAAAATATTGGCTTAAAAGGTGTGAGAAAAAAAAACATATACCCTGGGTTTTAAGGTGAGGCAAAAACAAACAGCAGTGGTCTAGGTAAAAACAAAACCGCTGCATACGATGTGTAGGCTACTTTGACCTTAAAAGAAGGCATAGTATTTATTTTTTTAAGAAAAAAGGTAAAAGAGGTAAAAGGAGTTATTTATTTTATTTTTCCCGTTACAAATTTTCTTTTTTTTAGCGCAAATTAAAAATTCTATATTATTCTCTTTTAGTGGTCTAAACATAACAGTGTTTCGCTCCGTGTGTATGCATTTTGACGTTCTAACGCTTCGTGTGCCCGCCGACTCCGGTTTTTTCGCTTCATGCCTTGCCTAGCCCATCCATGCCTCGTCCTGTCCCCAGGTTAAAGGCAGGGTTAAAGGCCGGGTTAAAGGCTGGGTTAAAGGCAAGGCCCGAGGCAACAGTTCGGCACTTTTTTTTATGATTGCTCCACTATCCTGCGGCTTGAGTAGTTTCTATGGCGTAAAATACAGCCCTGGGTTAAAATAATAATAAGAAAGAGGTATACTTAAAAAAATTGTAACACCACGATAGCTTCACGCTAAAAATAAGAGTAAAAAAAAATTTAAACTGATTAGCACTTGTGGCAATGGCTTCACCTTACAGGACCCTTTTTTGAGACTAAGGCACAGTACGTGGCGTTGGTCTACTAACTACTACAGATGTAAACTACCTTTACACAATTTAAACAACACAAGGTGCAGATATTTAACCAAGGGTTTATAGCTCGCCTATGTCTAAATCAGCAAAAATTTAAAACTTAAGCCCTAAGGTAGACCTACCGCTTACTAACCCTGAATTCGGTTTAAAGCAGTAAGAAAAGGCCCCCGGAAAAGGGACTTTTATCGCTCTGTTTTTGCATAACTATTAAATTTACATTACGCTCAATAAGCGTACGCAAAGCAGGCGCGCAAAAAAATTTTTAATTAAAAAAATCTTTTTTTTTTTTTCTATTTAGACCTCAAGGGCAGTAAAATTTTACTTATAATAGCGTCAAAGGTAAAATATAACGCAGGTGGGAAAAATTTATCGCACCCGCTAAATTTTACATATTTACCGCTCCGCGCTACCTAACGACTTTAGGTTATTATCAATAATAGACAATAAAACTCAAGGCCCCTAAAGGCGCGAACAGCTAATGTACTAACCCATCAAGAGTAAATGTATTTTATCACTCTCAAGAGAAAATGTATTTTATCACTCCGCGCTTGTTAGGGCATAGCGGTGCCATTATACTTAATACAATTTTCACAACTTTTACCAGACATCTAACACCTAACTTCTTTAGGCTTAAAAATGGAACACAAACACGCAGTGGACGTATTACAGCTGAACTGTTTACATTAAGGCTCGAGTTTCAAGCGCCGGAGGCACGAGGCCAGAGGCTCTAAGCCCAGGCCCAAGGCCCACTACTATGTCCTGCCTTTCGAGCAGGGCATGGCAGGGCAAGGCCGATCAGGGCGAGGCTCGGCAGGGCAGGCAAGCGTGACAACGCAAAGCAAAATATCATTAATTATTATTTTTAGTATCTAGCCCTATGGTTCAGGCCCAAGCAGCAAGGAGGTGGGTAGCGATTTTTATACAATATTTTTATATAGGAGCTAGCTTTCGCATACTATTTTTCCATCTACTTTAACTCCACCAGCTGCGTAAGCCACGAATTCGAGGTATATTCCCAAAAGGTAGGCATGCTAAACACTACGTGCTACGCGTTGATAGATCTCTTAACTAGCAGGCCGCCTACTAAGGGGTGAGTAATCGGTAAATTCCCATATAAAGCCACGGATCAACCGCGCGGGGTGGGCTTGAGATAGAGCTTAAGGTGTGTGTACGCCGAAAAATCTTTCCTGGCCGGAGGCAGCGTACGCCGAAAAATATAAAAAGCAAATCATAATATAAGAAGCAAAACACTGTCACTGCAAAATTTAAGATAAAAATAGCAATTATATAATATTATATAAAACAGATGAAACTGAAACATGTAAGGCATCTAATATAATATTAGGTAGTATTCCTAAAACTAAAGTAACTATAAGCAGAGGTAACAGTAAAAAATACTCTCTTCTGTTAATATCTTTAACAGTACCCATGATTTCATAAACAGGGTTATTATAAGAACCGTAAGAAATTCTAGTATAAACCCAAATAGAATAAGCAGCACTTAAAACAATACCGCTAGCACCTAAAATAGAAATAAAAGGAGACTGTAAGAATACACCGGTTAAAGATAAAAATTCACCTAAATAATTTAAACTTAAAGGTATTGCAGTATTAAATAAAATAAATACAAAAAAAAGAGTAGTAAATAAAGGCATTCGATTAACTAATCCTTTAAAATATTTAATTATTCTAGTATGATATCTAGAATAAATTATTCCACCTACACAAATAAATAATGCAGGAGAAACGAACCCATGAGAAATACCCAGTAAAATTCCACCTTCAATACCTTGAATATTATTAGAAAATAAAGCTAAAACTACAACTCCCATGTGAGCTACGGAAGACATAGCTACTAGTTGCTTATTATCTATTTGTCTTAAAGTAGATAAAGAAGCATAAATAACAGTAATAGCAGCAATAGTTTGAATTAAAGGTAAAAAAAATAAACAGGCATCTGGAAAAAATGGAATAAGTACTCTTAAAAACCCATAAGAAGCTAATTTTAATATTACTGCAGCTAAAATTATAGAACCAGCTAAAGGTGCTTCAGCATGGGCTCTAAATAACCAAATATGGAAAGGGAATAAAGGAGTTTTAAATGCAAAACTTATAAAGAATGCTAATCATAAAATTTTTTGATAATTTAAACTAATATCGGTTAAAGATAATAGTAAAAAATCTGTAGAACCAGTATTTTGATATATATATAATATAGCAAGTAACATGAATAAACTACCCGCTAATGTATATAAAAATAATAAAAAAGCAGCTCTATATTTATTATTACTTCCACCCCAAATTATTATAATAAAAAATAATGGAATTAAAACAGATTCGAAAAAAATGTAAAAAAGAAATAAGTCTAATACTACAAAAACAGCAATTTGTAATGTTTCTAAGATTAAAAAAGAAATTAAAAAATATTTTAATTTTACAGTAATATCTGTTCAATTAGATAAGATACAAATGGGAGTTATAAAAGTTGTTAGTAAAACAAAATATAAAGAAATACCATCTACACCTACGTGAAAATGGCAAAAATTTAAACTATTAAACTCATATACAAATTGATAGTTAGCAGAATTATTATCAAATTGAAATCACATGTAAATCGAAATTAATAAATTTAATAAAGATACAAATAGAGCGATTTTTTTCATCAATTCTAACTCCTCTACCTTTGGAGATGGTGAGGAATTAACTTCTGAATATTTAGTGTCAGAGGCCGAGGCTTTTAATGAACTAGTGCCGTAGGCCTTGAAATTTACAGTGTTACCAGAAGAAAAAACAGAACCTAATATTGAACCTGAATCTGTATTAGAATTAGAACCCAAGGGAATTAACATTAAAACTCCAATTAAAGGTATAATTAATAAAGATAAAATCATAATAAAAAAAATTTTTTTGTTTAGTATCATTAATTATTATTTCTACAGCGAAGGCGGAGCTAAAATTATGTGCGCGGCGTGCGCCTGCCGAAAACCCAAGGCCCAAAGGGCAGGCATTTCGGAAAAAAAGGAGACAAAGGAGACAAAGGAGACAAATGAGCCAGAGGACTAAAACATATTTTAGTCCTCCGGCTCCGCAGGGCTAGAAATATTTAGGAGGCTAAACACTGACCTATAAGGCTATTATGTTTACGCAACGCGCTCGCACGGGGTCAGAGATTAATATAAAAGCATCGAACCAGCCAGGTTTATAAAGACGGGACGTAAAGGATCATATCACAAGGCCTAAAGGGCTTTAAAATTAAGTAAAGAAGCAAATAAACGTAGAATATGATTAGTAATAAAGTATTAACAAGAAATATATACTTAACGTCTTTGCCGCCTTTGGCGAGCGAAAGTATTGTAAATAAAAAGTATAATTTTAGCGCCGCTAAGTGTTGAATTTGTTAGTGCTTATACTTTTTCGTCATGGAGCGATAATATTATAAGCTTGTGACCCTGTTGAATCTGGATGATTGTACGGCGTACTGCTACTGCTACAGCGTTATACAACGCGTAAAACTTTCGGCATGCTTAAGCCCTTCTTTACCGTCTAATTACATACACCGCTCAGATTGCGTAAGGTTAAGGATAGTTGCAATAAAAAATTTAATTATTTAAACCTAAAAATAAACTTAAGATCGCAGTATTTAATAATATCTGATATAAACAAACAAGAATTATTATGGAAATATTACTTATCAAGTAATATCTCTGAAATTTTAACCTTAAATTTATAATTTTAGCTAAAGAAGGATATTTATTTTCCAAATCAAATTTGTTTAATAAATAGTTACCGAAAATTGCATAAATTACGGATATAATACAAACCAATATTGTAGAATTAGAAACAACGGATAATAAGGCTAATTTCTGAATGCCATCCAAATTTAAAAATCATTCAAATAAATCATCCAAAGGTAAAATAGAAGATTTAACTAGAGTGTCCTCTAGCTCTTTTATATCATTTTTAAATTTTTTTTCTTCAACATTCCTTTTTGCCATAATAGCATAGATTACTTTTTGTTTTTCTGCAAGGGCATTTCTAAAAACCTGAATTTGTTTCATTGTTTCAATGTTCGGTCTAAATTTTTGCTCATCTTCCAAATTAGCTATTTTTTCCTCTAAATTTTTTATTTCTCCACGGCACAAATCATAAGAATCGTTTATTTTTTCGGCGTTGGAAAAATGACCAGTTAAAATATTATTTGTCATTTGAATATGTTCTGCTTTTATGTTATTTTGGACTTCGAGCTCGCTTTTTTCTCGATTAATCCTGTCAAGGTCTCCTCTTAAAGAGAGATTCTCAGCCTCTTTTTTTGATAATAAATCCTCGCGCAATCCTAGCTTGATTAATTCATCTTTAATTGTAATATATGAAGCAACTCCACCTGTACCTAATAAGGCTAGCGTAATATATCTCTTTGCCGCGGAATCTATCATACCAGCCTTAAGATATGGACCAGAATTATTAATATTTTTATTTTTAAGTTCAAAATATATTAAATATAGAAATATCGCTGCCATTAAAAATAAACAGAAAATTTTAAAGACGGTTAAAATTGTAAACCCCACCCCACAGATGTTAAATTTTATAGAGTTTAGACCTATAATTTCAAGCCCCAAAAAGGAGAAATAGTTGGAAGACATTATGCGATATAAGTCGTAGCGTAAGACGTAAATTAGGACAAAACTTGAAAATATGAGAAATAATTTAAATAAACTTATTTTGTGTATATGTAATAAGTAAAAAAGCATAATAAAAAAAATTTTTTTGTTTAGTATCATTAATTATTATTTCTACAGCGAAGGCGGAGCTAAAATTATGTGCGCGGCGTGCGCCTGCCGAAAACTTTTGTAATATTTAGGAAGCTACGCTCCCCTCCCTCCACCTTTTTTTTCACCGCCTCGCTCCGCGCTACCCTTAGGATACCCTTAAATTTATAAAAGACCTTGACAAGGGATGTCGGGCGAGGCTTATGCCAGCAGGCTTGTATTTGTAAAAACCAAATACATTCAGACGGAAGGTCGTGGAATGCGTAGACCGAAAACCCTATACACGGTAAAATTGAAAACTACAGATTACCGCTGTATGTCCTTCAAAGCCTTAGCACTAAGCACCAAAGGTAGCAAGGTCCGGCAAAGTGCGCAAGCATTTGGGTGAAAAGGTCGAAATTGCAGCTTGTTGTGCCCCTCGGACACTACTTAAAAATTCGCAGTCTTAAATAAGGTAGGGAGGATAAAGGGTAATAAAAGCAAGCAAGGCCTCCGGCATAGCGAAATTTTATAGAGCAAGAAATAAGGCAAACAAGACTAAATAACTTTATGGTTAGATTTTACAGGTTTAGGTGTATTTAATTTTAAAGCACCTGAACTAATTTCCATTACAAATCCTATTGTAAGTACAATAAAGAAAATAATAGCTATAGAAAAACCATACAAACCAACCTGATTTAAAGAAACCGAGATAGGAAATAATAGTATAAGTTCAAGGTCAAAGATAAGAAAAAACATTGCTACAACATAAAAGTTAATATGGAAAGTAGATCTAGTTTGACCATACACAGAAGTAAACCCACACTCATAAATAGAAAGTTTTTCAGCATCTGGGTTAGAAGGGGCTAATAAAAAATTTAAAAATAGTAAAATAAATATTAAAATAGGAATAAAAATAAAAAGCATTAATAAAGTATTCATTTTATAAATTTAAAATTAAGCTAGTGATAATAGCTATACTGTTTAATAATAATTCTGGATTTAATATAAAAATCATAATAGAAATAGTTAATGTACCAATAATAAAGCTATGTACATTACTTAAACGCGGACTGCTACGCAAGAGATTAGTGTTAAAACCACCCAACACTGCCCTCCCCTCATTCACCTTTTGGTGCTTGATGCTTGGGGCTGTAGCATTAACGCTAAAAATAATTTTAATTATTTTTAAATAATAAAAAGCACTAATAACACTAACTATTATTGCAATTAAAGATAAGAAAAAGTATCCCGCAGCATTTGAAGAATAAAGTACTTGTTGTTTAGCAAAAAATCCAATCAGAGGCGGAACACCTGCAAATGAAAATAAACAAATAGAAAAACTTAAACTTAAAATAGGGTTTTTATAAAATAATCCCTTAAATGAATTAATATATTCAATATCTGAAATATTAATTTTTATATATTTTCTGGCTCCGCCTGCTTTAAGTGACGTAGGCCGTAAATTTCCTAAACCGTTATTAAAATATGAAATATCGATACTATTGTTAATAATATAGCTTAAAGCTAATATAATTAAAAATATATTTAAGTTTGTTATAGTATATTGAATTATATAAAAAATAAAAGCTTCTATAGAAGAATTAGAAAATACAGATAAAGCTAATAATAAAAAACCTATATGGTTAATAGTACTATAAGCTAATAGTCTTTTAATTCTAATCTGACTTAATCCTACAATAGCACCTATTATTAAAGATAATAAAGAACTTAATAATAAAAGATTGGTTAATATATTTACAGAAGGTAAGCTAGGATCTAGATATCGCTCAACGCTTAAATTATTATGTAAGCCGGAGGCCTTGTATAAAATATTTACTAAATTATCAAATAATAAATTAAGTATTTGCTCAAAATTAGTACCTGATAAATTATAGTTATTAATAGTTTGACTTATACCTATAGAAAATAAATTTAAATAAACATCAATTCCAATTAATAGTTGTAATAAAAATATTAAAATAGATATTTTAGGCATAATAGTTAACCAGGTTGTTACTAATGTAGGACTGTCATCATATACATCAGGAGCTCAATTATGAAAAGGTGATGCTGCTATTTTAAATAAAAACCCCGAAAAAATTAATAAAACACCTATTCCTATACCTTTTAATTTATCATTTATTAAAAAAATATTTTCGTGAAAAGGTACTTCACTGCCTACTGTATAAGATAAATTATCTGTTACACCTGCTCGCAGAGCGTTTAACAAAATTTGAGAATCTGGGGTAAAAGCCCCCGGCACAGTATTTAATAAATAAATAGCACCATAATCACTGTAATTATTAAAATAAATACTTATTAAAGTATATATTAATTCTAGATTAGTTAAACCAGTATAAGTGTAAATTAAACCTGATCCTAATAAAATAATACAAGAAGAAAGTCCACCTAATAAAAAATACTTTAATCCAGCCGAAGTTGCTGATAGTTTTTCTTTATATAGAGTAGCTAAAACATATAAACCAAAAGATTGTAACTCTATACTTAGGTACATTGATATTAAATCCGAAGAACTAACTAAAAACAAAGCCCCTAATATATTAAATAAGACTATTAAACAATACTCATTTGACTTATTAACATTTGACACATTGTTATAACTTTCTTTTATTATAATGCCGGACGCCAAACCTTTATCACGCTCCCCAACTAAATTATTTTCACGCTCCGCGACTAAATTAGCCGAAACTCCGAAGGTTTGACCCAAAGGTAAAGGACGTGAAGTGGTATTAGTGTTAATTTGTGGTTCAACGCTTAAAGGTCATATTAATAATAAAGTTGCACTTACTAGCACTAAAAATAAAGATATGGAATTAGTTAAGATATTTACTTGAAATAAACCGCTATACAACCCTATACCTGATCCAATTAACTGAATATGTAATGTATTAAAAACTAATACACCGGTACATAAAAAGGAGATAGCACTTACTCTTCTTACTAAAGAAGAAGTTATATTATTTTTTATAAAAGGCAAAGAAAGGGATATTATTAAAATAAAAATCGTTAATATTACCATTGTATAACCTGCTAACATGAAACAAACCCCTTTCGCGCTTCGCGTTGTATGCGTTACAGACCTGCTTTTAAAATAACAATTAACAACTTAACTACTCCTGTGCTACAAAAACTTACATTGCGGGGGCTAGCTTCTTCTTTGATAGGCCTAAGTCACTTGTCAGGTTTACGCTGGTACGCTGTCTTAAAGAGTAGAAGTAGTAAAAGAGAGACTCAGGCCCTAGGCTTGCAGTAGACGGACTAGGGTAGCGAAAATTAAAAAAAAAAGATTTGTATTGTTTGTAGTGTGGAGCGTGCACGGAGCTGAAATAAAATAAAAAATATCCAGAAAAACATTCTCAATCTAAGCACAGAATGTTCAGAGGTGGTAAGGCCAAAATTTACCCTTATCACCGCGAAAAATTCTCAAATAATTAAAAAAACAGGAGCGAAGTGAAAAAATTAAGGTAAAGTTAAATTTATATACTATATCTGGGTTATTCGATTATCCACCCTAGCACAATACTTTGCAGCAAAAAAAAATATATTTTTTTTTGCTACATAAGTGGACGATAAAACAGCGTATAGTAAAAAAAGTGAAAATAAAACGTAACGACGCCGCCCGAAGGAAGGCAAAAGTATAATTTGATTTTTTTAATTTTATTAGGACTATACATGTCCTATAGAATCACTTTAGGCTACGGTGTTAAAGAACCAAGTAATAGCGTACGCGCTTGTTAGAATGGAAAAACGTATTACTTCACCTTCTTCTTCGCGCCTACATTCGGGCAGCACAATACCGAGCGCAGCAGTTTTAAAGGTTTAATAAATTTAGTTTTCGCGCTTCGCGGTGTTTGTTATTTTTACCTTACAAATTAGTAGCCCTCCCTCCCCACACCCCGCTCGCGGAGCGGGTATCACATATCAGATAAAATATTTTCCATCTTTTATTGCGTACGCAGCCAAAGCCAGGACCTGGGCAAGGCTGGGAGGCAAGGCGCCGAATTTAATAATGTATAAAAGTATTGAAGCTCGAACCCTTACTATCAAGGTTTTATTTTTATTTACATATCCACCGGAACGTTTAAAGATCGAAGGTTAATATGTGATAAGATCCCTGTGGTAACCCCACTTAAAACAATTAAATCCTTAATTCCTGGAATTTGTTTTGCTTTTCCTCGTTTTTACGTTTGAAGATCGAGCTGTTTTAAGGCCTCCTGCTTTGTAAACCTATTACTATTACCTTACAAATTATCGAACTACCACAAGCTTTAACACCTACCTTTACCTGCCTTGCGTAGCACACATGTCATGCTCAAAGGCGCTACAAGGATTAATTAGCCGAAGGGCACTATACCTTAATAGCATACGGTCTATATAAGACAAGTAGAAATAGTTTGGTATTGTGGTGCCTGGTAAAGAGGGTAGGCTTTGAATCAAAAAATTTTCTTGGCTTTGCAGAGATGTAAACACTACTATCGCTTCGCCCTGAAAAAATTTTACTTTCAAAATACTAAAAAAACTACCGCGCTATTTACATTAGATATTTATAAACAAAGTTTGATTGTTGTTGCTTTAGGGAGTATGGACTTACAGGTCCGATTAAATAGGCTAGTTCTTTTTTTATCCCCTTTCACTGAGTACGAGTACTCGCGTACGCACGCACCAATCGACTAAGGCCCAAGAAGGCAAGCGCGGGCTGGGGAGGGCAGGCGAGTGATAAGTGGCTACAGTTGCAGGCGCGGGGATTTTTTGAAGAAACACGCCTTTGGATTATTAATAATCACAGTTTGGGCTAGATATCTAATAAAATAGTGTGGTTGCTACGCTGCTGCGCTGTTACGCATAGAAGTAAAAAAAAAAGTTAAGTTAAAAAGTTAAATTAAAAATTTTATATATTTTTAAACCAATGCTTAGCAGGATTAGTATAAAACCAAATGCAGTGAAAAGATCTCTGTGTGTACCCATAAAAACAATTAAATCCTTAATTTTTAAGGATACACCAGCTGTGTGGGAAGTCTTATCAGACAACAGATTATTTTCAAGAGCATTTTCGGTTAAGATAGGTAACACGTTATAAACGTGAGAAGGAGTAGGAGTAATTACAGCAAATTCTAAAGTAGTAGCATAAGGAGTACCCTCCTCTAGTTCTTTGCTAGATGAAAAGAAAGAAGGTACAGACCAAGGATTATTATTTACTTTATTACTTTCATTAGTGAAAGAAACATAAACAATATAAATAAATAAGCAAGTACCCATTACAGAAATAATAGAACCAAGAGATGAAATATAATTCCACCCTGCAAATGCATCAGGATAATCAGGTATACGTCGTGGCATCAATTGTGTTACTCCTAGGTTAAACCTAGACTCCTAGTTTTACAAAAACTATTTTTCTACTAGTAAAATTACTATCCCCCTTTGGTGAGGAAGAGTGCAGCAAACGCAGCAGGTGTTGCCAAATAATTCAACTTATAAGAATTATTGTAGGCCAAGGGCCGGCTCGGCGCGGCAATAGAAAATAATCTAATTTATTAAATTTAATAAATTCAAGGTTCAGACTATGTCTTTCAGCATAGTTATTTTTAAATAAATATAATTAACTCGCATTCGCGTTTGCGATCGCGTTCGCGTTCGCATTCACGTTATGTGGTAGGGTGATCGACACACCTTCCCCCTACACTGCATAAGGCTTTAAATATAGGGCCTGTTTACCCTATTTGACCTTAGAATTAATTGAAATGATAACACATACTGATCGGGCGCTTCTGTTAGAAATAAACAGTGCAGGGTTATTGTTAATACTACTCACCCGCTAGTCGTTGAACGTTTTTATTACGAAACTAAAATAATTATAGCTGTATTGAAATAAACTTCGCTGCAGATATTCCGGGCGCCTACGACGCTAGTTTAGGATTTTTCTGCAATTCACCCAAATTTCTAATAGATTTTTTAAAGAAACCTATAGAGGCATTATAAATTTATCATAATTTTTTACGTGAAAATATTTTGTTTTTATAAGGCAAACCATTTTTTAAATACTTGGTTAAAGTATCTTTTCCCATTTTAAATTCTTTGGAGCATTGCACTGTGGAATAAGAACCTATTAAATTTTTAGTCAAAGAATCGTAGACGTAAACCAGTTTTGTTAATTTAACTATAGTTTCCACTGATTTTTTTTTTCCAAACTGGGGATTCTTATTACCTGATTTATCTCGGTGGCTCCGCCCTTGCATTTCTAAAAATTCAGCTGAAAAATTTTTACCGTACATAGGATTAAATTTTCCCGAGCGGTTCAATTTAAATTCAGCTGATTGTTTATAACCTAAAGTAGATCCCGCAGTAGGTGAATTATTTAAAATTAAATAAGATTCATCCCCCTTCGCAAGCCGGAGGCCTTCATTTAAGCGCGAAGCAAGCGGAGCGCCAGAAAAAAGTATATCAAGATAGTATTGTTCTCGTTTTAACATAAATTCTTTAGATACAGAGCCTGTTGACCCTAAATCTTCCAGTATAGCTAAACAAAAATTATTGTGGCCATATTTATTTAAACTATTATAAATAGGAAAATTTCGTTTTAAGCGCTCCGCGACACTAGGTGTTCAATATGACAATAAACGACTGGAACCTTTTCAGGCACTTCCAACATAAAATTTACCGTTAATTAAATTAACCCATTGATAAATTACTGTTTTATTCCTATTTTCAATTCCAATTAAATTTATATTTAAATTAGGCATATAAACACGCAAAGGTACAGTTAAAAATTTAGGGGATAAATGGGGACCTACAGGCTTAATAGTAGAATAAAATTTACAATTATAAAATTTTCAAATTACTCATCCTTCCTTCCACTCGCCTACCCTTTGATTCTTTGACGCTAGGGGTGGGGAGACATAAGCCCTTCTAATGTGCGTACGCTGAAGCCTTAAAGGACAAAAAATGGCGTACACCATAAAAATTTTTTTAGTTTCTTCAAAGCCTTCAAACCCTCAAAAAAAGCCAAAGGCACAAGACCCGTCCAACATAATCGGCATAAACGCAAAGCGAGAGGAAGATAGAGTAATAATTAGATTACAAATATTATCACTAGCCAAGTACCAAAGCCCAAGCACCAAGCATCAAGCGCCTAAACACAGAAAGGTGCGTCGTAGGCCTCCCCGCAACCCTAGCATCAAGACCTTCCCTCACTCGCCACGCTCCGCACTAGGCGCTTGGTGGTAGGGAGCACCCAAAGGTGTGGCAGAGGTGGGCAGGGGGGATTGTGGGCTGGTCAAGGCAGGCAGGTAAAAAAAATTAAGGCCGGGTCGGCATAATTTATCACATATACCAGCCAATCCTAAGAAGTGTTGAGGGAAAAATGTCAGATTAACCCCTACGAACATTGTTCAGAAATGAATTTTACCTAAGTTATCATTATAAGTTTTACCTATAATTTTTGGTGCCCAGAAGTAAAATCCAGCAAGCATAGCAAACACAGCACCCATTGATAATACGTAGTGGAAATGCTAAAAAGATAAAGAGACCTAAATACTTAAATTATTTAAAAAGTCTAAAGTCTTTTATCTCTATACTGTTTGTTATTTTGGCGCTTTTTAGCGCGGACTGCTACGCCGGCTACGCCAGATAATGATTAGACAAGCGTGAGTAGTGCACATCTAAGGCTAAAAACACTTGCTTTTATTTCTAGCCTGCCTAAAGGTTGAGCCTAAGCGAGCCGCCAGCTCTAAGCAGGAAACCATTACGGCACGTACATCTTCAAACAGTATAAATTGTGGACTGTATCTTTACCTGTAATAATAATACTATATCTATAATAGGTATTTACTAACAAAAGGAACTTTATATCATAAAGGATTTTCATATTTTATTCAATCTATAACAAAGTTTGAATATATTTTATGCTCCACACTATGTTTAGGAGATGTTTTATATTTCCTAATTACTATAAAGGGTTTAATTTTTGTAACTCTATAAAACTTCATATCACAATATAGCCTATTGTGCATAAAATAATCATATATAAATAGCATATTATTAACATTTTGAAATTTGAAGGCGATGGATGAAAAATATTTTAACCCTCCAGCTTTAGAAGATTTTTTACGTAAAATAATAGTAGGCTTACAATTTAATAAAGTACTATTAAAATTTAGTTTAGAAGTATATTCATTAAATTGGAATTCTAAATTACATTCTATCCTATTACCTGCATAATTAAATACAATACTACCATCGGTATCTACTAGCCCTGAAAAATAAGGATCATATAAACCTATATTATAATTAGCTTCTATATGTTCAATATTATACAAATTACAAGCTTCTTTAAAGGCTGGTACTTTAAGTCTAATTAAGCCATTTATATTTTTAAGAATAAACATCATACTTTCTTTAGTAGAAACTATATACATAGAATAAGGCTTATTTTTATCAGATCTAATTTTACCAACGTGTAAGTAATTTTGTATACGGGTTAATATTCTAACATCTCTATTGTGTAATTTTATTCTTATTTGTTTAAGAACTCTTTTTTTACCTGTAGAGTCATTTCTAATATCAAAATTACCATCTCCATCTATGATTCCCGCAAATCAACTTCAAAATTTATAATCTTCAGTACCAGGTAACCGACGTACAGTCTCTGAAAATCCTTTACAGTTTTCTGCTGATTGTATATTTGTGGTAATGTTACCAACAGCTAAATCACTACTTTGACTATTTAAAAGACAAGAATAACTTCTTACCTTACTAGCATCTAGCGCCCTTGGGGCTTTGTAAAGATAAAACGTATTAATAAATAGTGAATGATTAACTAATAATATAGTTTCCAGCATATAGTCGGTTGCATAATAATTTAAAACGTCAGTTCCTGCTATAGCAACTCAACCAGCCAAAGGCGAGTAAATTAGTATAAGCAAGGTTAAAAAAGAGGTTGAAGATAAATTATTTTGGCCCATTTGAGCTACCACGTAATAAGTGATCGAAATCCTTTTTTAATATATTTAAATTTGGCGCGTACGACCCGTTAGGGTAGATAAAATTTAAATAATTTATTAAGGGATGGACTATATCTTTAATTATAATAATAAAAATTAATATAACCACACAACGTCTAGTCTCTACATAATTATATTATTTATCTCGCCTCCGGGCTCCTTAAGGAGGGTACCATCCCCCCCTTCCCCTATCCATAATCGAGTTAGCGTGGAGAAGGAGGCGGGTGTAAGTAAAAATTTATGTTTATAAAATAAATTAAAAACTATCTATACTAACGCATCCTCGCCTTTTCTACGGTTGCATTTCGGCGCGGCGCGCAGCGCTGTGTTTATAAAATAAATTAAAAAACCATTACACTTCCACTCGCCCTTGGGCGCTATACAAAAAAAAGCACTAACGTTAATTAGTATGCCTTAAAGTATAAAAAAACAATATAACGTACACGGTATTATCTTCTTTAATTGTAGCATGAACCCATTAATAAATTCTATAAAAAAGACTTCACCGTTAGCACCAAAATTCGGCGTACGCACAAATAACTTGATACCAATATTTAAAAAAATAAATATTTTTGAAGTGTGACCCCAAGACACTTATAAAGTATGTAGCCATAAAATTATTTATAGCAATTAATTTTAATTTGAAATTACAAAAAGCATATTGGGCGAACACTTGCATTGCAACTTAAAAAAAGTTTTTAATTAAAAAAAATAAAAGCTGGCGCGGCCGACTCGGCACAATATAAAAAAAAATTTTTTTAGTGTTTATTATATCAATCTAAATATTTAGTATTCTTATAACCTAATAAAGGAAACTTTTCAAAAAGCAAATGTAATTTATCTCTCACATCTTTACCTCCTATGTGAATTTTAAAATATGTAACACCATCTTTATTAACCGTAGTACTTATTTTATTTCCTTCTTTATTAAAGTAAATAAGAATTGCCTTTAAAATATGTTCTTCAAAATTTTGACCAATTACAAATTGAGAAGAACTTATTGCCCCACTAGGTTTATTTACTAATTTAAAATGACCTTCTGCTTCAATAAAACCAGATAGTCAACCTTTAAAATAATCCGGTGCAATAAAACACTCTTTTTTTAATTTTAATTTATCAACTTGAGAATTATATTTATTATCTCTCAAAATTTTAAATTCTTTTTGAGAAATTATTTTTTTATAATTTTTTCCCGAATATAAAAAGGACTTTGCAAAGTCTAATTGACATTCTTTTCTAGTAGTTAAAAAGGGATATTTATTTAAAACATAAATTACTTTATTTACATCAGTTTTATTAGTAGCATATCAAGTAACGTATTTATCTTTACGCTCTATTACCACTCTTCCTCCAATATATTTAGATATAGTATTCAACATACTTTTATTTTCTTCAATATTCTTTAAAGCAATTATAATTCTAATACGCTTTGTTTGGTCATTTAAATAATCCATAGTGATGGTACCGTCACCTTCCAGAAGTCCTACAAAAAATTTCTCAATATAATCAATATATTCTTCATTCTCTTGAAGACGTGGTAGGTATGACTGTATTCGTCGAAAATTATTTATATTTTTTAAATCATATGCAGCGCTGGTGCAGCCTGCTGAGTTTTTCGACAAGCTAGGCCCTATTTTACTATAAATTATTGCTGGCGCAGCCCATGTACAATGCCCTTCGCTTTTTTGTAATAAATATTCAAAAAAATTAAAATAACATATTTTAGTATTATACGTATCATGTAATGCAAGATCCAGGCTGGCATTTGATAAAACAATTCCTGTTAACCCTCCGATTGTGAATAAAGCAAGGAAACCAAATGCAAAAATCATAGGAGTATTTAATTTAATAGAACCTCCGTATATAGTGGCTAACCACGAAAAGATTTTAATTCCTGTAGGAACGGCTATTATCATTATGAAATAGAAGATTAACCCCAACCACTCGTATTTAAACACCGCAGCCCTAAGGTCCGGCAGACGTGAAATTTAAATATAGTACCTTACGGTCTAAGTCATTAGTTAAAAATCCTTTCCCAAACCGTACGGGATAGTTTCCTATCATACGGCTTTCCAGAGAAATTTATTGCGTACGCCCTAAAATAAAATTTCGCGCCTACCTTCGGGCGGCGATATAAAAATCTCCTGTTTTCCTTCGCATAACACCTCATTACAAAGTGATAACTACTACAAAAACTCTGCCACCTCAATCTTTCCAGACTTCAGGTGATCCCAAGTTCTTAAATAAACCGCATTTATATCTTGTTAGGCTCCTATTAATCTAAAAATGATCCTTTTAAAATATACTCAGCTACTTATATATTTCATTATTATTAGATATAAACAATTAGGTTAGTATTCCTAGCCATAAAGATCGTAGCTCAAGGGTGACATAGTAATTAAAATTTACTTAACCCTTTTTTTGAACATGCTGTTGTCAGTGAAGAATTAGCTTCTACTACCTAAGTTCAATGCTTTAACCCCTAATAAATTTTATATAAAAAGTGATCTACAAAATACGGTTCAATAAACGGTTTAATTTTTTTTAAGTCTTTTTCATTGATATATATTCTAAATTTATTTTTTTCCTTATGAATAGAAGGATTAATATTAAATTTAATTATAAATATATTTATTAATATAATAACCTCCTGTAATGTAAAATTATCTGTACACAAAGTAATACCTTTATTCCTTTTAGCCCCATCACCCATTATTAAGTGGGCTAAAACGATATAATTCATATATAAAAATAATTCAGGTTTTATGGTTTTAACATATTTACCCTCTCGGCCTGATTCAGGACGCGTTTCTTTTCTTTTTTCCGCGGAAATTTTCGCACCAAGCGCCGAAGGCCTAAAAGGCAGGCGAGTGGAAAAGGCCTGTGCGGGAACGAAAATGTACATTAAATTTAAAATTTCGTTTAAGCAATCTAATTGTCTAGTTTGAAAAGAAACATTATAAAATTTTTTACCTCTCATTAGATTACTACCTAATAAAGGTAAACCAGATGTTAAATAACATAATTCACTAAAAACATACCAAAGATAATTAAAATTAATTATCGACTGTTTAAGTCCCATTCTAGGATTTCAATGAATTCTTTTTTGGATTCATCCATCCGACAATAAAACTCCTATTATTAAACTTTTAGCCCAGGAAGTTAACTGTATAGAATTTCTTTGATTGTTTGTTAATTTTACTTCTTGAAATCTAGAAGAAAAACCTAAGGGTTTTTCTCATAAAGTTATTTCTTTACAATCCTCCGAGCGCGAAGTGAATACGGAACTGTTTCTAATTGTAGTTATATTTGTTTTAATTTTATTAGAAAAGGATTTAGGTGAGTAATTTACACTCAACGGTTTATTTAATGAAATGGCGCACGTAGCCGCAGTGAAATATGCTCGTGTATCTACATCTAGACCAACAGCAAACATGTGATGCAAGAACTAAAACAAAAATAAAGTAAGGGCGTACGCCATTATAATTTATACTGCTGCCGGAGGCCTTCTGCTTATAATTCTGTGGACTATCTCTTAAAGTTTTTAAATATCTAAGACTTACTGGCATAACCTGTCGAACTATTTTCAATAGTGAATTTATTGATCTTTTTAGCTAATTGCCGAACTATTAAAATATTATCATAAGATAAGGGTTGTTTACCTAATATTCTATTCAGACAGTCAGATCAAATCAAAAAAGAATTATGTTTAGAAGTTATTAATCTGAATCTAGTAAAATAATTTATAATTAAAGTAGAATTAAGTTTTTTTATATCATTACTCCGCTGCGCGGCTTGAACAGTAATTCTATAAACATTGTCAGTTTTACTTCTTAATTTTACACTTTTATTAACTTCAGTATCTTTAAGATTAATAAAAAGTGTAGATATTTGGTATAAAATTGCAATATCCAAATCAGAACGACATTTTTGATCTAAAATAAAACGAGCTTCAACGTAATGATTTTTTCTTTTTTTCTTAACAGTAATAGAAAAACATCCCTCTGCATCTGTAAATCCAGATAACCAGCCATCGTTTAAAGTAGGCATAATTGGTATTGTAATTAATTCAGGCACACTAGTTAAATTGAAATTTTCTAAATCTAATCTTATTGATTCATTTAAACAAACATTTCATTTTTTTAACTGATCTATTCTATGTTTAAAAACCAAATTTCCATTTAACAATAAATAAATTAATAGAACATTTTTATTGTCCTCTATTATAAATCGAGAATACTTATCAAAATGTTTTACTCTACCAAAACCTAGTTTATTTTCTATTATTTGTAAAGATTTAGGGTCTTTTTGAGTAATAACTAACCTACATCTGCTTTTATTTTCTAAAATAGCCCCGTCTCCTTCAATAAAACCAACTAATCAAAATAACCAATCTTCCGAACCTTCAAAATTTTTGTTATAAAATTTTTCATAAGCCTTTCTAAATAAATCAAAACTTCCTCCACGTATAGTCTCTGAGGATCCTTTAACAAGAAAATACATACTTGAAAAGTTTCCTGCTGATTGGACCATATTAATAACATCTGAACTATAAAAAGTATTTAATAACATGAAATCTTTCCAGCCTACAGTAGAGTTTATTACCCATTCTTCACAGAATAGGAGTCCCACCGATTGAGACCAAACAATTAATCCAAGAATAGCAATTGAGAACATAGCATAGACCCAAACTTAGTTATCTAAAGTAGGCTTGCCCTACAAGTGTTTTAATTCGTACTCTGCATACTTACTTAAAAAGACCTTCACACTAATAACCCATATAGGTTTATTCTAAGTTCCGACTGTACATTCGCGAGCATTTCAGCTCTACGTAGGTGAACCAGTCTGTAGCGATGTATTCAGCCACCGACGGTCTTCAACCAGGATGTTGTTAACCGTTTTCACCATGTCTGGTTGTTATTTAGATACTATTCTAATAATATTAAGGCCCTCTCCTATTGCCGATTTACTTAAAAAAGTTAGTGGCGTACGCCCTTAATTGGAGATTACTAAAAGTATTAGTTCTACTATTTTATTCCGCTAAATCGTTAAAAAAAATGTAATAACAACTAAGTAGAATTCTCACCTACTGTACGTTATGCAGAGAACAAATTTAGCTTATAATTATATAAATTTATTATTCAACAGGTAAACCTCACCTTAATAACATAAGGTGGGTACACCGCACTAATTAATTGTTTATTGATTGAGCCATCTCTCTTATTCTTTCAATACCCCCTGCTTCTAAGTGTTTTTTTTCTAACAAGAGATCACGAATAATTTTTCACTTAAGGAAAGCAGATTGTTTTTTCCCTTTAAGAGGGAAAGTTAAGAAGTAATCAACAATAAAATAATTAGACTTAAAGGATACAACACTATATCTAAATACTCCTGGGTCTGAAGTTTTTTGTACATTCCCTACACCAAAAAGATTTTTAATGTGTAATAATAAAGGTTCATCCTTCTGATCTAAAACAAAACGAATACGAACAAGTTGAGAAGTAGTTTCTTTTACACCCATATTTCCTTCACTGTCAATAACTTCTTTTTTAGATTTCTGGTTAACAACACCCGCAATAAAAGAACTTTCAGCTGTAGCAAACCCCGAAAGTCAGCTATCATGTAAAGTAGGTTTAAATGGAATAGGATTAAAAAGAATGTTTTCATGACCAGAATTTAATGTTTTTATCCAAATACCTAGCTGATCTATTTTATTTTTAGTAGCTAAATTTCCGTTAAATAAAATTGCTAATTTTAAAATATCACTTTTTTTAGTTACGCGATATCTGTAAGCATTAACAGAAGTATCAAAATACACTTTTCCGAAGCCTAATGTGGCTTCCACCTCTTGTAAAACAGCTTCTTCTTTTTGAGTTAATCCAAAAATAAAATTTTTATTATAGAGGTGTAATCCTCCGTCACCCTCCGTAAACCCTATAAATCAATTTAATCAATTAGGATCAATGTATTTATGTGAAGAATAAAAAGAATAAAATTTAGGGCCGTATGGCAGTGAAGATTTTGTACTAAATTTTGATTTATTAAAATAATTATAGCTAAAATGTTTTATTTTTATACCGATATAACCAAAGATAGGTTTATTAGAAAATACTGAAACAACGTGCGAAATTATACCAAACCCCGGTATAATTAAAATATAAACTTCTGGATGCTCCACTTAAATAAATTTTAAATGTTTGGACCATATCTTTAAATAATCATAAGTTATTCATAATCTGACCACTTTTTATAAAAAATTAGTCAACTTTTTGCTAATAAAGTTTCAGATACAGCTTTGTGAGCTTCCATATCTTTCAATTCATAAAATTTATTAACTAAATGCAGTCTTTTGTTTTTTGCTGATTTAGGTGGATTTTCTTTAAAATACTTTAATAATTTAAGTACATCTTCTCTTTTAGAAATATATCATTTAAAAGATTGAGAACTACCATTGTCAACATAAATGTTTCCACCATATAAATCAATTAATGGATTAAGTAACTCAGATGTTTTTTGAGTAGCAGTTATGGAGAGTTGCCAGTTAGATTTATTTATACTTATTGAACCATCCGCGTCGAAGAAACCAGCGAATCAAGCATTATCATATGTTAATTTTTCAGGTAAAATTAAATTTATATCATATTTAATACAAACTTTATTCAATTGAACTAATCTGTGTGAATTTCTAATTAACCCATTAACATCATTAATAAGTCTTAACAAACCTTCTTTATGGTGTAATCTATATCTCAATGCATTTGCATTAGATCTTAATTTTACGGATCCTCCATATATATTTTTTATATACATAATTGCACGTTCATCTCTTATGTCCATAGTAATTTCTAATCCTGCATAACCTTTTTTTGAATATGTAAAACACCCGTCTCCATCTATTAATCCTGCTAATCACTGTCTAAATTTTTTGTTTGTATCAGAGTTACCACTCTTATTATGAATATATCTTATGTTTCTATTTAACAAACGTATGGCCTCTGAAGTACCTACTAACGAGTTAAACGCTTTGGTTACTTGCGGATTATCGCGATTTAATAGGATTTTTACTTTAACGGTATATCTACTAATTAAAGGTAATGCCTTATTATATAAGGGCCTAGTTGGAGTGAACCCTGAGCTAACAATAAATGAATCCTCATTACCCTTATTGCTATTCATTCTGGCTTTTATTCCTATTAATTTGGTTAATCCTGAAGAAAGATGTTCTTTATTATTCTCGCTCCTCGATAATAACGCTGCTTCACAAAAATCCACAAACTCTAAAGTTTTAACTCCGTGTAATAAATTTTTTCGGATGGAAATTTGAAAGCAACTTTCAGCATCAATATAGCCAGATATGTACGAAGGATCTAATAAAGCATTATTATTAATAATTACCTTACTCGCGGAGCGGGTAGAATAATTATGGCTACTATAATATTTTGTATCTGGCGTAGCCGGCGTAGCAGTCCGCGCTAAATGTAAAGATAAAGGTTTAAATAGAGCTATATTAGAAGTTTTATTATTTAATACCATATCTTTTTCTCTGGCGTAGCCGGCGTAGCAGTCCGCGCTATAAATATTAATTTTATTATCTGAGCCATAAAAAATATAACTTATGTATAAAGTACCTAGAAAACATAATACGAACTCCCCGCATATAGTTTGTTGCATTATATTAAATATAGTTTGTTGTATTATATTAAATATAAAGGGCCAAGGATGACCAAAAAACCCTCTTTCTTAAAATTTAACTTTCTTGGGCCAAGCGCGAAGCGTGGCACATTTCTCTCGTTAAATCCCTGTACCTGAAGTCTATAATCCAGGCCTTATCAAAAATTTTTTTATAGGATTTTTGGTGGTTTATCTGGCAGGCTCCCCCCCCCCCCTCCCGATGCCCGAATCGGGAGGGGCGGGGCGGCCTAGCAGTGCCGAAAAACGGCGTACCAATCCTGGGAAACCAAAAATTTGAAGAATTCGACTGTACATTAAGCAGCATTTCAGCCACCCACTAGTGACCCAGTCAGTAGCGATTTATTATAAAACCGACGGTCTTCAGTCGAGCAATCTGTTAACCGTTAACACTAGCATTGCCACATAAATATAAACATTATTATAAAAGCGAAGCCAATAAAATTTATACTTACATATTACCTCTATCAAGGTAATTAATCTTTTTATAACTTACTTTAAACGCCTTCGGTTCTTATTGTTGTAATTAAGGCGTATACCGTGTAGGATACTCGATCAAACCTCTTAGCCCCAAGGCCTTTAAAGGCTTAAGGGTACTAATGTTCATTAGGGTTTGGAGTGATTATTTTCAGTAAGGCCTCGGGCACTAACAGTTATAATCTAATTTTTTATAAAAATTGCTTAGATATTAAAGATTATGACTAGATGGTAGCATCTTAAGGCCCCTACCCTTGCTGGGGGGTACCCCGGCGTAGCAGTGCAGTGCCGGCGTAGCAGTGTAGTCCACGTTTGTTGGGGCATAAAGATATAATAATATAGTCTTATAAAATTCATAATATTTGGTTTATGTATTATGAAACAACATCTGCTATATTATCTTATAATTTTTATTTATTATAAAGATTTTAGCTTAAGGCCCTAGCACTAAGCGCCGGAACCCAAAGAAAAATTGGAAGAGTAGTTGGTGCCGGAAAATTCTTAAATTTCGCGCCTCTGGATAGCGGAGAACAGGAACAAATTTATTTTTTATTAAACGAGGGAAGCCACAGGCGATACTGTGCCCTTGATATCATTTTTGTTTAATGTTAAACTCGGCGTACACTACCTAAACACCAAACACCAAAAGGTGTGGCAATTTAGTATTATTTACCGCTCCGCGCTAAATATATGCCTATTACATTTGTCCTCGCTCCCTTAGGTGTTACGGCCTTATATTATTAAGACGTTAATATTCCATCCTTCCTGAAAACTGAAACCTCTAGAGAAGTTTTTTTTTAAGGCTTACCCTATTTATTTAATTACTCTACCCTTTAGATATTAAAGGCGGAGCACTAATTTTTATCTTCCCCGCATTTGGATAGCGGAGCACAGAAAAAAGGTATGCCAGCGCCCCTTTGAGGTGAGTTGCAAATAAAAAAATTTTATTAGATAAAAATTTAAAGGTAGTAAGTTAGCGCCTACCTTAGGGTGGCGAGGCAAGGTAATAAATATAAAATTTATATTTGTATACCCTTAGGTGGCGGAGCCAGTATATGCGTGTACGCTCAATAATTCACTTAGACTTGGGCACCTGGCGCCCTCCGAATGCCTCCGGAAGAAAGGCGAGTAGGCTAGCGATGGCGGGGTGGTGTACGCTCTTAAGTTTATTATTTTTCTACCTTCTGCCGAAAATTATTTAAATTTGAAAGATATTCAGTGCTTAGGTTAGTGTTTGTTTGATACACATTGTTTATATAGTTAAAGCATAAATTTAAATCCTCGCAAGACATAGGGAAATTACTGCTAAATCTATTTACTTGATATGATCTTCTTAGGTCGTAGACATCTTTATAATTATCCACAATCTCTTTTTTTATTAAAGCAAATATATTATTATAAAAATTAATTAACTTTATTTCATAGTTAACTTCTTTTGATTCTAGAAATGAAGGTAAATAAGCGTAAATAGTATTAATGGTCCATTGTCCCTCCAATATTTTAGATTGTACGAAGAGTATGTTTTCTAGTAGTTCTAAGTAAACATTGTTTACATCGTACATATTATTAATAAAATAATTATTATCTATATCCATAGGCTTACAATATGAAACTATCTGTCTAACCCAAAATTTTATAAATAAAATTTTATAGTCGTTTAATGTGGATTCAGATAAAGAAGAATATTTAATACCAGTTTGATGTTCATATCAAATCTTGGCTTTCATCAATATATCTAACTCCTCTAAAAATTCTAGAACTGATAAATGCATAGCATACATTAACTTCTCAGGCCCTGTATCCATCAAAGTTATTTTCAATTTCCTAATTATGTTTAAGGATAAAAAACTTTGAATATCTAATTCAATAAACCAAACATAAAATCACTGTTTAAAATAGTTTAACTGTCAGAAATTATTACAAACTTTTAAGTTCATATTCGAAATCAAATTTTTATTTTTAATTTCGATTTCATTAAGGGTTTTATTTTCATTATTAAATAAATCAAAAATAGACATAAAATAAATATATTTTTGCGCCCCTTCTATTTCGTTTGTATCTGTGCCGGTATAGACTAATCTGTCTACTTCGGAGCCGTATATCAAAGGAGAGGGTACGGATATGTTTTTATCACTACACACTAGGCCGCCAGATTCCATAAATGTAGGTATCAATTTTTCATCAAAAAACATAGTTAAACTAGTATTACTACTATAATTAGCAACAGCTGCTTTATAACTATTGAAGGACGGAGCCACTAAAATAAAATTATTTTTATCTAGTGTGCGTACGCCGAAATCTTCATTAAGTCGGGTACTCGCTACGTAATCACCTTGATAAAAATCAAACTGATCTTCTGAAAGATATATCCCCCCATTAAATATGTAATAATCTGAAAACATATTATGACTGTAGTTAAAGAATCTCGGTATATTTTTATAAAATTCAGTATATTGATTATTTTTTAAAAGAAGTGAAAATTCTTCTATTTCGTCTTCTGATAATATTGCAGAGGTTTTCAACCAAAGCAATAAGTCCTCCCATTTTATAGCATATTCAGTTTGCTTTATACTATGATATCTAGAAAACTCTAATCCAATAGCATGAAATAATTTTTGGATACTTAAATTGAAATTTTCTGGAGAAATTAAATCTTCTTCTCCGGGCCCTAACGGCGTAACTGCTTCACAGTTTTTAGATAATAAAATTTTTGCCCTAGGCTCCATAGAGGGCCCTTTACCTTCGGAAGGGTTAACTGGATTAACTGGATTAACTGGATTAACTGGATTAACTGGATTAACTGGATTAACAAAATTACCCTCGGACGGATAAACAGGATTAAAAGTATTACCCTCAAGCCCTAAAGGACCCGCCGCTAAACACTGATCGTCAATTAAAAAATAAAATTTAAAGAAAGCAGGTATTAAAAAAACATAAAAATATTCTGATAAGTCCCAAAATAAATTAATTTCCGCGCACAGCTGCAATAATAAATTCCAAAAAAGATATATGTACATAAACTTTAAAATAATATTACATATTAGGTATTTACTACTTATATTTGATTTTAACTTAATCATTCTATAAATACCGTAAAAAAGACTTATATAAATAATAAAGTATATATAGGATATATAATTATAAGGCAAAGCGCCAGAAAGATCTAATAAACCAAGTAAGTAAAATAAACTTTTAAAAATAATAGTAAATTTAATCGTTCTGAGCCAGAGTTTTAAAATATTAACTTTTGAAAAATAAAAATATAAACTCAGTAGTAAAAATAATATAAATTCGGTAACACTTGTATCACACCTTAAAATTGCAATAATTAGGGTTTTTTTGTGTGATTCTTTGCCTTTTACTAATGAATTTAAATTTTACATGCCTAATCCCAAAGCGCCGCCCGGTCGCCCTCTGGTAGAGGGCGAGTAGGTGAGTAGACGATTAGGTGAGTAGGCGAGTTGACAAGTAGGCGGGCTAGGTGGCGGGCGCTATGCGCTACGCGCTACGCAATCCGCGCACGATTACCTTTTACCTTTATGTTAACTATTTTTCTTTTCCTGCGAACTACGGACCCCCCCCCTTTTCAAAAAACTAAAATTTACTGCTACTAGAGTACAATTGTGTCCAAACAAGCGCGGACTGATACGCCGGCTACGCAAGACAAAATTACAATCTTATCGCCCTACCTACACAGCACTGCTACGCCGCCCAGCCCCTCCCGATTCGGGCATCGGGAGGGGGTGTAAGCAAGGTAGGGGCCTAAAATCTGAAACTATCAAGTATAAACCTAAATTCTACTCTTGCTTGCGTAGCTTTGCAAGTACGAAGGTAAGAATAGTAAAAGTATACCGACGAAGCAGCTTTATAATTATAAGTTCATTAATTAAGTTTTTGCAAACTCACTACCACCTGTTTTTCCAAAAAAAAAACGTGTGAAATAAACCGAAATAAAAACCCCCCAACCACCCTAAGTAGAAGGGAGGGTTTATAATTATTATATTAAAAAAAGATGTTGATATAAAATAGGGTCACCTCCTCCTGCTGGGTCATAGAAGTTAGTATTAAAATTACGATCGGTTAGTAACATTGTAATTGCCTTTATCTTGTTCTACTAGACCAGGTCTCATGAATAAATTATATTCTCAATTTGTAAAAACAAAAAGGTAGAAACTCTTACGTTTTATATATAGCGTAAGTTGGGACTATATCTTATTTTTCTATATTATAAAAATTATTTAAATGATTTCAGGTAAATACTTGACGTTGGTCATTCATTTGAGATTTTATTTCCTTTGCTTTAGGTAATAAATTTTTATGGTCAACTTTTCCCATAAAAAATATTTCAGCTACCTCTAACCAAGAATAAAAATCTAAAAATTTTTTCCCTTGTAAAGGATATTTTTTTAAATAATCTGTAAGAATTAAGTTACTCTTACTATTTAAAGTTCTAACTCTATATTGAGGATTAGAGCTTGTAACACGAATTTCCTTTAAAGGGCAAACTAAAAAATCTGAAATTTCTTTCATAATTTTGTAAGAATCTCCATACGTACTTATTTTTGCTTGAGATAATTCAAATTTACATTCTACTTTATTAATTTTTAAACTTTCTGTAGCACGAACACTAAAATGACCATCTGCCTCTATGAAACCAGATAACCAACTAGAATTATTTAGCGCGGAGCGAGAATCAATGTTAAAAGGTAAAACATTAAAATCTATTTTTTCTTTAGCTCTAAATCATTCTATAAGGTTTTTCAAAGCTTCTATTTTTGTAGTTTTAAATTTACCATTAACTAAAGTAATAGTTTTAATTAAACCTTCAGTAGAATTTATACTATAAATATAGGCGTTAGTTCCTTTTTTTCTTGATATAGATCCATGCCCTATAGTCTTTTGTATCATTAATGCTAAAGGTAAATCCATTAAACCAAAAACAATTTGAATACTAGGATATGTTAATCTACCTTTTTGATCTCTTTGAGATTTAGGTACAATTAGGGTTCCGTCTCCTTCTATTAAACCAGCTAAATAATAATTAAAATTATTATTAGGTATAGAAGTATTAGAAGAATCACTAAATTTACGTAAGAAATATGAATTATATTTTATAATTGAAAAATTTTGGCGTATAGTCTCTGAGGATCCTATAAAATATACTAATTTCATAGTTTCCTGCGGATTGTCCTCAAAATTAAAGGAGTTTCCCGCATTTAGCCAAATTTTAAGCAGGCACAATTTTACAAAAATACCAGCTAGTACAGGAAGTGATAATAATAATAAGATAGCTGTTACATATATAGCCCATACAAATAAAGGAACTCTGTGGTAACTCATACCGTTGGTTCTCATATTCATAAGAGTAGATATGAAATTAATAGCACCTAACAATGAAGAAACTCCTGCTAAGTGTAATGAAAATATAGCTAAATCAACAGAAGGACCTGAATGTGATTGAATGCTGGCTAATGGGGGATACCTTTAAAATGTCACTTGTTAACCTTCTAACACTACCGTTAAATTTTAAGTAATGTGAGCATTTCGCGAATAAATTAAAAATTAAAGTAAAAAGAAGCAAGTGACCCTAAGATTACTCTTAGGATTGGACTATACCTTAAGGTTTTGCCTTTATTTTTATTTTCTACCCTACGTAGGCTGGAAAGCCTTCCCGCCTGCACACGTCTTTCTTTGTTTTTTTATCTTACCTGAAGGTTTACGCTCACCCGCACCACTTAAAACATAAACATATCTTTTTTCTGTTGACCCTCACCTTAATCTGCAAAACAGGTAAAAAGTAGAAGGGCCAATAATTTAATTTTCTAGAAATAGTAGGGCGAGTGAAAAAAAAGAAGGAAAAGAAAAGAGTTGTGCGTACGCACAAACTTTTTGTAGCGCACGCTGTGGGAAAACACAAGGGATAAATTGAAAAAATAAGGCAACTAGTAAATATTGTAATTATTTGTCTTAAACTTGTTTAAAATTTTTATCCAAACGAATAGATCTGATTTGTCTCATTTGATCTCGTACTTTAGTTAAATATTCAAATCTTTTTCTCGCTCCGCGCTAACCAGATTTTTCTTTATTATAAGACCTGCTTCAAATTCGGATTTCAAGGGATTTCATGCCCTTCATAGTATTAGTGAAATATAAAATAATATTGGAGATAGATTTGCTGTTTGTTGTTCCAAGCGCGTAGCGAGTAAAATATGTTTTTTTTTTCGTTACGGATAATCCTAATATTAATCCTATTGCATCTAAAACTATTTTGTCCAATTTTTGAGTAATTTCAAACCCGTGAACTATTCTATTTAAACTTTTTGTTACTAAATAGAAAGAACCTTCCGCTTCGGTAAAACCTACTAATCAAGATTTTGATACAACAGAATTTGCTTCCTCTAAATTATTAACTGAATTATGTAATTTAGATCAAGCAGGGGAAATGTAATTATCCGGCCTTATTCTAATTTTAAGATCAGACAATAATAGATGTCGTTCATAAATTGAAATAGACTTATCATTTAAAATAAAAGCAGCTTGTCTAAATAATTCATAATTATAATATTTACTAGTAAGTAGAGGATATTTATCAAAAATAGGAATAATGTAATTTATTATATTTTTTACATCTCTAACGCGATATTCCGCATTTCCATCCGCAGGGACAGAAACTTGTCCTACTCCTATCATAAATTTAATATAATATAATAAACGTAAGTTGTAAGAACTTTGAGCGACTTTAAAGTGTAATGTTCATTTACCGTTTTTATCTACGCTAAAGTGAAATGTACCATCACCATCCACTACTCCTACTAATCAATTTTCAAAATTTATATTAGATTTTTGATTTTTTATCCGTCTACGTAAAATTTCTTCACGTGTAGTCTCTGATGGGAAAGAAGATTTGACTCCTCTAACCCAGGCGGATTGTCCCCTTGTTATTGACTTTTTTACTGCACAAAAAGGATATGCTAGTATTCAATTTCATGCCATTAGGCTTGAGGATATTCCCGCATCGAGTGAAGTTTTTGTCTCTATTATATTGATAATAGATTCGGACCGAAAAGAAGGCTAAAACCCATCTAGCCTGGCCGTCTCTTATTACTATTCACAATGGTCCTGCTCTGTGAGGACGCTTCCTTGGTTTTTAAGAAATGCTTTGAAACCCCGTTACTTCTAGGCCCTAAGGCAGAAGGACTAATCTTTTTTTCACTCTCTTTTTAAATTCAAACCTTCCTTTAATTTCATAATAATATTAATACCTTCTTCTGTTAAATGTTCTTTATTATTTACAATTAAAACAGCTTTTTTAAAATCTTCGAAATCCAACTTTTTAGACCCTTGTAATGAATATTTACTAAACAATGGTAAGATTTTGGATACTATATCTGATAATTTAGTTACCTTAAATGTTACATACTGATTTATATCTTTAGTTACAGAGATATTACCGCAACTTGTAAATTTAGCAATTTTTTCCATTAAAAGAATATCCCTATTGTGTTGAGAAATCGAAAAACTTAAAGATACTTTATAACCTGTTTTATATAGTTCAGATTTACTTAATCCAATACTAAATGAACCCTCACCTTCACTAAACCCTACTAATCAATTATAGTTAGGTATATCTAATTCTTTTAAAACAGGCCGCCCTATTTGGATTATATCTGAAAAATTTTCTTTTAAAGTAGATGAGAGTCCCAAATTCAAAGAAGCTCTAATAGCTATTATTTTAGTTAAACCATCTAATTTAAGATGTTCTTTTTCATTCATTAAATCTATAATAGATTTAAACAATAAGAAATCCGCTCCTTTTTTTGATAATAAAGGATATTTTAAAAAATGAGGTATAATATAGGTATTAATATCTTCAATTGAAGTTACGCTATACTCTACACTTTTAGAAGATGACCTTAATGTTACATTACCTACCCCAAAAAATTGGTTAATTTTTTCCAATAAAAGCACTTCTTTAACGTGCAAATGAAATTTGAAAGCAGGTTTTACCCTTCAACCTAATTTTTGTTTAGAGTCCTTAGATACAGCAACATAAAATGATGCCTCAGCATCCGTAAAACCAGTGACCCACCAAGGATCTAGAGGGTTTTCAATTTTTTTTAAGCCGGTGCAGGTTGAATAATTTAAGGGTTTTATTGTTTTTATACCGCGACGATAACTAGGCGTACCTACATATAAAAAAGGTTTAAAAAAGGGGGTCTTTAAATTTTTACTAGTGCCGGAGGCCTTAATCTTCCCTTGAAATAAAGAAATAGGGTCTAAACCATTATGCTTATCCTTCCCTATTTCATTTGCAGCTTCAGAAAAAGACAGTGCCTCCCTCCCACAACGGGTGGAAGACTGCAAAAATGCCATATTAAATAAATTACTGCCGGAGGCCTTAAAATTGATTTTTTTTAATATTTTGTTTACTTTACTTAAATATATTTGTCTTTTTTTTCCAAATTTAAGCTTATTAAAGGATCTGCCTCAAATTCTATATTCTAAAGATTTTATGCCTTTCATAGAATTATGAAAATATAAATTAATTTTTTTTACTATTTTGATGTCAGCAGTTACTAATTTTAATTGATAATATTCGGAGAATTTATTAAATAATTCTTTCCCTGAGTCCACTTGTACTTGAGAAAATGGAAAGTCTAAACTTTTAACAGTCTTACAAATTAAAAAACCGTGTTTAACTACTTTTTCTTCCGCCCCTGCCTCTGCGGTAGCTGCCCAACTAACGTTAGGTAGAGTTGGGGCAGAGGTTAATAAATAATAGATAGATTCTAAAACAATAATATCTAATTTTTCGGTACTAAAGTGTACAATTTCAAAAGCATGATTTATTATAGTATCCATATTTTCCCCCTCTATGCCTTTTTCTAGGCCAGAAGGAGACAATTCTAGATAAAAATTAGCCCTCACTTCTGAAAATCCTACTAATCAAGATTTAGTCATTACTTTTTTCGCGTTTGTTAAATTAGTAACCCTATAGTTAATTGCTGACCAAGCAGGGGATATATAATTTTCAGGTTTAATATTATTTTTAAGATTAATTAAAAATATATCCTTTTGCTCTGCCTGAATATTTTTATTATTTAAAATTAAAACGGCTTGTTTAAACATTAAAAAATCATAGTATTTATTAGTTAATAAAGGGAAATTGTTAAATACTGGTAAAATAAATTTTTCTATATCATTTATATTATTAATAAAGTAAAAGCACTGATCGTCTCTTAATTTAATAACTTTTCCAACACCTAGCATTTTTTTTACATGGTAAAGTATTCGTAAATTATAACTAGTTTGAATTATTCTCAAACTAACTGTTCAATTAAGGGGGGCTTTTCCGTCTGTTATTCGGGTAAATTCGAATATCCCCGCACCGTCAACTAAGCCTGTAAGTCATTCATAAAATTTTACATTAGATTTTTTTTTATTTAACAAAAAATTTTGCTTTTTGCTGCAATAAACTTTAGTGTTAATGGCGTCCGCCGTACAATTTAAATATGTTGAATATTTACATTTACCCCATAGGGTGCTAGGTGCAAGATAAGTTGAATTTAAAGTTTTTATTGATAAAGAGGATATGAAAGACTGCTGCATTTGTCTTTGCGGTTTACAAGTATATAAAGGTTGTTTTTTATTAAAATTTATTAAAGAATTTAATTTTACTTGTTTCCTTACACCAGGGTTTGTTTGTGGTATTAATCTAACCTCGCAACAAATTAGGCAAAGGGCTAGGGGATACTGTGTATTATTCTGCATAACAGTTCGGGTGTAAAGTTTATTAAATTGAGTATAAGGAATATTTGTTTTTTTTATTGTCGCCAAAGGCGGTAAAAGTGAAATTGAAAAGACAATATTGTGTTCTATAATAGATAAGGACCGCATATCCAGATCATTTTCCATTAACACGGTCCACCCTGTCTGTTAGTATAGAGGCTTCCTTTGCGGCTAAGCCTGCGATGCGATCATGAACACGTAAAATTTAAGTTTAATTTATTGCAAATCTTGATTACATATTACAATAAAATCTGTTTAAGGATTCTCAGTTAAATTGAGTTCTTTTAGTATTCATGCTATTTTTAAGGGAAATTAAGTTTAAAGTACCATCTAAGGTTTTATACTTTTTAGAAATTCTAGGCCCAAAGGGCAGTGATGTACCTCTCTTCAATCTAAATAATCTTGATGTTTAGAGCTAAACAGTGGAAAATTTGTTAAGTAATTGATTAAAATATCGCAAGAAGATTTTTTAGCAGTTCTTACTTCGTAAGCTAATTCTATATAATTAGGCTTATTTCTTTGAATTTCAGTAACATCTTTAACGGCAAGAAAATTTCTGATTTTAACCATTATATCAAAATTCGATCTATTATTATCGTGAAGCGGCAAAACGGTTGTAGTTGACTTATATGATTGTTTTTGAGAAATTCTCATATAATTTTTAATTTTTGTGGCAATTCCTTTGGAATTTAATTTAAAATCACAATAAAAATTACCATCAGACTCAATAAATCCTGCTAATCAAGGGTTGCTAGCAAGTAAACTATTATCTAAACCTAATTTAGTTAATTCAAGTCCTTCTGTGGATCTAGCATTTAACCAATCGATTAATCGGTGCAAAGCTTCAATTTTAGGAGTTCTCATTTTTCCATTGAGTAATACAGCAATAATTTTAATAGATTTAATATCTTGAAACAAAAGGTTAAGATAGTTTGAATCTTTAGGATACTCTATAGTACCCCCTTCAATTACTTCCATTATTTTTTGAGCTAAAGGTCCATCCTTTTTAACAAAAGTGATTTTTATCACAGGGTAAAGCAATTTACCTTTTTGATTCCTAATAGTTTTTGGAACAATAATTGATCCATCGCCTTCAATTAAACCAGCCAGATAATTACCTAAATAAGAATCAGAATAGTTATCAGATGAAGACGGGTTTAAAGAATACTTAAATCTTACACTTCGGTAACCTGTCTTTCAAGGGCTAAGCCGCAAAGCCAAAGCTATACTAAATAGACACTTTCATATCTAATACGGACTATATCTTCATCCTCTTTATATCCTATGAGGCGTGCTCGCATCCTCTCTCCCTTTTGAGGATGGCACTCGTATAAAAAGGAGCTCCACGTATAGTCTCTGAGGATCCTACTCCTAATAAAATCTTAAGCCCTTACGGTTACGAAGCAAGTTAAATTAATAGTTTGGTTTCCTGCTGATTGTCCATTGTAACATCTAAAAAAAATTTTTACTAAACCCTGCCCTATTTAGTACGCACGCAGACAGATTTTGAGTAGTTTTAGCTTTAGGAGTTTCCAGCATACAGTGAAGTTCTTTATAGTAATTACTTACTATTCTGGCACAAGGTCCGTACCAGCACCCCCTTCAGATAAGGAACTCACTAATAATAAAATTAATGAGGGAGGTAATAATCAGAAACTGATATTATTAAGACGAGGGAAGGCCATCAATTGTGTTATCACCTAGGCTTTTATCCTAAGTTTCTATTTACCCCTAAATAGTTCAGACTATGTTATCCTGTTGACATTACAGGTTGGGCGCTCTTGTCCGGATTATTGTTTGTGCAACTCACCGATTAGTCGTTGAACTTTATTAAACCTATTAACACTTCACTATGTGTGATAACCCTAGGCCCCTATTAAAACAGGATGCCGTGCTTAAAAAAGGGAATTCTTTTTTTTTTTACGGCAAGCCACAAGGTAAATATTAATACACAAATTTAATATTAGCTGCAAATTTTTTTATAAGAAATTCCTTGCAATTTACCCAATTTATCTATTTTCGATAGTAGTTGTAATACCACACAATTCTCTTGCGGAGAAACCTAACATCTATTAGATTATTAAGCTTGTAAAAATAGAGGACTATTTATTTTTTTTTTTTGCTTACGGTCGGTATCGACTGTAGCCTAACAGTTATTTAGTAAAGACAAGTGATCTCAATTGTAATATGTTCTTTTAGTATTCATTTGCGATTTATTTAACAAAGCTACTTCTATTCCTTTATTAGTAGTATGAGTTTTATTGCAAATTTCGTAATGACAGTTTAATCAGTTTTTATAGTCAAGTAATTTTCCTGTAAATAAAGGGTATTTATTTAAATAATTTACTAATTCTAATCTTGATTTTTCACTAGAAACAGAAATTAAAAAGTATTCTTTGTTTACATTGTGAATAGAAGTACTTAGACTTACTAATAAAGTTTTACTTATATCATTCATTAAATCAAAATAAGATAATGAACTTTTTGTATCTATCTTTTGTTGCTCTAATCTAAATCTTGCAGCTATCCTATTTTTTAGGGCACCGTTTTTTACTAACGAAATTCTTATATCAAATGAGCCCTCAGCATCGATAAAACCTGAAAGTCAACTATTATAAAGTAAATTAGAAGTGTCTTTATCTTTACAATTAAAATTAGTATTTTTATGTTTATTTAATCAAATTATTAAAGCCTTAAAATGTTCTAATTTAGGACCTCTCAAGTAGCCATTTATTAAATTTATAACATTAGTTAAATCAGCGATAGAAGCTAAAGTCAAAACATAAGCATGATTATCTTTTTTAAATCTGATAGAACCACCTAATAAGGATTTCAACTTTACCGCTAAAGGATAATCGCTTTCACAAAAAGTTAAACAAAATTGAGGAATATAAGTTTTACCACTTGGAGAGCGGATAAATTGAGGAATCCAAACGTGTCCGGCTCCTTCAAAGAGACCGGCAATATAGCCACACAAGCGCGGAGTCCGGAGGGAGAGAGAATGATTTATACAATACACCTGATTTATGTTTACATTTTCTAGCGTTTTACCGTTTTGTGTTAAGGGCGCATCAACTAAACTATTAATAGGATAATTTTTTTGTAATGAGTTGCGCACACTAGTAGAGTAGGATTTTTTAAAAATATCTTTCTGCCATACGGCTTTAATTTTTTTATTATTTAATTTAATAATCTCTTCCTCCGGACTCCGCGCTGGGGATCTGTTTATCGAACCCTTAATCGGGTCGGTCAAATGTATTTTATATAACATAGTACTAACCATGTAAGGTTTTACTAAATTTCTAACATTTTCCATAGAATTTTTAGGAATAAATATCATAAATTGGTTTGTACCTGCCTTATGAATTGTACAATTTAAACCATAGCGGTAAATTAAAACATTCATTAAAAGAATTACTTCCTTTAAAGAATAAGAATTTGTACATAACCGTAAACCCCCACTTTCCACAAATTTTCCATCTCCCATTATTCAGTGAGCTAAACTAACGGGAGTTAAATAATTATAAATATCAGCAGGTACAATTTTTTCACCATTTGGATAAAACATATTATATAATTCGTTAAAACAAGGTAAATTACGAGTTTGAAAAGTTAAAGAATAAAGTTTATCTATTGTTCTAATTCTTATTCTAAAAGTAGGTAAACCAGCACAATAATGTTCTAAAATATTATATACATGTCAAAAGTATTGAATTTTATCAAAAGATTGAGAAAATCCTAGCCTCGCATTTTTTCTGCTATTACTAATTCACCCATCTGATAACATAACACCTATAATTACAGAGAATTGGAATTGATGTAAAACATATAACGGTGATATTTGTAGGCTTATTCTACCACTTCCTATTCCGGAGCCTATATTAGTACCGAAAGGTACTACACTTTTAAAATTATTCTCTTTCTTATTGTCCCAAAGACCGGCTATATAAGGCCCAAATTGAGGGGTGAACATAGAGTTAGCACTTGAATTTACATGTGCCCTTTGGACCGTAAACTGTCTTATTATTTTTTTATAATCCGGGGCCCCTACTTGTACAGGTAAAAAATAATTACCAAATCCCCCTACTAAGGCAGGCATACGCTTTACTCCTAAAATTTCTCTTAGGGACGGACTATTTCTTTATCTTATATTAATAAGATATCTTGCGTATAGTCTCTGAGGATCCTTTTTATTTAAAATAGATATTCTTCTACATGCAGAGATCTTATATAAAGATTACTTCCGCTTAAGTTAAAAACTTTAACCTAATATTTAAAAAGTTTCCTGCTAATTGCCCAATCATTAATATGTATCTGTTTCCTACCTTTAAGTAGGCCTAGCTATTAACGCTCTAAAGGTGTTCTAGCAAACAGCAAAATAAGAAATATATATTACTATATAAACCGGCCATGCCTTTAAACTTTTAATTTTTATTATTTTTAATTATATTTTGTTCGCTTCAATAACTGAAAATTTTCATTGCCCTCGGTATAATCCGCAAGATTTTCCGTTAATATAGTCTCTAATAGTTCCTCTATCCCCTTTTAAATGTCGGGATACTTCGCCAATGCTTGTAAAATTTTTAGTTAATTCAGGATGTAAAATGTTTTCAGCTAAAATATTTTTACTTGCAGGTTGGTTAGGTTTATATTCCAGTTTTGTTTTTTCAACTAAAGATATTAATTCACTAGAACTAACTACAGATTCAAAAGGAAATTCCGATATAATATCTAGAGAGAAAAAAAATCTGTTAAGATATAAATTTCCATCAGATAAACAATTATTTAAAGACACATGGTGAATTTTTAAATTATCAAATATTCATTGTTTAGAATCTGAAATAAATATTAAAGATTTAGTAGTGGTATCATATATATAAATAGGAATACCTCGTAACTGTCTAAGCATTATTTTTGCTTCTTCTGACATAGGTTTATGGTATCCCATATAACCACCAGCAACTAAATCTACATTTAATTCAGGTGACAATGTGTCTATTAAATATTGTTCTAATTCAATAATTTGATCTCAAGTACTATCGGAATTCATAATAAACAAAGTTAAATTAACATCGTTAAACCCATATTTATTAAAATATCGAAGAACTCTTCGATCGGACTTAGCCAAAATAGAGGGCATAAAATAAGAACATACCCTATTATATAAGTTTATAGAACTACCCACATATTTAATACCAGCTGTATTATCATCTTCAAATGCTAGCCCTTTTGCGTAATCAGGTGAGGTGCTTTTTGCTCTTGTGGGCATATCTTCCTTTTTTATTTCCAATCAATGGTAGCTATCAACAGAGTCTGAATCTTTGGAGTCTGATTCTTTAGACTCCAAATAATTATTTATTTCAAGGGCGGTTGCCGCAGAATAATCAGAGGAAAATTTTTTATTTTTATTAGTTTGATTTAATTCTGGTATTAGATTTAAAATTTCCAATTTACCTTTTTCGGTTTTATGTGTTTGTTGAATCATTAAATTTAAAATTTGAGATCAGATTTTATAATTTTTTGATTTTAAGGACTCCTCAGGGATGGGATATTTATTAAAAAAATCAAAAATAAATGCATAACAATCTTTATAAGAACTTACTTCATAATTATAAGACCCTCCATTTTTAGAAATACTTCCTTTATTTCCTAGGTATGTTTTTATAATATTTAATAAATCTATATCTTTAGCATGTTGAGTTAAAATAAATCTAACTCTAATTGAATAACCCAAACTACAAGAAGATGTAAAACAACCTTCTCCCGTCACAAAACCAACTAACCAGTAAGGGTCGTATATAAAATTTTTATCTTTTTTTTCTACGGCTGTCAAACTGGTATCGGTTATTTCATCTTCCGAAAAACTATAAGCTGAAATTTCTGGGAAAGCTTTTTTTAAACTATTGCTTCCCTTTAATAAATAATTGTTTAAACTAAATTTTAAGCTGACAATTTTTTTTAAACCTTCAATATTCAAATGATCTCCGTTATTCATAATGTTCGCTATTTTACTCCACAAAAAAAAATCAATTTTTTTTTTAGTTAATAAAGGATAATTATAAAAATGAGGTATAACAATGTTAATTATATCACTTAATTTATGTATAGAATAATAAACAGTATTTTTTTTTTCATCTTTATAGATCTTTCCTATACCCCCAAAAAATTCTTGTAGTTTTAATAATAAAGGTAAATCTTCAATATTTAAACCAATAATATAAACAAGAGTAACAGATCAATTAATTTTATGAGTTTTACTGGGTTTTATTGAACAAGAAAAACAGCACTCAGCATCTGAAAACCCTGAAACAAAAGAAGGATTAAGCCCTAATTGTGGCAATACTATATTTGAAGAAAGAGTGTTTAAATTTGTGCCCGCGGGCCGAGATTTTACTTCAAATAAGTAAACACCTTTTTCGCCTTTAGCAATTTTTGCTATTTCGGCACGATTATTAAAAGGATCACTAATTAAAAATTTTTTATAGGGGTGCTTATGTCCTTTTTTCGCGCCACAGGCGAGTGAATTGTTGTAACTTATATTTTTTTTATATATCTTAGTATGAAGGGTAGAACCAAAAAAATTATAATTTAAAAATTTTTTAATATTAAATAAGTCTATACTTTCGACCATAAAGAAAAGTAGAGTCAGCGCTATTTGCAACTGCTCCCCGAACCGTACGTGATAGTTTCCCATCATACGGCTCTCTAAGTTAGAAAGAAACGGATATACAAACAGATAAGGAAGGAAAATAAGACAACAGGTCCAAAACTATGATTTTGAGGGGCCTCGGTAGCTTGATATTTTTTTCATATCTTCATGATTTAGATTACCTTTATGTAGTTCATCATGGTGATATTTACACAAGGGTATCTGTTTTCGTTCGACGGCTCCTTTTCATTGAGTCCAAGTAGTGTTGCCTGTTCTAAGTTTTTGTCTAATGTCGGCAATTTGCCTTAGATGGTGCATCTCTATTTCGTGGGTGGTTTCGCATATTATACAGCAGGCAGGTAACCCGTAAGTTAGTTTACCTGCTCAAGTAGTACTTAGAATTTCATTTGTTATTTGATCAAGGTTACCAAAGATAGGGTGTTTTTTCGTTTCGTAATCATATGTCGCTTTAAAGGTTTGTGGGGTATTTAGTTTTAGAGAAGTGGCAGGGTCTTCTAGATCATAGCCAAATGTGTTAAATGTTTTTTTGATCGTTTTCAGTTTTAGTTTACGTGCCAGTGTTAGTGCACAGGATTGTCTTAGTATTCAAACTACTCTAGAGAGGAGTGGTCTGTTTCCGACGAATCTGTACGCATTTAACAAGCCGGTGATCTTGCTGTTGAAGAAACGTAAAATATCATAATGTGTAAGATGTATCATATCTGTTCTTCCTTTGGCTAGTACTTTATTTAGGTGATTTCTTCTCGCAAATTTATGTGTGACTAACTTGTTCACGATATCTTTGATCGGAGCGTCTACAGCCATTCTTAATGTGGATCTTCGAGTGATTTTATTTCCGGCTTTACCTTTGAAGGAATTATAAATAGAAACATTGTCACGTCTTCTGATCTCTGCACCTAAAAATCTAAATCCTTCTCTAGTGTTAGTAATCGTAGTTTTTTGATCATTTAATTCTAGGCCTAAATTCTTTTCTAGGTACGACGCTATCTTTTCTTTTATACTTTCTGCGAACTTTTTGTCGGATGCTAATATAATTACAAAGTCATCAGCATATCTAATGTATAAACTTCTTCGGTAGTCAGGGTCTGACATATCTAATTTACTCGTCTTTCTCATTGATTTAAGTGCCTCTAGGGCCAATTCGGGTTTTGTTATTTTGTAGTATTTTCTTCTATTCTCATAATAAGTATAAGCGGGATTTAGTTTTCTCTTTTTCCCTTTATTCATTTCATCGTGCAAGCTCTCGACAAATTTATCGAGTTTATCTAATACTATGTTAGAAAGAAGGGGTGAGAGGATACTTCCTTGCGGAGTACCTAATTTGGTTTTTATAACTCTACCTTGTTCATCTTTATAACCAGCTTTTAACCCTCTTTCAATGAGCGTAAGTGTTCGGGTACAAGATATTTTTTCCTCGATCGTTCTAATTATAATTTCATGTGGAATCCTGTCGAAACATTTCGAAATATCCCCGTTTATAACTCACGACATATGTCCACCTCTCATATGTATTCTTTCCAGCGCATTGGTCAATGATTTTCCCGGTCTGAAACCAAAGGAAGATTTACTGAAATACGGTTCAAAAATAGCATTAAGTATTACCTGTAGAGCTTTCTGTACTATTTTTTCTCTGGGGTTTCCAATTAAGAGAGGTCTAGTTTCGCCAGGTTTATTGGTTTTAGGGATAAGTTTAAGTCTAGCAGGGGTAAATTTAAATCTACCCTCCTTTATATCTCTCGAAGTGTTGTCAAATCATTCGTTATTTATTTTATCAAGTGTTTCTGTTGTGGCCCCTCGAGTCATGTTCCCGGGGTTACTCTTTATTAAGGAGTAACAGGACTTTAACATAGAAGGGCTTATTATTCTTGAAATTCCGTTGTATCTTCCGTCTTTTTGTTTATATTCGTCCAACTGGCTTAGGACTACTTTATAGAGTGTGGGCTCTAAAATTTCCCCTTCGCGAGAAGGTTTTCTAACTGTACTGTACTTCCTGCTCCCTGGTGCAGTACTATTACAGTTCCGTGTCCGCATTATTTCAACTTGACGTAGAATAGAGGCGGTTACATCCCGAATTCCTTTACAGGACTGATTTGGAGTTATCTTTAAGATCGCTCCCAGGTTGACTTGTTTAGGTTCTTGCGCAATTTGTTTCCCTTCGTTAGGGTTCGCTCTAGCTCGTAGGATGGTAATCCTGTTCATGATACCAGGATTTTCCTTTCTCCAATTTCCGGAAGTTAATGGAGTTACTTTGGCTAGACTAGTATAGACAGATCCGTGTAGTACACTAGGTTCCTTCTGATCCGCGAGTTGCGTGTCAAGTTTCTCATCGTAACCGTGCAAGTCTGCCTCTCAACACGTTGATTTACTGTACGGAGCAATAATCAAGGGGTATCTATGCCCTGCTACAACTCAAATAGTCTTGTTAGGTTCTATTCGGTCAGGCAGAGAGGCTATGTGTATGGAATTTACTAGGTTTTCCATTCCTACGACACAAAGGTAGACTACCTGTGAAGTCTTTCCGCAGTCTTTAGTTAAGTGAGACGGCGCACTCATGATAAATGCATGTGCTGTAATGATCAGTGAAGTAGGAAATCCGATCATATACCTTTAAAAGGTGGTTAGATCAAAAGTCCCTTTCCCGAACCGTACGTGATAGTTTCCCATCATACGGCTCTCAGAGGTTTAAATTTAGCAAAAAAAAATATTTGAAAAGAATGGAACGTTGTCTATTTTTGAGGTTCTTTGAGCGAGGGTAGAGGTTTACCACTATGGAGTTTAGTATGGCAGTCAGCACACAGCGGTATTTGTTTTCGGTTCATGCGTGCCATCATGCTGGTTAGGTAGTCCATCTTAATTTTCCGGGATGAATCTTTAAGTTTTCTGACGTGGTGGATTTGAATGTTTTCATTAGATCCACATGCCCTACAGCTTTGGTCAAACATCTTACGGGTTCTGAAGGTCGCGGCGGCCAGTTTGTCCAATCTATACATCGGGTCCGTGTTAAGTTTGCCGCCTAAAAATTTTCTGGGTTTAGCTAAGCTAATCCGTGGAAAGGATGCCACAACTTTATCGTTATTCTTGATAATTAGGTCTTTTCCATATTTTCGGAAGGCTCCTTTTGCTGTCTTCAGTTTGTGCTTTAATGAGAGTGTCAGCACACAGGAGTATTTTATGATGTAATAAATTCTACCTAACGCTCCAAAATTGTCCGCAAAACTATAAAAGTTGCTTAGCCCTAGCCACATCGACCACATCCTATTTACAATTTGGTGATCTTGAAAATGGATCATTTTCCCCCACCTGTGGGGGGTACCACCTTGTCGGGCTAGCCCTTTAAGGGTTAGCTTGTCAACTAGCTTCTGGATGGGGGCCAACAGTTGGGGTCTGGTATTGGATTTCAATAGATATGATTGATATCCCCTAGTCACTCTTCTGATTGGCCTCTTATCTGTAGGCGTAATACGGATATCTGTCCCCAAGAAGTGGGCCATGTTATTTCGGGCATGAGTTATTTTCGACTTTTCAAGGTTCAAGGTCAACTTGATCTCCCTGGAGAAAAAAGTGTTTATTTCGGCTAGGATGCTTGCGCAGTCTTCTTTGCTTCCAATGACCCCTATTATAAAATCGTCGGCATATCTTACAAACTTGGCTCTTTTATATTGCGAGTCTACATGCATACGAGAGCTTATGTCTAGTTTGTGTATCTCATCAAGCCTACCTGCTCTAGAGAGTTTTCTTCAGAGAGGATTGATTCTATGTCGGCTCCCTTTGTCAAAATTACAGATCTGTTCCTCCATAAATTTGTCAAATTTGTCCAGGAGAATGTTGCAGAGTATGGGGCTCACGATGGACCCCTGGGGAGTACCCAACACTGGAGAGAAAAAGTTACCTTGGTACATGTAACCGGCTCTTAGGGCCTTGTGAAGAAGGTCTGTGAAGGGTTTGTCCGATATTCTCTCCTTAACGGTTTCGATTAGGAGTTTATGGTCAAAGGTATCAAAACATTTGGATATATCTCCCTCTATAAATCAATTCACGGAGGTGAAGGTTCTTTTAATTTCACCTAAGGCCGTATGGCATCCTCTTTTAGGCCTAAACCCATGTGAGTGGATGGAAAAACTCGGTTCGAAGACAGCTTCGAGTACAAGTCTCATGGCTTCTTGGACTATTTTGTCACGGGGGGATGCAATTCCCAATGGACGGCTTCCTTTACCGCTGGCTTTGGGTATTTCCAGGCGCCGGGCCGGTCTAAATTGGAAAGCTCCTGTACTTAGGTCCTTCTTCATGCGAGCGATGTCCTTAAGGCTTATTCCGTCGAGTGTTTCCGAGTCTGCTCCGGGTGTCATGTTACCAGGGGACGATTTTATTTTTGCATATGCTGCCATAAGTACGTCTTCGTCCGCTACTATATCCATTACCTTAGTGTTGACTAGTTCAGTGTTTTTCAAATTTAATTTGCTAAGTTTCCCTAATTTCTCCAAGCCCGCGGGAAGGGAGTCCTTAGTTGAAAACCTTCTAGACCCCTTAGGAAGAGATAAAACTCTCCTCTTATGAGCTAGGGTTACAAGAGTTTGCAACCCCAGGTCGGGTCCTCCGTCACCCCGTAGCTTTCGCCCGTTGGGTGATCCCGAATTCTTAAATACCCCGCGATTCTCTTTTAGGTGCCCCGTCTCCTTGGGACTGCGTCTGGCAATCGGTCTACTTGATTGAATCAAGCGACACATCTCAACGTAAAATGCGTCACCCATGTGGTAGAACCTCACGTTAAATTCCGAAGCATTTAGTGAGTCTGGAGTTATGACCAGCGTGAAGATTTGAAGGGGTTCGTAAGCCTCACCATGAGAGAAGTAACTTGCTAACGTTCTTTCAGATAGCTTTTCAACCATGCTATTTTCCCCGCTCAGTTGCCCCGAGCTAGGTAAGATTGATGTTTTAAGGATCAGTCTAGAGACTGGATTCAATAAATCCTGAGAAGGTTCATGCATTATAATCTGCACTACTTCTCGGCGAGATATGTAATTAGACGGCGCACCGTTAAATAACTGGTGATCCCCTTGAAGTACTTGAACTCCAGGGGCTGCTAATTCTAAACGTATTAGAACAGATAAAGCAGTACCAATCATACCCGCGAATACAGCAAAAATTAAGTACAGAGTACCAATGTCTTTCGCATTAGTAGAAAAAAGTCATCTGTTTATAAACCTCAC